TCTAGTATATTGCTAATATAAAATATATGATATAATAATATTTATTATTTATTATATATTTATTATTTATTATGATTATAGTTTTATGTTTTATATTATAAATTATATTATAGTTTTAAATATATAGATATTTCTCTATATATTTCTCTATATCTATATATTTATATATATATATAGAGAGAGAGAAAGAAAAAAGAATACAAGTATATAAATAAAATGTATACTACAATTATGTAGTACAATGATATACACTAGGAATTATAAATATATAAATTTTAATCAATTCAATATATTCTACAATATATTCTATATTGTCTATTATGTATAATCAAAAATAAAATAAAAGAAAATAAGTAAAAAAACAAATAAAAAAAAAAGAGAGTCTTATGGATAAACTTAAAAAACCTATACTAACAGAAAAAAGTATTTCTCTATTAGAAAAAAGACAATATACTTTTGAATTAGATAAAAATATTACTAAATCAGAAGCAAAAAAAATGATAGAAACACACTTTCAAGTAAAAGTCATACATATGAATAGTTACTATCTTCCAATAAACAAAAAAATAAGAAAGAATATTGGCAAGTTAAAAAGGAAAAAAAGAATGATTTTTACTTTAAAAGTAGGTGATTCCATTCCATTTTCCTCTATTAATATGAATTGAATTTTGAGTTTACTTAACAAACTAATAAATTGACTCTATTGTAAAAAAGAAGAAAAAATATTACACAAAGACAAAGATTCAATGGAGCAACAATTTATTCATCAATCAAAAAACTATAAATAATAAATAAAAACAATATATAGAATATATAATAATATAAAAAATATATATAATGAATATATAAAGAATATAAATATAGAATTATCATAAACATATGGTAGTATACAATATAATATAGAATACATACATATTAGAGAATATATATACAATTCTATATATATACAGTTATATTCATATATTGATGTTATACCTATTTGATATATTGATAATTAGTTCAATTCTAAAATATACTTACTTTTACAAACAATTCTATTTTTTATACTTTGAAATTTATTAAATTTTCCATATGGGTATTCGAATATATAAAGCCTACACACCAGGAACACGAAATAGGTCAGTTTCTGATTACAAAAATATTAGTTGTCTTAAACCTGAAAAATCTTTAACTTCTGGAAAAATGTCTAAAAAAGGACGTAACAATCAAGGCATCATTACTAGCCGACATAGGGGTGGTGGACATAAACGATTATACAGAAAAATCGATTTTCGAAGGAAAAAAATTGGGATTTATGGGATAGTGAAAACTATCGAATATGATCCTAATAGAAATTCGCATATATGTCTAGTGAATTACGAAGATGGAGAAAAAAGATATATATTGTATCCTCGTGGAATAAAAATAGGAGATACTATACTCTCTAGCATGGATGCATCTATTTTTGTAGGTAATACCTTACCTCTAAGTGCGCTATGAATTGTTAATTTATGTATTTATTTTATGATAATAAAATTCGAATCTATCATTACTTTTATATTTCAATAGAAGTAAGCATAATGAGAGAAATGTTAGAAAAAATGACATTTCAAGATAAGAGAATATGGAAAAAGATGAAAAATCATAGACATTGTAGTTAGAGAATTGATTAATTTATATCTATACAATATAGTAGTATATTATTATCTATTCTATTATATTGTAATTTGAATTGAATATTCTTGATATAATACAATTGTTTATAATAATTAATTATAAATAATTAATTATAATTGATTATCAATTATTTATTATATTAATATGAATGATATTCAAAAAAAGAATAAGAGAAATAATAACAAACACATATTATAATACATTAAAAACTACATTCAAATTTGATAACTAATTTGATGGTTAGAGACAAATTAGAAATTAAATTCTAGTTGAATAATAAAAAGAATATTAACATATAAATGTTAATCATTCAATATTAAATTATGTTATTAGCATGTTATTATATTTCATTTATTCTATTCTATATTTACATTCTATGTTTATTCTATTCTGTATTATTCAATATATTGAATAAATTGATATTATAAATTTAGATACTATAAATTAGATATATATACTATTTAGATATTATTTAGATATATATACTATAAATTAAATATTCTAATTATGTTAATTTACGATCTGAAATCATATATATAAATATTTCAATACAACTTTACCCGTTTTATCTCTATTTAGACAATAATTGAATTATCAATATTTTCCTAAATTCTCCTATTACAAAATATACTTATTACAAAATATACTTATATTATAAGTATGTAATAGACATAAATTATTAAAAAAATAGACGTTAAATTGTTCATATAGTTACGAAATAGAATATTCATTATTTATACAATGAACAATTTTCAAAATTCTTTAATAATTAGATTAATATAATTATACAATAGCCTATATTTATTATAATATAATTTATAATATCAAATAATATTAATAATAATATTAATATTATGATATAAATAATAAATAGAAATAAATTATAGTACTAGTGAACATGAAATAGCAAATTAAAAACATTCACTAAATATCTTTAAATAGTAGTATTATTTTTTTTAACTATAAATATTTCTATTTGTTTATTACAATACAAATTGCAAAAACATTATTTAAAATTGATAAATTGTAAATATATAGATACTTGATAGTCTTTAATGAAGTATTTATATATAGAACTGTAAGTATTATTATTATGTAAGTATTATTATTATATTATTCTATTTATTATTTTATTATTATAAGAAATAATGATCAATTCAATAAAGTATAAATGATTTACATCAATTGAGTGATATGGACCATAAATTTAAATGAAGGCTCTAAAATAAAAAGTCTAGGATGTTATATATAATTTTTATATCATTTTTTTTTGAATCATTCTATTGAATCTACCAATATCTTGATGAAAACAGAATATAAATCAATTTAATTCGATTAATTCTTTTTTATAGAAATATCAATACATAATCGTATTTTCAGTGTTAATGAAGAATTGATACAATCTCATTCATTAATAGAAATAATCTATTTCATTAATGAGATTCTCTTTGTATTTCTCTATGTTTTTTTATATAAAGTAAGATTAAGAAAAATTCACTTTCTATTAAACCAAATTATAGAAGATTCTTTTTTTATTTTTTATACATACTATAGTAAGTAGCCTAGAACTATGAGAATAGAGAAAGAATAAAACAGAAACATAAAGAATAAACTAAAAAGATTCCAATTCTTTTATTAATTTATTTTTACTTCTACTCAAATATTTGCTAATGATAAAAAATTGATTAAATTCAAAACATCTTGAAAGCTGTATGCTTTGAAAAAAGCTTGTACAGTTTGGGGAGAGGTTTCAATATTTTTGAATATAAGATATTTTTATATTTTTGAATATATACAATATCAAAAAGTATTAACATAATAATCAAAAAGTATTAACATAATATTAACTATCTACTTGACTTGTATTAATTAGTCAAAATAAGTATTGATTCCTATTTGATATTATTGTGATGAAGTTATATTCTTATATTTTATTTTTATATCATGCATATTTATGCAATCTACATTCTTTTATACATACATATATTTTATACATACATATATATATACATATAAAAATAATATACAAATAATATATAATATAATAGTAATAATATATATATATTGTATATTTGTGTTTAAATTTATTGTTTGAATTTATATTCTATATTTATTAAAAAATTAGATATATGAAAAAATAAGAATTATTGCCAATATATCAATATATATTATAATATATATATGAATAATATAATATAAATATATATATGAATAATATAATATAAATGAATAATATAATAGAATATATATCTTATACATATACTATGATGTAAGTAATGTAAAAATATATATGAATATAAGATTAAAATGTATATTGTGTAACTTAATATTAAAGAATATTTTAATTTATGTTTATATTGTTTATATAATAATACAACAATATTGTACAATATAATAATACTATATATAATAATAATATGTATTATTATTATATATTTAGTATATATATAATAATTCTAATTAATAATTTTAATATTTATACATTCTATTGTAATAAAAGAACCAATACAAAAATAACAAAAGAAACCTACTTCAACCCAAATTCCTTTAGGAACTGCTATTCACAACATCGAACTTCAACCCGGAAAAGGAGGGCAATTAGTAAGGGCAGCAGGTACGGTCGCCCAAGTAGTTGCTAAAGAAGGAAAATGGACAAGTATAAGATTACCATCTGGAGAAGTACGTCTGATATATCAAAAATGTTTAGCTACAATAGGACAAGTAGGAAATCCAGAATTTAACAATCAAAGTATAGGAAAGGCAGGATCAAAACGTTGGCAAGGTAAACGACCTAAAGTCAGAGGTACAGCAATGAATCCAGTAGACCACCCTCATGGAGGAGGAGAAGGTCGTACATCCATTGGAAGAAAAAGACCACTTACTCCTTGGGGATACCCTACTATTGGTAAAAAAACTAGATCAAAAAATAAATATAGTAATATATTTGTTATTCGTAAGCGAAAGCTTAATTCTTAGAGAATTCTCTACATAAAGGAGATTGATAAATGACACGTTCTTTGAAAAAAGGTCCTTTTATTGCAAATCATTTATTGAAAAAAGTTCATATTCTTAATTTAGAAGCACAAAAAAAAGTAATTCTGACATGGTCTAGAGGATCTACAATCATTCCTAGCATGATCGGACATACAATTGCCATACATAATGGACGAGAGCATATACCTATTTTTATTACTGACCAAATGGTAGGACATAAATTAGGAGAATTTTCAGCTACCCGTACTTTTCGAGGCCATGCTAAAAATGATAAAAAGTCTCGTCGCTAATTATTATTAGAGTAATTATTATTAGAGTAATTATTATTAGAGGTATAAAATGAACCAAAAACAAGAAGATTTTAGTCCTAGTGTAAAAGCTTCTTTAAAATCACTGAATATTTCTTTTCATAAAACCCGTAAAGTTGTTAACCAAATTCGTGGTTGCTCATACGAAAAAGCACTTATGATTTTAGAATTTATGCCATACCGAGCATGTAAACCTATTACACAATTAATATCTTCTGCTGCATCTAATGCAAATCATAATTTAGGACTTAAGAAAAAAAATTTATTTATAAGTGAAGCTAAAGTAGATGAAGGCACAACTATAAAAAGATTTCAACCTAGAGCTCAAGGACGAGCATATTCTATACATAAACCGACTTGTCATATTACAATTGGCATGAAATCGAAAAACAAAATTCAATAATTAATAATTTTTGATTTATGTATTACATATTAAATTAAAAAAAAGCTAAAACAATTAAAATCGAAAAATACAATATTCATGGGACAAAAAATACATCCACTTGGTTTCCGGCTTGGCTTCATACAAGAACATTATTCTCATTGGTTTGCAAAAGCAAATTCTTATTCAGAATTACTACAAGAAGATAAAGAAATAAGGTCATGTATTTATAATCATATACGTAATCATGTACGTAATTCTTCAAATTATGGAGGAATTGCTCGAATTAATATTTATCGTAGAACTGACTTAGTTCAGTTACAAATTCATACTGGATTTCCAGCATTGCTTATTGAAAACCGGATTAGAGGATTAGAACATCTTCGACGAGACATACAAGAAAAGATTGATCACAAAAAACGAAAATTACGTATGACTCTTGTAGAAGTTTTGAAGCCTTATACAGAGCCTACTATACTTGCAGAATACATTGCTCTTCAACTTGAGAATAGGGTCGCTTTTCGAAGAGTCATGAAAAAAGCTATTCAACTGGCAAAAATCTCAGATATAAAAGGAATTAAAATCCAAATTGCAGGACGTTTAAATGGTGCTGAAATTGCTCGGAACGAATGGATACAAAAAGGTAGATTACCTCTTCAAATGTTGAGAGCGAATATTCATTATTGTCATTATCCTGCTCATACAATTTATGGAGTTCTAGGAATCAAAGTATGGATCTTTAGAGAAAAAATAATTTGATAAATCATTTTTTTATATTAGTATATCTTTCTATTACTATATGTTCTTTTATATTATATTCTATATATTTTTTTGTATTATATTTATTATTTTTATAATGTTTATATTTTATGTATACGATAAATATATAAATATATAAATATTAGCTTTTGTAGATTCTTTTATCAACATCATTTTATATAAATATTGTAGGCTATTATGCTTAGTGTGTGACTCGTTTTAATTGAATGTTTTAACTAATTCAAATATAATATAATACATTCAAATATAATGTATTATGATATTCTAAAATATACATATATCTTTTTTACAAACTATGCTAAATGTTATTAATTACATTATTAGGTTTTCTATTTATCTCTATTTGCCTTTTTTAATGAATTCTTGATTTTATATAGATACTCTAAATATATCTTTTTTTTAATAAACAAATGACTTAGAAAATAAAAGTATGATTTTTTATAAATTTCATGAAATTTTCTACTGTGCATATTAACGTATTTCTTCAAAATCAAGATTCTCACTTAATAAATTACAATCTTTAATATGTTATGTTAGAATTAAAAAAATTCATTTATAATTAATACTTAAGTAACATAAAAGTAGAAGAATAGTGATAAGTCTAAATAGAAATCTGTTATAAATTAAATGGATGAAATATGGGATATTATTAGTTAATACATTCTTACATAATTCTTTTATATTAGTTAATACTATGGTGCATTTATTATTTATCTAGATCATCTAAATTCAATAAAAAATTCTTCAGGCAAAATTCTGATACCTGAAAAGCGAAAAAATAAAAGATCAAGAAATGAATTATTGAATTCATAAAAAAATATAAAAAAAATCTCATACTTCGAGAGATATTTTTCATTAGCGCATGGTTAATCAATGAAAAGCTTTATAATTAAGCAATTAAGTAGCCTTTTATTTAGATTATGATATCTTCTTTGAGAGAAGCAATTCCATAATCAAAAAGGAGAAGTAAGATTAAATCTATAAATTAAAGATTATGATAATCAAATATTTATTCTCTTTTATCCTAGAATCCAGTTTAGAGTAAAAAAAATATCGTTTTTTGCTTATATGTAGAAAAGAGACCTAAACGCTAATTGAGCTAACACCATGGAAACCATGTAACCTATGAATTGAAAATTTCAAAGAGCAAATTCAATAGGAAGGATCGCGAATGACTTTGCATGAAGAAACTATAATATAAATTTCTTTTTTTCTAAAAAAAAAATATTCGCCTATGCAAAAATACTTATAACTTACTCAAATTTAAGTGTAAGGAATTAAGACATGAAAAATGTGTATTATAAAAAGCCGGATGAAAATAAAATTTCATGTCCGGTTTTAAAGTAGAGGTAATAAACTGTTTTCTATTACCGATTACCCCCCTCGTAAAACTAAATTTCGTAAACATCATAGGGGAAGAATGAAAGGAATTTCTACAAGAGGAAATTCAATTGTTTTTGGAAAATTTGCTTTACAAGCTTTAGAGCCATCTTGGATTACATCTAGACAAATCGAAGCAGGTAGGCGTTCTATGACAAGATACGCTCGTCGGGGAGGTAAAATATGGATCAGAATATTCCCTGATAAACCAGTTACAATGCGACCTGCTGAAACGCGGATGGGATCTGGAAAAGGTTCTCCTGAATATTGGGTTGCTGTAGTGAAACCAGGTAGAATTTTATATGAGATGGATGGGGTACCTGAAAACATTGCTCGTGCTGCAATGAAAATTGCAGCATATAAAATGCCAAATAAAACTCAATTTTTAATTCGTGATAATAAAGATCTAATAGATTCAAAGATCTAATAGATTCGAAGACATAAACATAGTTTACACTTTATTTATCAAAAAAAACAAATATTGAGAAATAAGAAAAAAAGAAAAAATTTATAAAATCTTCATAATTAGAACTTTTAATTAGTTATTACCTTTGGCTGACTATATACATGTGACTCTATATAGTAGAATATATATATTTGTATATATATATTATTATAATATAATCAATATATGATATTATATTATATTGTATTGATTATATTATTATTATATTGAATATCTTCAAATATTTAATTAGATATTGTGTTTATTAGATACTAACTTCAATAATAATACATGTTAATAATACATGTTTCTATAAATTATTTATAGAAACATGTATTATTAACATGTATTATTCAATTTGTTTTTTTTATTGATATTGTACTTATCATATTACATTAAATGTATTAATAATTTGATTTATTCTTATTTTAAAAATGCTATTATTTTGTAGCATTTCACTTTTTATTGGTAGAAAAAAATGATCCAAACTCAATCTTTTCTGAATGTAGCTGACAATAGTGGAGCAAGAAAACTAATGTGTATACGAATACTAAATAGTAGTAACTGCAAATATGCTAATATAGGAGATACAATTATTGCCGTAGTAAAAGAAGCAATTCCTAATATGTCAATTAAAAAATCTGAAATAGTAAAAGCAGTAGTAGTTCGTACACGTAAAGGAATCAAAAGGCAAAGTGGTATAACAATCCGTTTCGATGATAATGCAGCAGTAATTATTAATCAAGATGGAAATCCAAGAGGAACACGTGTTTTTGGACCTGTAGCTAGAGAATTAAGAGAAGAGAACTTTACAAAAATTGTTTCTTTAGCTCCAGAAGTTCTTTAAACTCTCTTTTATTAGAATTTCTTATTTTCTAATTTTTAGATTAATTAATAATAAAGTATTTTTTGGAAAACAAAAATCAATATGATTCAAAGACTAAAAAAATTTTATCTTGATAATGTTGTACCTGATTTATATCAAAAATTTGAATATACTAACATTCATCAACTACCTTACTTAAAAAAAATCGTAATTAATTGTGGGTTTGGTGAAGCATCACAAAATAGTAAATTTTTAGAAGGAACAATAAAAGATTTATCTATTATAGCTAGTCAAAAACCTATTGTGACTCGTGCAAGAAAAGCCATAGCTGGTTTTCAAATTAGAAAAAAAATGCCAGTAGGAGTATGTGTTACTCTTAGAGGTGAAACTATGTATGCTTTTTTAGATCGTCTTATTCATTTGGCACTTCCGAGAATTAAAGATTTTCAGGGCTTAAATTGGAAAAGCTTTGATGGCTATGGGAATTTCCATTTTGGCATAAGGGAACAATTGATTTTTCCTGAAATTCATTATGATAAAATTGATAAAATACGAGGTATGAATATATCTATAATAACTAGTTGTCATACAGATACAGAAGCTTTACATTTTTTGACTTCATTAGGTATACCTTTTGATTCTCGAGATTCATTTTCAACACAAGAAAGATAAACTAATTTTATCTATTTTTGTTCTATTGAGAATCATTCTCTTTTCATTCCTTTTTATGTTATTTGTTGAATGTGTACGAATAATTCATATTCATCAATATAGAATAATATCAATAATAGAATATTCATATTCTATTATTGATATTATATATATCTATATAAATAAGAATAAATAGATAAGAAGAATAATAATATTTTATTTATATCATAAATATGATTGATGATAAATATGATTGATGATAAATATGATTGATATATTAGTAATATGTTATAATTATAGAATATAACAATATAGTATATCTATAATAAATAATAAGAAAACATTCATATTCATATATATGAACATATTTTATTATTTACTATTATTCAAATTATTTTTTTATTTACGATTATCAATATTCACAGTATGAATATTGACAGTATTTTAAAGTATAGTATTATTTATCTGACAATAATATAAAAATATATATTAATTTTTATTTAGATGATATTTTTATTTAGATGATATATATATTTAGATGATATATATATATATATATTATAATTCTTATATTTATATGATAAAACAGTAAATTAAATAAATTGAGAATTACAAGAGAATTAATCAATAACGAATAATTTTGTTGAATTTTCAAACAATTACAATTATTTATTGTGCTATTTTTGAAAAGTATTAAATTCTTATTTGTATGCTGAATTTCTTGTATTAATTACAGTCACTATTATTTCTTTCTCATTTTATTACATTGATTTCAATATGTATTTGAGTAGACAAATTCATAATAATAATGTTTTTTTTGATAATTGAGAATAAGAACGAATTATAATTTGATTTATAAAATAGAAAAATAAAAAAGAAGAGGAGCTAATGTGAGTAAGGATACTATCTCCAATATGATAACTTCTATAAGAAATGGTAATTTAAGTAAAGCTAAAATAGTCCAAATTCCAGCAACACAAACTGCTAGAAGTATTGCGAAAATTCTTCTCGATGAAGGATTTATAGAAAATTTTCGTGAAGTTGTTATTTCCGATAAAAATTATTCTTTACTAACTTTAACATTAAAATATCAAGGACGAACACGTGAACCATATATAACTACTTTAAGACGGATTAGCAAACCAGGTTTAAGAAGCTACTCTAGTTATCAAGATATACCTAAAGTGATGGGAGGTATGGGTATCGTTATACTTTCAACTTCTCAAGGAATAATAACCGATCGCCAAGCTCGGCAACGTAGAATTGGAGGAGAAGTTCTATGTTATATATGGTAAAAAAGATTTACATAGATGAGATGATATTAATTGATATCATTCTATGAATAGTAATATATCTCATCATACCTATTCAATATGAAATAAGATCCATTTTCTATTCCATTCTTTTTTTCTTTATCAATGGAAGAATCTATTCTTTATTACAAATTGAAATTAAATAGCAAACTATTTGAAGGCATTCTTGAATAAATACTCAGTATATTTATTATTATTATATTATTTATCCTATACTCTGTTCTAATTGAACAAAGTTCATTCCATTCTCAATTTAGGTAATATGATTCACGTAATAAAATGAAATAAATTTATCAAGAGTGTTACAATTATTCCCTCTATTTATATCTATATTTTTTTTAGTATATATAGATCTACTAATTGAGTAAAAATAAAGATAAATATAAATAGTAAATATTATTCATACATTTTAACAATAAAATTAATGAATAATGAATTTTGATCAATAAATATAATTACAAATTGAGATTCAATTTCATTCTATTTCTATAATTTCTATAATATATACGAAATATATATATTATTATCAAATAAAAATGATTACAGTTTTTCAATCAAGAAGAAAAAATATGAGTAAACAAAATCTGATAGAAATTGAAGGATTAGTTACAGAATCTCTTCCTAATGCTATGTTTCGTGTTTGTTTAGACAATGGTTGTGAAGTACTTACTCATATTTCTGGTAAAATTCGAAAAAATTATATAAGAATATTACCAGGAGACAGAGTGAAAGTAGAACTTAGTCCTTATGATCTTACGAAAGGAAGAATTACATATCGTTTACGTTCCAAAAATACAAACACATAAAATAAAATTAGACAATATATAAATCAAAAGAGCATATATAATATAAAAGAGCATATATAATATATATAATTAAATGAAATGAATGGAATGAGAAATAAAATAAATAATATAATCAACATCTTTATTTTCTACAATAATCAAGAATAAAGAAGTAAAAAAATCAAAGAGAATATTCTATTCGATTCATAGAATAATACAATACTCTAATAGAATTTAATACAATACTCTAATAGAATTTGAGATTGTATATAATAATATAAAATACAATAAAAAATATAAAATACAATAAAATATAAAATACAATAAATAATAATAATTACTTAAATTACTTAAGAATAGAATAAGAATAGAATATTCTATAAAGTATATATTAGTATTAGAAAATAAAAAATATATAAATATGAATCAAGTATATATAAATATGAATCAAGTATATAATAGAATATTTACAAGAATATGAATATAAAATAAGAATATATATTTTTTTAAAATAAGAATATATATTCTTATTGCATTATTCTTGCTTATTTTTTCTCTATTTATATTCTATATTAGATCTCTTTGAATCTTTGAATAAAATAGATTTAAATTACATTTATTCTTCTAATTTTTCTTATAGACTTATAAAAAAGAATAGATAAATCTATTTCTATATGAGATCTATATAATATATTTACTATTTTATAAATAAATATTTACTATTTTATTTTATAAATAAATTTAATAATAAATTTAATATATTCTGAAAATTTCAAAAATATATTTTTTTTCTAAAAATGGTTTTTTTCTATATTGTGATTTAGTTGTTTTTATTCTATTATTGATTTTATACGATACATTATATTCAATCAATTATATTATAAGTTTATATTGATTCAATATTTAGATTCAAAAAAAGATTATTATTTTTATTTTTTATTAATTTAAGAAAATTTAAGATATTGGAGGATATTGACAAATGAAAGTACGTGCATCCGTTCGAAAAATATGTGAACATTGTAGACTTATTAGAAGACGAAGAAAAGTTATGATAATATGTTTTAATCCAAAACATAAACAAAGACAAGGATAATTCATTGATAAATTACCAGTTATTAATTTATCTTTTATTCTCATACTACCTGCAATTCAGTCAGTCATTCTAATAAATAAAACAAGATTGACAGAATGAAATGATAGAAAAATTGATTCTACTGCATAGTCATTATATTTTTTCAATCAATTAAAAAATGATTATAAATATAATATAAATATAAATAGAATATATAAAGAATATATAAATATATAGAAAAATACATATAAAGAGCATAATATAAATACTATTATTATATAATATAAATACTATTATTATTTATTGTAATTATTTATTGTAATTGTAAACAACCTTTTTTATGATAAGACCTATAAAAAAAATAACTCTCCGTAAAACAAAAAAAAAGAGCCCTAAAGGAGTAATTCATATACAGGCTAGCTTCAATAACACTATTGTAACTATAACAGACTTACGAGGGCAAGTAATTTCCTGGTCTTCTTCGGGAGCCTGTGGATTTAAAGGAGCAAAAAAAAGTACTGCTTATGCTGCTCAAATTGCTACTGAAAATGCAATTAAACAATGGACAGATCAAAATACCAAGCAAGCTGAAGTTATGATGAGTGGACCAGGGCCAGGAAGAGAAACTGCATTACGTGCTATTAGAAATAGTAGGGTAATTCTTAGCTTTATAAGAGACGTTACTCCTATACCTCATAATGGTTGTAGACCTCCTAAGAAAAGACGCGTTTAAGGAAATACTGGAGAAGGATATTCCATAATGATTCAAAATGTTACTGATGACAAAATTCAATGGAAATGCTTAGAATCTAAGATAGAAAGTCAACGTATACATTATGGACGTTTTGCTATTGCTCCTTTAAAAAAAGGACAAGCTAATACCTTAGGAATTACACTAAGAAGAACACTACTATCCGATTTAGACGGAATATGTATAACATCTGTCAAGATTGATAACATTAAACATGAATATTGTACTTTAACAGGTGTACGTGAATCTATTCAAGATATCCTATTGAATTTGAAAGAGATTGTATTTAAAGGAGTTTGTGATAAAACCCAAAAAGGATTTATCTTTGTTAAAGGGCCTAAAAAAATCACTGCATCAGATATTCAAATAGAACCTTGTATTGAAATCCTTGATAGTAATCAAATTATTGCCCATCTTACAGAACCCATTGATTTTAAAGTAGAATTGACTATTGAAAAAAGCATGGGCTTTCGATTACAAAATGCAACACAAATATCTAAAGATTCTTTTTCTATAGATGCAATTTTCATGCCAATTCGAAATGTGAATTATAGTATTCATCCTGTAGAAAAAGCAGGAGATTGGAAGAGTGAGCTGCTTATTTTAGAAATTTGGACGAATGGAAGTATAACCCCTAAAGAAGCTTTTCATCAGGCATCTGAAAAAATAATGAATATATTCTTATCATTATCTAATTCATCTGATAATCAAATTCAAGAGAAATCTACAAAGAATTTCGAAGAAAAAGAAGAATTTATTTTCCAAAACATTGACGGATTCAAACAGGATAAAGAAACTAAAGTCCAAGAAAGCTTAGGATGGAAGAAAATTTCTATTAACCAACTAGAACTTTCTGCTAGAGCATATAATTGTTTGAAAAACGAAAAAATAAGTACTCTCTTTGATTTATTAAATTATTCTCAAGAAGACTTATTGAAAATCAAAAATTTTGGTAAAAGATCTTTTGAGCAAGTGGTAAATGCATTGGAAAAACATTTTGATATGAAATTATCAAAAGACTCATCTAAAAAGTTTTATGAACAACTCAAGAACCTAGAATTGATTAACAATAAAGATATTTCTTAAAAGGTCTTTTATCGGATTTATTAATAAAATACAAATTAAATTAAAAAACTATTTTATCTATTACTTTTTTTCTCTCTCTGTGTATATTTATATATCTATATATTTATATATTTATTGATAGATATCATTTATATATTTTTAATTATATTAAATTAAAAACTATGTTATGATCTATTATATTTTCATGATGCATTATATATTCTATATAGATTCTTATTTTTCATATTCTATATAGATTCTTTTTTTTGATATAATTATAATTATATATATATAAATAATACAATATATATAATATATAAATATAATATAATAATATATATTAAATAATGTATATTATATAATTTATAATTAATAACTATAATTTGAATAGTATAATAACTAGAATGTTTTTTATCATAATAATAAATGTTTAATAAAACTATAATACAGTATTTATTGTAAGAAAGAATATTAAATAATTAGATTCTCTATCTTCTATTATCTATTTTAGATTATATACTAGAGTCTATATTCTGATTCTATCTTATTTGATTCAATATTATAGAGAATATGAACTGAATAATGATTTATGATATTGATTTATTAATTCATGAAAATATAAATGAGTTATGAAAAATCGATATTTCATTCTTTTTATTCAAACATTATTTATTCTGTATTTTACTCTTATTTTTTTTGATTTTAAACTTTATGTTGTTTGATTCTATATTTTTATATTATATGAATAAAATTTTATGAATAATCAATATATAAATAATCAAGTAATGAATGATAAAAATATATCTAATAGTATAAATACATTTAAAAATACGTTCTATTTTAGATATATTTATTATATTTATATTATATTATATTTATATTATATTATTATATATATTATTGTTCTATTTATCATAAAACATAGAAAAATAAATGTATTTTATTGCTACTTATTTTTATTTCTACTTTTCACTCTATATGTATTTATTACATATAATGAGATATATCTCTTCAAATATATCTATTTTTTAATTCTAACAAAAGAACATTAATAATTTATTATAATATAATATTTTATTATTCTTATATACCCTATTATTTTTATAGTATTTTATTCAATTTATCTATCTCATTATTTATATTATATAATTCTTCATTGTATAATTATTCATTCTTTATATTATTTGTATAATCTATGTATTTCAATATTTAACACAAATATACTTATAAGTATATTTGTATAAATTTGTATTGATTTTTGCTTGTTTTTGAACCATCATATGCAATAAATAGTTATATAATTTTTATAGTTTATAGTATCTCTATTTCCAATAGAATAATAACAAAGATATGAAATACGTATAAATATATATTAATATAATATAAAAATATATGAAGAATTTATAAAAAATATGAAGAATTTATAAAAAAAGAATAATGATAAAGACTCAAAATTTACATAATTGATTTAATAATTCTCCAATTGAATAATGCAAAATTAAAGAAATGAATAATGAATTTTAAAAAAAATATCATCAATATTATATCAATATTCTATAATATATAATTTATATATAATTTATATCTATACATGTATTATAGATACATGCATTATAATAAAAATAAATATATGTTTATTGATCATATCGAAATAAAATATTAATAATAAATCAATAAAAATTGTAAATAGAATGATGAAAAAACTAAATATGAATAAAATATAAATCAATATATAAAGTTTCAATAGTCTAAATTCAAAGAGGTATTTTTATATGTCAATACAAATGGAAGAAAAAGAACAAGTCGATTTAAATCAATTATTAAATGCCATTAAATCTTTAACTCTTCAAGAAATCAAAATTTTTACAGATAAACTTCAAGATGAACTGGGTATCAGTTCTGATAATTTATATTCTTCAAGAGGAATACTAACTGAGTCGACATCCCATAATAAGGAAGTAGAGGAAATTGATGAAAAAACTGAATTTGATATTATTCTCGAAGAAGTACCTAGCTCTAGTAGAATCACAGTAATTAAAGTAATTCGTAGTATTACAAATTCAGGACTAAAAGAAGCAAAAGAATTTATCGAAGCTTTACCAAAAACTGTGAAAGAAGGAATTTCCAAAGAAGAAGCAGAGAGTGTAAAAGCTCAATTAGAAGAATCAGGTGCAAAGGTAACTTTAAGATAATGTTTTGTGTTATAATTAAATAAGAAATAGTAGAATATTTATTTAGAATAAATGAATAATATAAAATATGAAGAAAAGAGAATAAAAATTAAATAACTCTTCATTAATTGAATCATTCAAACAGATAATGAATATAAGGAAAAAAATAGGTTAACTAATTCATGAATTATACTTATGAAATTATCTATATAATATGTATATAAGGATAATTAGATGTATATAATAATTAGATGTATATAATAATAATTCGAATAATTCGATAATTAGATTTTTTTATTATTATTATTTATTGTATTATTATATTATTTGTATTATTATATTATATTAGCATATAATCAGAATACAAAATACCAAAATATAAAATGACAATATCAATATAATATGTATTCTAATAACATCTATCATCTATTACAATATTACAATATTATATAGTAATAGATAGTAGTAGTATAGAATTTATTGCTATTTCTTTGTCAATGAGATTCTGCATGAATTAGATTAATCTATCCAAATCTATATATAAAATACAAAGATAGAATAGACAATAAAGTAATCAACTTTGATTACTTTATTGTCTATTCTATCTATAATATGTCTGCTCGTTTTCCTTCAATCATGCTTTTTAAGATTTAAAACAAACCTAAAGTTAATGACTTATCGATTGGAAGAGCTGCACCAATTCCCAACCAAATAGCTACTGCAGTACCTATTAAAAAGACTGTAGTAGCTACTGGACGTCTAAATGGATTTTGAAACTTATTGACATTTTCTAAAAATGGAACAGTCAATAGACCGACAGGAACAGAAGCCATTAGTAAAACACCTAATAGTTTATTTGGTACTGTACGTAAAATCTGAAATACAGGAAAAAAATACCACTCAGGAAGAATTTCAAGGGGGGTGGCGAATGGATTTGCAGGTTCACCGATCATTGAAGGATCAAGAACAGCTAATCCTATTGTACAAGCAATAGTACCTAAAATCACAACTGGAAAAATATAAAGTAAATCATTAGGCCAAGCAGGTTCACCATAATAATTGTGGCCCATGCCTTTAGCCAACTTAGCACGGAGAATAGGATCAGTTAAATCAGGTTTCTTTGTAACTCCCATTATTGTTTTGCTCCTTTTTTTTCTGAGAATCAGAGTATTCTTGTAATGCAAGTCTTCTTCTTTTATTCATTATTTATTTATTGTATATAATGTCGTATGCATTATATTATATTATATATCATTATATATTATATATCATTATATTATATATCATTATATTATATATATAATGTATAAGTATATAATGTATAAGTCTAACTTATTTATGATAATAGACTGTCTGTCTTATTTCTTTTTTTAATAAAGAGAATATGTATAATGAAATAATCCATTGTATTTACAAAGGTCCTGAAATACCTTGTTTTCGAATCATTAAAAAATGCATTAACATGAAAACAGCAGTAAGAAGGGGAAGCACAAAGGTATGTAAACTATAGAATCTTGTTAAAGTTGATTGTCCAACACTCACGCTTCCACGAAGCAATTCTACTAATGAGGATCCTACTATAGGAATTGCTTCCGGCACACCAGTCACAATTTTGACTGCCCAATAACCAATTTGATCCCAAGGCAAAGAATATCCTGTAACTCCAAAAGATACAGTTAAAACTGCTAAAACGACTCCAGTTATCCAAGTTAATTCACGAGGTTTTTTAAATCCACCAGTAAGATATACTCGAAAGACATGCAAAATCATCATTAAAACCATCATACTTGCAGACCATCTATGTACGGAGCGAATTAGCCAACCAAAGTTAACTTCCGTCATAATATACTGTATCGAAGCAAAAGCTTCTGTAACAGTAGGACGATAATAAAAAGTCATTGCAAAGCCGGTAGCTACTTGAACAATAAAACATGTTAAGGTAATTCCACCTAAACAGTAGAATATATTTACATGAGGAGGGACATATTTACTTGTTATATCGTCCGCAATAGCTTGAATTTCTAAACGTTCCTCAAACCAATCATAAACTTTAGTAAGATAGGTTCCCTAAATAGGTTCTCCTTCATCAGAACCATACATGATAAGTTTTTGTCATATGGCTCAAGTAGTATATCAATGATTTTCATTTGTTTGATAAATACAAAAATCAATTAAAGTAAGATGCTTGAATTCATTTTTTAAGATACTACTTAAAGTTCAAGTGAAATTCAAATAATTGATGTAATATATAAATCAAAATAAATAAGATAATTACATAAATAACAGATATATCTATTTATATGGACTTATATATCTATTTAGATTTATTTTTTTATGAACTTTCTTTTTCTCATTTTATTGAATATAAAACAGAATTTGCTTGTTTACGAGTAGATAAAAAATAAACTTTAGATTTATGTTATACTTTGGTGATAATTGCAATGAATTATTTCGTATAAGACGTATCATGGGTTAATACGTTTTTATTAAAATCACTGATTTTTTTGATTACTTCAATTCTAATAATGAGAATATATAAGATATATGCATCTTCCATATATCTTATCAGAATAAATATGACAAGAGATATGATAAAGAATTATATATTTTATCATCATTGTAATACTAATATAGTATTCTAGTGATTCTATTGAATCTATTTATTCTGATTTGTTGATTCTAATGAAGAGAATATCTTTTATATAATCAATTCGTTTCACAAAGCATTTATGACATTTTGAATCCAACTATGAATCTATAGTTGAATATACGTGTATTAATCATCGTTCATCTACTTAATTTGATTTTGTTAGATCAAAAACCCTTATATTCATTTCATTGAGATAACATGTTCAACTATCTATATAAAAAGATAGCCAGTATATTCAAAACAAATAATTGTTGAGATTGATAAATCAAATATGATACTCGTATTATTGTATTTGATCAATTCAATTGTATGAATAAATTATTAGAATAGAAATATATCAATAAATTTTATACTTCATAATTCATATTCATATAAATGATTGATTTATATATACTTCAAGTCACACACCCATATTACGAATCCTTCTCCATTTTAATTTGATTTATTCACGACTAAACTGCCATTAAAGTTAAAAATAAATGACTCAACATTCAAATTAATAACGTTTAGGAATTTAATAACGTTTAGGAATTTCGAAATAAGAAGTGGGATTTTGGATCCAAAATCCACTTCTTATTTGAAATTCTAAACTAAACTTGCCCAACTAACTGAGATACCATCTAACAATACTGATGCATTATAAATTTCTAAAATAATAACCAAAAAGACTGCAAAAAGAGCCATAAAAATCCCCATTAAAACAGTAGTTCCCCAACCAGGGGCAACTTTGCCATATTCGGAATTTAAAGGTTTTAAAATATCACCCACATCTGTACGTCTACCTTTAGATTTAATAGTATCTTCAACGATTTGTGTAGCCATAAATTGTAATTTCTATTTTTTCATCCAAATTTGTTAATTTTCCATATTGTGTATTATAATAACTAAAAAACATTTTTCAAAGTTCACTCAGAGAGGAAGTCTAAATGGAAACTGCAACCTTCATAACTATATTTATATCTTGTTTACTCGTAAGTGTTACTGGTTACGCTTTATATACTGCTTTTGGAAAACCTTCCAAACAACTTCGAGATCCATTTGAAGAACACGAAGATTGACTTATTAAAAATATCTACTCTTTCTGGTTGACCAGAAAGAGTAGTTAAGAATAAAAAACTTTTCAACTTTATTTTTTGGTTTTAGCAATAATACGAGGCGGTTCTCTAAAAAAGATAGCAAAAAAAATAATTCCAAGGGTACCTACTAAAAGAAATGTATAAACTAAAGCTTCCATAAAATAGACTTATTATATTATTATATTTTTTTTAATTAAACTTTATCTTTAATTCTTATAAATAATAAATAGAAATAAAAAGAAAAGATAATTTTAAAGTTTTCTGTCAATTCAATAAAATAGAATGTAAATCAACTTCTCTCTTTCTTTAAAATACAACTACAACTAGTTCTTTTGTTTAAACTGTCTGTTTCTTAGTAGTTGGATCACCAAGTTTTTGAAATATTCCAAATTCAATCTGAGAGTCAATATCAGGATCAATACCAGCAAATACATCTCTAAATAATGTTCTAGCACCATGCCATATGTGACCAAAAAAGAAAAGAAGTGCAAAGCAAAGATGACCGAATGTAAACCAACCCCTTGGACTACTACGAAAAACTCCGTCTGATTTTAAAGTAGTGCGATCGAATTCAAATATTTCTCCTAATTGAGCACGTCTAGCATATTTTTTCACAGTAGCAGGATCACTAAAGCTTACATTATCCAATTCACCACCATAAAATTCGACCGTTACACCAACTTGTTCTATACTATATTTAGATTCTGCTCTACGGAAAGGTAAATCTGCTCTAATAATACCCTCTTCATCAACTAAAACAACTGGGAATGTCTCAAAGAAAGTAGGCATACGACGTACAAATAATTCATGTCCTTCTTTATCTTTGAATACTGCGTGACCTAACCAACCTACTGCAATTCCATCTCCATTATCCATAGGCCCAGCACGAAATAATCCACCTTTAGCAGGATTATTTCCAATATAATCATAAAAGGCCAGTTTTTCTGGTATTCGCGACCAAGCTTCTGAAATACTAAAGCCTTGAGATGTACTTAACCGTACGCGTCTATCGATTTCTTGTTGAAAATATCCTTGATCCCATTGGTATCTAGTAGGACCAAACAATTCAATAGGAGTAGCTGCAGAACCATACCACATAGTTCCAGATACTATAAAAGCTGCAAAAAACACTGCTGCTATGCTACTTGATAAGACAGTTTCTACATTTCCCATACGCAAAGCTTTGTATAACCTTTGAGGAGGTCTAACACTTAAATGAAATAAACCAGCCAATATTCCTAAAATTCCTGCTGCAATATGATGAGATGCAATGCCACCAGGATTAAAAGGATCGAAGCCTTCAGCTCCCCAGGCAGGGGATACTGATTGAACTTTTCCAGTAATTCCATATGGATCTGAAATCCATATACCAGGACCAAACAATCCAGTAACATGAAAAGCACCGAATCCAAAGCATAATAAACCTGATAAAAAGAGATGAATTCCAAAAATTTTAGGCAAATCTAATGCAGGTTTTCCTGTACGTTCATCTCTAAAAAGTTCTAAATCCCAATATACCCAATGCCATATTGCTGCTAAAAAAAGTAGCCCTGACAATATAATGTGAACAGCTGCCACTCCTTCGTAACTCCATATACCTGGATTTGTAATAGTTTCGCCAGTAATACTCCAGCCTCCCCATGATTTTGTAATTCCTAGACGAGTCATAAAAGGAATTACAAACATTCCTTGCCGCCACATAGGATCTAAAATAGGATCAGACGGATCAAAAACTGCAAGTTCATACAAAGCCATTGAACCTGCCCATCCTGAAACAAGAGCAGTATGCATAATATGGACAGCTATTAAACGACCAGGATCATTTAATACAACTGTATGTACACGATACCAAGGTAGACCCATGAAATGACACCTTTTGTCATAGACAAGTTGATATTTATTGACTTTCTTGCTATTTTTTTTACTAATTCATTAATATAATGAATGAATTAGTATGTTTTCTTTTTGATTTACTCAATTTAATCTAGAATATTTTGTTAAAACCTTGAATAGAATCTTCTATATTCCGAATTAAATCTTTGTTTATATATTATACCATTTTATAACTTGACCGTCCAAGAATAAGATTGGTTCCACTTTATTATTTTTTTTTAGTATATATCATCTTTAAGTGCTTTTGCTTCAAAGCGTTATAAAAAAGTAGGAGAAAAAATGCCAATCGGTGTACCAAAAGTGCCTTTTCGACTTCCAGGAGAGGAGGATGCAGTTTGGGTAGACATATAGTATGACTTGATGAACAGACTAAAAATACATGAATAATATAATCGAATAAAAACATACTTTTCAATTGTCAATTGAAAATCAAAGTAAATAAAATGTATGTATTAAGATTCAATTCAAAAAAAAATTGAAGGTTAGTTTTTAAACTAATATAGAAAGACTTCGTTATACCATACCTGGCAACTTTGTAAAAAAATTATTTAGAAACTGAGAAGTTTAAGTTAGAAAATAATCAATTCTTGACAGGTAAGCTCATAGATAAATAAAAACTAATACTAATGATTTGGAAAAGAGTGACTATATGTACCCTCTTTTTTTTCTAAAGTCAGCGGAGTAGATCATAAACCTTAAATTTAATTACTCAGTCTGAAAACAAGTTAATTTCAATAAAAATGAATAAAAAACTATATTTCTATTATTAATGTACATATCCTTGATTCTATTGAGGATCAATTATCAAGAAATTTCTAATATCTTTATTCACTCACAGCATATAATAAATCTATTTATAATTATTAATAAGAATAATAATATTATTAATAAGAATAATAATATAATAAATAGGAATATAATAAATAGCTACTTTATTATTGACTTGATTATTGATTATATATTTATATACATATTATTTATAGATATTCTCTATATTCTAATAGATTTTTTATATCAATAAGGAAAAAAAAAGATAGAATCTACTATACTTTGTATATTACAAACCCAATTAATTTTTTAATCAGAAATCAACACATAATAAATTCATTTATTGAATATTGGAAAGCTCAAAAAGTTAGATAAAAGTAAATTTATTCATCAAGTAGGAAAGTGAAAAACTTGCTTTATTTTATTCTTTATTGAAATACTATCGACTAATTCACTTTTTAAATTTGAGAATTTTTCAAATAAAAAGTATAATCAATAAATAAATCGACAATACAAGAATCCTATAGTATAATTGTTATTATAATAAAATAATTATTTTTCATATTATATTTCTTGATATTTTACTATATTGTTTATATTCTTTATAGGAGAATATTAAATATAGAATTCAAATATTAAATACAAAAAATATATATATAATAAATATATATATAATATATAGATATAGCTATATCATTACAATCTATTAGAATATGAATATAATTCTATTATATCTGTATATTATATTTTATATCTGTATGTTTTATATCTGTATATTATATATAATTAGTATATATAGTTTATCATACGTTTTATTTATTAATATAGAGATTATCTATCTCTATATTTGAATAGTCTTAATCTATTTAGATTTTTTCTATTAACTCTTACTAAAAATATTGCGTTAAATTTATTAATCAAATACTTACTTGAGCAAACTTTTATCTATAGAATGGTAAGATTCAGAATTCTGCTTTCATTATAAAAAAACAGGAATCCACTAAAATAGATTCAACAAAATACTTGAAGATATTAAACCTAAGAAAGCAAATTCAAATTCTTGAAGTTTTATAAATAAAAGAAGAATTTAGAGCCCTATGTTTTGAGAAATACAAGTAGGGTTCTTAAGGGAAAAATAAGATGTTTATTGTATAATTCAATTTTGATCCTAATCAATCGTTTATATAGAGAAAGACTTCTATTTTTAGGACAAAGAGTAGATGATGAAATTGCGAATCAATTAATAGGTATAATGATGTATTTAAATGGTGAAGATGATTCTAAAGAAATGTTTATGTATATTAATTCTCCTGGAGGATCGGTAGTAGCAGGAATAGCAGTTTTTGATGCTATGCAATATGTAGGACCAGATGTTACTACGATATGTATGGGAATGGCAGCATCCATGGGTTCCTTCATATTAATGGGGGGAGAAATGACTAAACGTATAGCTCTGCCTCATGCTAGAGTAATGATCCATCAACCAGCTAGTTCATATTATGATGGACAAGCTGGTGAATGTCTAATGGAAGCTGAAGAAGTCTTGAAACTGAGAGATTGTATAGCAAAAGTCTATATGAATAGAACAGGTCAACCAGGATGGGTTATATATCGTGATATGGATCGGGATATATTTATGTCAGCACTAGAAGCAAAATCTTATGGAATAGTAGACTTGGTTGGTGAAGATCCAACAGCCACTCCATCTGTATGGTTTCGTTGGCCTTCTTTATTAGACTCCAAAGACTCAAATGAAAAATGATAAATTTAACATCAATAGAATTATCTATATTGTATTCCAGAGTATTAATAATTACTGTTAAATAATTACTGTTATTTATATCACATTCACAAATATTTGATTGATTTATTTTATCAATAGGAATAATCAAAATCGCAATTAATAAAATGAAATACTGAATTTTATAATTAGGAGAATTAATCGTTAATTAGACAATTCATAGTTGAGTTATGAGAAATCTGAACTTATCTGATCTGCTGCAACTTTTTTAATTTGACACTTATGACAACAATTCAACAATTGATTAGAAAAAAACGAAAGCCTATTGAAAATAAAACAAAGTCTCCTGCTCTTAGAAACTGTCCTCAAAGACGGGGAGTCTGTATTAGAGTGTATGTGTGACTCGTTAAGATTTGAAAAATTAGGACTAAGTTAAAGATAGCATAATAACTTTAAAAATGGAAATTCATATCTTAGTTCACAAAATATTTTTTTTTGAAAATAATTAATGATTCTTATTGATGCAAATTCAATCATCTAGATACAAGATGAAAAATATCTTTTCCACAGCATAAATAAATTGATTATCAATATGTGAAGCGAAAAGAAAAAAATGCTAAAATTAACGACGGATTAAAGGGGTTAGTAATTATCCATGAAACAAACTCTTATAAGAGAAGTGGAAAGTATCGTAACTAAAAACAAGAAAAAGAATAATTCATATAAAAGAATAATTCATACAATAAATAAGATCAATTTAATAAGATAGAAAAATCATAAGAATTATTCTATCTAGACAAGAATCTAGAATGAATCTAAATAGAATAGATTCATTGTATATGAAATTTATTGAAATATCAATAGAATATATAAATGAAATTATGTACTACAATCTATTACATATTGTATTCCAATATATAAATATGATGAATAGATCTCATGAATTATTTTATTTTTTAGATTATTCCATAATTAGAATATATTTAGAATAATAGAATATATTATTTATAATATATTCTATTGTAATATATTATTATATCATTAGATCATTATAATGATTATTGATTTTTTATATTATATATTAATATATTAATTTAAGAAAAGAGCTTTTGAACAAAGTTTATACAATTCTTTGTGTGTATTTTTTTAATATAAAAATTAATTGGATTGCTCCGGTATATAAAGAGAACCCAAACGTCATAGAGAAGAATCATTGAAACGATGTAAGCTATTGAATGTTCTCTAGAAAAAGTCTGATTCTTTTTTTTTAGAGAAAATATCACGAACAAATCTGATATTGAGCATTCTTGGCAAGGAAGGTTAATATAGCTAATGCCATAGTAATTTTTTTTTATAAATTAGATACAGAGTTAGTTATTTAAATATTTATTTTTCTAAAAAGAGTAAAACCTATTTATACGATTTCATCTATCAAATAATGAATTTAATACAAAATTAAGATTCTATTCATTTTTTGCATTATTGATTATTTGATATGTGTATGTATTTACATGTTCATTACTATATCAAGAATAAAATACGAATATAAAAACATTAGAATGTTTTTATATTCGTATTAGAAAGCACATTGTATATTCTTATTTATGAATATCTTATATTGTATATGTAGTGGTAGATAAATAATTATAAAATTTTTATATTTTTTTCTATTATGAATAGAAAAAAATATAATTCTTACTTTTTTGTAATTAATGCAAATAGAATCAATACAATAAAATAAAAAAAGGAAATGATAATAAATAGACATAATGGAAAAAATTAATAGAAACAATTGACTAGATATCTAATTTTCATGATATTCTAATTTGTTCAATCTAAGAATCATTGATTTAAATCAATGATTCAAAAAAAATCATAAAAAAGAATATACGAATATATAAAAAATAGACGAATATATAAATATAAATAATAATATTAATAGTTTATTTATATACTGTATATACAATAATACTGTATATACAATAATACAAAAATTATAATTTATATTTCATTTTTATTTACTAATTTGGATTTAATTAATGAAAATATTGAATTTCTCCATCTACATTATAGAGAAATTCAATATTTTCAATCTATATTTTAAATCTAGTAAAATACATATTTACTTTATTTTTTTATTTGCTTCATTCTTTTTAATCAGTGAAAACGAGATCATTCAAAACTGATTATTGTATTTTATTTACATTCATTTACAATAAGTATGAATAATTCTTATTTTTATTCTGAGTCTTATTACCAAATTAGTGTTTATTCATGAATTGAATAAATAATAATTTAATTAAATTAACAGGAGCATATTTAGATGACTAGAGTGAAACGTGGCTATGTCGCTCGTAAACGACGTCGAAGTATACTTTGTCAAAGAGCTGGTTCAAGGGGAGCTCATTCAATATTATTTCGTAATGCTCAGCAACAAAACATGAAAGCTATGATATATTCTCATGAACATAGAAAAAAACGTAAAAGAGATTTTCGATCTTTATGGGTCACAAGAATCAATGCTGCAGTACGAGAACAGGGTTTATCCTATAATAAGTTTATTTTTTTATTAAAAACTCATAAAGTATTATTAAATCGTAAGATGCTTGCACAGATAGCAATTCTTGATATCACAAGCTTTAAAAAGCTTCTACTAGTTATAAATTAGTATATATTTCTTTAGTAAAGTGAATATTGATTTTCTTTTATTCTTCTTAATTTATCTTCTTAAATTAAGAAGAATAAAAGAAAATCAATATATTAGATGAAAAAGACTAATTCCTTGTTGATTATAAATTGTATACTTGATATGTAGCATATAATTTATAAATCTATTAATATTGCATGTAAATTTTTAATTCTCATTATTCAAAAAAGGAATCAATGCTAATATACGAGCTCTTTTAATAGCTATAGTCATAGTACGTTGTTGTTTTGATGTAAGTCGGTTCACTCTCTTTGAAAGAATTTTTCCTTGTTCACTTAAAAATCGACGAAGTAAATCTAGATTTTTATAATCTATTTTTTCTCCTGACTTAATAGGTGGTAATCGACGACGAGATCGTTGTTTTTGAATTGGTTTTTTTTTCATTATTCTTGAATTGCAGAAGTTATATAGATATATATGTATAAAATGTATAAAAAAAAAATCAAAGTCTATTTTTTTATTTAGTTTCACAGTATATCAATAAAGTGTAACAATTTTTGTTTAGTTGAAATATTGTTACAAAGATCCTATTGAATCATTGTTGTTTTGAAGTATTCATGAATTATTTTTTTTCATAAATTTATTTATTTTTTAATTTCATTATAGATAGTATGCTGCTGACAGTTCGAACAAAATTTTTTTAAAATTAAACGGTTGGGTGTATTACGTCGATTCTTTTGAGTAGTATATCTTGAAGATTTTGGAAAATTACTTTTTTTATTATTACTACAAATATTACACTCTAAAATGATCGTGATTCGTGTATCTTTACTTTTAGCCATACTTATTTGAGTTAAATTGAATTTATTCAAATTGTAAATAAGAAGTAAGTCAAGTAGAAATTGTTATAAAAATCCTAAAGAAGAAATTTTCAATGAAAATATAGACTAAATTTGAATTAATTAGCTAAAAAAAAAGTTAAAAGAAGTATGTAATTGATAAAATATTACATAAAATTCAAATAATTCAATGACAAATGAATGAATTATAAAATAAAAAATTATATAAATAATAATTATTAATGGAATGCATTCATTGTCAATATTGATATAGAAATATTTTATTGATATAGAAAAAAAAGAATCAACATTAATAAAAAAGAATGATCATATTTATATATTTTTTTTATATATGCATTATTGATTTTTATTCTATATATTTAAAATTTATTTAATATAATAAAACAACTCTATCCTCGAATATTCAAATGAAATATATTGAATAAATAGGTATTCTCTATTATAGGATATATGTATTTATTGGAAAATCATTATATTCTTGTAATTTAAAGAATGCATTATCGCTTATAAAGTGATTCAATTCATATAAAATCATTTATTTATGATACTTGTCAATATAGATAGATTAGTGAGCAAATGATTTTCTTTTCTAAATAGAAATATAGAATAAAGTTCATTCAAAAAAAATAGAATATTAAATATATAATAATAAATAAAAAATGAATAAAAAGACTAATATAACAAAAATCTAAAACTAATACTATTAGTAGACAATTCCGTCATTTCCATTAGTCAAATACAAAAGACGAAAATTTCTTGTTAAAAACAAGAAATTTTCGTCTACTTCCTTTTTATACCTTCTTAATAATATATTGAATATATTATTATATTGTTTTTTCAAAATAAAAGAAAATAAAAATTGACTGATTCTTTTTTTAATAAGGAAGAACTAATGCATCTGGAAAAAAACGATTGATTTCAATTAAAATACCTGCTAAAAGACCAAACCATAGAGTAGCTAAAACTGGAGCTGTAGAAAGATAGGTTTTAACATCTTGCATTTTGGATTCTCCTTGATTCTTAATAAGAATATATATATTATTTCAATATTGCATTTTATTTTTTTATTCATAAATTAAAAAATGAGAGTAAAAAATATACTTATTTAATGAATCAATATTTATATATAAATATTGAATAAAAGAGAATTTGAATAGAAATAGATAAAAAATCATATAAATAAGTACATTTTATACATCATGAATTACTTATAAATCTCTTTTGGTTTATTTTATATTCTCTTTTAATTTAACCATCCTGCAAATTTTATAGAATAGAAATACAATGAATAAATATGATTCTAATGAATACAAAAAGAGATATATAAATAAAATTTGACTTACATTATTTTTTTTATTTTGATTCTTGATAAGAAATATATATCTATTTTTGATACATTTTTTGTTAATTATAATATTCTATTATAGTATAGAAATCTATAGAATATTTCTATATATACTCTATAGATTTCTATACCTACATTATATTGAAATTTAACTTCATATTATTGATATTCATATTATATTCTTCATAGTAATTTATCTGATTCATTCTTGATTCATTTATAAATGAATCAAGAATGAATCAGATAAATTAAGTTTTCTTTCCTGATAAAATGAATACAAATATTGATTGATTTTTTTATGCATATTCTTTCTATATAACTCTTATATCTTTATTCATCCTATTATTCTATTACAATATTATTCTATTACAATACAATATTATTCTATTACAATATTATAATTATCATTATACGAATTATTTTTACAATATTGATTACTATTGTTTTTTTCTGATAAATTAGACATATATTGATAAATTAGACATATATAATTAGACATATATATTATAAATTAGAAATATATCTTTTAGGATTCTAGGACATATTCTTTTTTTATTATTTATATTTAGATATTCATTATATAATATAATGATTATTACATAAAACTCAAATGATTTTTAATTTCTAATTTTTTATTTTTTATAGCTATGAATGAATTCTGATTCATTTAATAATATATTCTTTTAATTGTCATTTAATTGAATCATTTAATTGAATATATTAATTGAAATTAATTGAAAAATTCATATTCCATATTTGTTCTTGTTAGCTAGATTCCTATCTATTGTATATGATTTAAAATTAATTATTTTTGTGAACTATAAAATCCAATAATGTCACATAAAAGAAGATTCAAATATTTTAGAATAAATACACAAAATCTATAAAAAAAAAGAAACAGTCATATGTTTATTGTAATTGATAAATATTTCTCTTTCTAATATACAATTACTTATTTAGTATATACAATAACTTATGTTATACCAAGTTTATATATTTTCTCAAATTTTATTTCATTGTTTTATTTCATCACTTTCTATATCCCTTTCTAGTATGAAAAAAATTGTATTAATTCCCTAATAAAATGGGAATTATTTACTTGAAATTAGATTATCTTTTTTATCTTTAGAAAACAGAGAAAGAAATAGTATAAATAGAATAAATATCTAAATTATAATAGAGAATAATTTATTATTCATATAGTATTAGAATTCCTTGAAAAATGTTTTTTTTTTAATAAGTTAGACTAATCCGATACAATAGACAGATAATACATTTTACTTAACAAACAAATGATGAAACAATAAAAAAGATTGAATTGGATAATATCATTTTTTAATATATTCTTAATTCTATCAAAAAATATATCTATTGGACATAGAAGATATACAATATAATAAATAAAGAAATTTGATAAAATGAATTTCATTATAAACAATAAAAGAGAATGTAATTAGGTTGAGCCTATTAACATACAATCAAATTAAAATAATGAAATATAATTTATGATATTAATTAATTCAATTTACTCTATCTAACCTTCTATAAATGGCTTTTATGATTGATTTATTTATTTATTTATTAATGAAAAGATATTCTTTTTCATGTATAATCAAATTGAAACAGGGATGTAGCGCAGCTTGGTAGCGCATTTGTTTTGGGTACAAAATGTCGCAGGTTCGAATCCTGTCATCCCTATCTTCGTTGATTTTTTTTCTTTCTTTTTTCAACGGTTTTCAACAATATTTACTTCGCTAGTCTCTATTGATTCTTGAAAAATACTTGTTTAGTTAAGGTTTTTAATATTCAACACAAATTATCTAATTTGATTTCTTTAATAAAAAAGATTCCTATTGTGTAAATAACACTGATGATATTTTTATTTTTGTTTATTTTCAAAGAAAGAATAAATATAAATAATTTTAGATTCATAGATATGTTTATGCTTTTTAGTTTAGAAATATAGAACATACTTTCTGCTATGGAATAGTAAGAATGCAGAAAATTTTGATTGATTGTTGTGCATGAAAAAAAAATATAAATTATTTCATTTTTGAATAGATAATAGTTTTAATAGACAATTTAGATAATAATATATAAATATATAATAATTCTAATAAAAAATTATATATTTATATATTATTATTATATTTACATCTGATATTATTAGAATATATAAATTAGAATATTAGAATATATTATGATATAATGTAGAAATATATAATATAGATTTTTATATCTACAGTCTATTATTTATATTCCTATTCATTCACAATATGAATATAATTGAATTCTAATGAATCAAGATATAAAAAAGCGCTCTTAGTTCAGCTTGGTAGAACGCAGGTCTCCAAAACCTGATGTCGTAGGTTCAAATCCTACAGAGCGTGCTTTATAATAATTAATGAATAGGATATTAAATTCATTTATATAAATAATATATCAAATTTATTGATTATTCTTTTTTTTTTGTTAAAATTTTATTTACATAAAAATACAAATATCAGTAATAAATTATATTGTGTAATAAGATTAATGGCACAAGAAGTCTTTCAACGTACTAAACCTCATGTAAATATTGGTACTATAGGACATGTAGATCATGGAAAAACTACATTAACAGCTGCAATTACAATGACATTAGCAGTTAACAGTACATGTACTCCTAAGAAATATGATGAAATTGATGCTGCTCCAGAAGAAAGAGCACGAGGTATTACAATTAATACAGCTCATGTGGAATATGAAACAGCTTCACGTCATTATGCTCATGTAGATTGTCCTGGACATGCAGATTATATAAAAAATATGATAACAGGCGCTGCTCAAATGGATGGTGCGATTTTAGTAGTATCTGCTGCTGATGGACCTATGCCCCAAACTAAAGAGCACATTTTATTAGCTAAACAAGTAGGTGTACCTAGTATTGTAGTTTTTTTAAATAAAGAAGACCAAGTCGATGATGAAGAGATACTTCAATTGGTAGACTTAGAAGTTCGTGAGTCTCTGATCAATTACGAATTTCCTGGAGACAAAGTACCAGTTGTTGCAGGATCTGCTTTAATGGCTTTACAGGCTTTAACCGAAAAACCGAATACTTTAAGAGGCGAAAATAAGTGGGTAGATAAAATCTATGAGTTAATGGATGCGGTTGATTCTTATATTCCTACCCCTAAAAGAGATATTGAAAAGCCTTTTCTAATGCCAATTGAAGACGTATTTTCCATTCAAGGCCGTGGTACAGTTGCCACAGGTCGAATAGAACGTGGTATCTTAAAATTAGGAGATATCGTTGAATTAATTGGCTTAAACGAAAAAATTCGTAGTACTGTTGTTACAGGACTGGAAATGTTTAGAAGACTTTTAGAGCAAGGTTTTGCTGGAGAAAATATTGGTGTACTTTTAAGAGGTATTGAGAAAAAAGATATAGAAAGAGGAATGGTAATAGCTCAACCAGGGACAATTGAACCACATACCCGTTTTGAAGCACAAGTTTATATACTTCGCAAAGAAGAAGGAGGTCGTCATTCTCCTTTTTTTGCAGGGTATCGTCCTCAATTCTTTGTTCGAACTGCAGATGTAACTGGTGTAATTGAAGCTTTTGAATATGACAATGGTGATAAAACAAGAATGGTTATGCCAGGAGATCGAGTTAAAATGATTGTGAATTTAATTTGTCCTATAGCTATCGAAAAGAAAATGAGATTTGCTATTCGTGAAGGTGGACGTACTATAGGTGCTGGAGTTGTTTTACAAATATTAGATTCGACTCAACTCAAATCAAAAAATAAATAATTTTTTTTTAGTTTCAATGAAATCAGTGTTTTATTAGTATTAAAACAAAAACGTTATTCTCATAGTATATCTATTTTTTAGTTTCATTTATAAGAATAAAATGATTTTTTAAAAATCTATGAAATTGCAATATTAAATTTCTCTCATATTCTATTTCTCTCATATTCTATAATATCTTATTATTGAATATATAAAAATAAAACAGAAGAATAAATCTAATCAATTTTTTAATTAGAATTTTTATATTAAGGGATTATAAATAAATATTTAGCTTTTAGTCTTCAATGAGTATACTATCTATGTTATAATAAAAAAAAAATGTCTATGTTTACAGTGATTAGTTATTTGAGTCTCTTGTTCATTTCTTTTCTATTTGCCTTAACTTTATTTATTGTATTGAATAAAATTGAATTGATTTAATTTTATTCTTTTTATTGAATAAAATGAATTAAGTTAACAACAACAAATCAATATACTGAGTGATTCAATAAAGATATCATGTAAAAAAGAGAATTGACTGAATTCTCTTCTTTACATGATATCTCTTGTTGTTATTCAATATCTTCTAACTGAACTATTGATAATTCAATTTATGTTTATTCTTGAAATTTTAATTTATAAATTTTATTCAAAAAATGTTTTTTTATTCTTTTGTGAATGATACAAATCCTGACTCAATGCTATATTATAATATAGCATTGAGTCAGGATTTGTATCATTCAAGTTATTTAACCTCAAATACAAAAAAAAATATGGTTGAACCTCTTCTATCTGGTATAGTACTTGGATTAATTCCTATTACATTAGCAGGATTATTTGTAACTGCTTACTTACAGTATCGACGCGGTGATCAGTTAAATTTATAGTCTAAATAAAAAAAGTATCAATTCAATATGGAGATGATATCAAAAAGATATCATCCTCCATATTGAATTGATACTTTAATCAAGTCTATATTTAATTTATTCGACTTTATTATTCATTGAATGCATAAAATCTAATGAATAGAGATCAAACTTTGCCAATCTACAATAAAATAAATACATAGTCTATATTTATCTATATTTATCTATATTTTCTATATTCTATGTGATTATTCATACTTGTTATTCTATTATATTGGTTTGTATTTTTTATCTTGTCTTTTTATGATTGATTCTTTTCTTATTTTTATGATTGACTCTTTTATTATATAGAGATGAAATAAGTATATTAAGATGAAATAAGTAATATGAATAGAGTATATTATGATTGAATACAGGTATTATTCAATAAATAAATAATAAATAATATTTATAGAGAAAGTTTTTCAATAAAGTTTTTCAATACTATTTTTCTAATCGAAAAAAAGACCTTATATATTTCATAACATCAATAATCAAAAGAGATCAAATTAATAAATACGTTATCCAATAAAATATCCAATATTGTTTGCTATTTTTCTTTGATTTAACTGATAATCTATTGATTGAATAGTGAATAAATTTATATATGGACTATATTCTTTGATTTCATCAATCAAATAAATCCTAGAAAAAGCAGATATTTCTTTATCAAAATAACTTATTCTATAATAAAAATGAATCATTCAACTCTTGAATGTAAAAGTTGCATATATAGAGATTATTCATGTATATACTATCTATAGATACTATCTACACACCAAGATTCTTAATATAAATCTATGAATAATGAGAATTATCATCATCATAATAAATTATAGAAATATAAATAAAATAATAAATTAAAATAATAAATATAGTAAGTATAATAATAGTAAAGAACTATAAGTAAAAATGAATAAATAAATTCAATTTAATAAAAAATCGCAATATAAAAATGAAAATAATATAAAATAATATAAATAAATAAGAATAAAACAATAAAAGATAAAATAGATATGTCAATGTTTGATTCATTAAATTAATAATGAATGTTTTCATATTAAATGAATGTTTATATTTTAACAAAAGAATTGATATTTAAATAAATCTTTATTTTGAATATTTCTTTTAAATTTATTTCTATTTTCTTCAGATTTTTATATTCTTTATATATCATCTATTATTTTGATATTGTTTTTCATCTTTATCTTAATTATATTTCCTTATCTATTATATTTCCTTATATTTATAGTTTTATTGCATGATGTATACAATTAAGAATAGAGTAAAATACATTTTTTCTATCTAAAAATACAATAGAGTCTATAATTCTATAATCAATCATATAAATTTAATGATATAATCGAAGTGATAATACAACTAAATAACAATACAAATAATATCAAATATATATATCAATTTATTATTTATTAAACAAAGATAATATAGAACTCAAAAATAGAACTATAGAACTCAAAAATAGAACTCAAAAATAATTTCATTTCACGTAGATTATTAGAATTTGAAGAATTGCATATGCAATGATAAAATAAAATAAGAAAAAACTGCTTGAGAACTTAGAAATATCTACTATATTCAAAGAGATATAAGATTAGTAGGAGAATTTCGAATATAAATCAATTTAGTTTATTGATAAGAACTGAGCAAATTGAATTTTCATAAATAAAGGAGTTATTTATATATGTCTGGAAATACGGGAGAACGACCTTTTGCTGATATTATTACTAGTATTCGCTATTGGGTAATCCATAGTATTACTATACCTTCCTTATTTATTGCAGGTTGGCTTTTTGTCAGCACTGGTTTAGCATATGATGTATTTGGTACTCCTCGTCCAAACGAATATTTTACAGAGAACAGACAAGAAGTACCTTTAATTACAGATCGTTTTAACTCTCTAGAGCAAATAGAGTCATATACAAAATCAATTTAGGAGAATAAAAGTGACTATCGATAGAACTTATCCAATTTTTACAGTTAGGTGGCTTGCTGTCCATGGCCTTGCTGTCCCTACAGTTTTTTTCTTGGGTTCTATTTCAGCAATGCAATTTATCCAACGATAACTTACCTTTTGGAGAACACAATTATGACACAACCGAATCCAAACAAGCAGATTGTTGAACTAAATCGTACTAGCCTTTTCTGGGGTTTATTGCTTATTTTTGTACTTGCAATACTTTTTTCTAACTATTTCTTTAATTAAGTTGTACATTATAAAAAAAAGTAATTCTATTTTTTGTAGTTACTTACATACATACAATATCAAATCAATATAGATTTCTTGACAAGAAATCTATATTGATTTGATATTGTATGTATGCATAACTATATATTCTATAGGAGAATGATAGGTATTTATTACTTACTCTTTCTTTTTATATTATATGACACATTTTAGTCGATTATTATTTTATTAGTCAATTATTATTTTAGTAAATTAAATAATAACTGAATTTATATACAATTAACTGAAAAAATATTTAATGTAATGATTGTAATGGATATATATATATGATATACATATGGATGTTATTTATATATAAAAAAAATATCAATGTTACATATTAGATAGAGATATACAAATTTGACATTCTACGTTAAATAGAATGCAAAATAATACTAAGTGTCTATATTGGTATTCTAACTTTACAATGTTTTTTCTTAGAAAAAACAATAAAAAAATAAATATGTACAATTTAAAAATCAATTATTTTGAATCTTTGTAAAAACTAGGAGATTGATATGTCAAATGTTGGAACAACCGGAAGAATACCTCTGTGGCTAATAGCAACAGTTGCAGGAATTCTTGTTTTAACTGTAGTAGGAATTTTTTTCTATGGATCTTATTCTGGATTAGGATCATCTCTTTAATTAATCAAAAATACTCAATTAATTCGAATTAATTCGAATTAATTGAGTATTTTTGATTAATTAAAGAGATGGTAATAAAAATTTAATCAATATCTTGCAATTACAAATAGTCTTTTTCTATTTATTTTTATAGTCTATTATTCATTAGTATTCTATTAGAATTAGTATTCACTATTCTATGAAAAATTCTATTTTATTAATATTATTAATTATCGTATTCTATACTATATCTTATTATAGACTCTATTGTATCCATTATTAATATGATATAATTTATATTATGAATATACACATCATGTAGATATTTTATTATAAAATAAATAATCAAAGTATACATTTAATATAAATAATAATTCATCAATCAATTCAATTAATGCGTATATCTATGAAATATTGATTTTTGCAATTCTAATGAGTATAATGGTTTTATATTATTGTATAATTAATTCTTTGATTAATTTTGCGGGTATGGTTCAGTGGTAGAATGTTTCCTTGCCAAGGAAAAGATACGAGTTCGATTCTCGTTACCCGCCTTCAATCTTTTCTCACAAAGTATACAAAAATAGAATGAGTAATATTGTATATTCTATAAAATAGAATTTATATATATTCTATTTAAATAAGTATGAATAGCTTACTTATATGTATTATATATATATTAATATAATTATATATATATTATTATATATATAATTATATTATTATATAATATAATTATATTATTATATATATATATAACAATATATATATTGTTTCTTATATGTATGATATTTTTGAATATATGTTTCAATCTTAAAAAACTAGAATATTAAATTAAGTTTACTCATTCATTGAATGATAGGTAACTACTATAGATGGTGATATACGATTCAGATGTCGAAAAATCCAATATTTAACCATTGTATCTAATACAACTGGAAAAGTAGATACAAAAAAAGAAGTAATATACTGATTAGGGACAAATCCGAAATGCTCCCAAACTAATTCAATTAATACTTCCCATCCATGAGGAGAATGGAATCCAATACATAGATCAGTTATTAAAAGTATAAAAAAAGCTTTCATAGTATCACTTAAACTATAAAAAAGCTCCTGAAGCCAAGAATTAAGTACAGTCAGTCTTTTTTTTGCAATACACAAAATAACAGTTATTGTGAATATTCCAATAAAATCTGTTATTAATTCAATAATAGTATAAATACTTTTTTGGGTATATATCTCTACCAAAGAAATAATCATATCATGAATTTTTAAACTAATGCTATATTGTGATTTATTTTCTAATGTTTCTTTTGTGATTAAATCCAACCAAAATATATCTTCCATATTCTGAAAACGTTTTAAAGCTATTTTTTTTTGTGATGCATTAAAAAGTTGAATAGAACTTTTATTCCACCAAACGTTCATTAAATATTCTAAGGAGAGTTTTTTAAAAAGAAGAGTAACTATCCAAGGTAATAGTAGCAAAAAAAATCCATACTGAATAGAAGCTAAAGCTTGATATTTGGCAAAGCGAAATTCTCGAAATAAGATTAAAGCTGTTTTACCAGTCAATTCAGTTTTGAATCGATACAAAGTTCGAGTAATGGATCTAGGAATAAAACCGATTGTCTCATAAGCTATTGAATCAATATTACTAAGAATACCTAAATGAAATTTTTTTTGTTTTTGTTTATTTTTAGTTTGTTGTAAATAAAAAAAATCACGTTTTTTTTTTTGCCAAGTTTCTATGTCGTCTATTACTTTTTTAATCCATGATAGTTGCATATGGATCTTCTTGTTATGTAAGATATTGAAATAGAGACTATCCTTAGAATGTGAAATCTCAAATGGAGATAGAAATAGTAGAAAAACTACACTCACTCTATATTTGAACAAAGAATATTTAATAATCCACTTGTATTTGTTTAATTCAAAATCTATATAAGAAAAGGAATTTTCCCAGGAGGTTGTATCAAAAAAATCAGATTTTTTGTAAAGAGAAAAGTCTTGCTTCATAGTTTTAATTTCTTTACTTGCTTCATAAGCTTTTTTGAGGGCTTTCCGAACTCTCTGAAGCAACCATTCGTATAGTTTCATATCTTTTTTTTGCTATCATTTTTTGTTTCATTTCTTTTATAGTATCTATTTTTCAAAAAAGAATGTTTTATTAAATTCAATGTGTACCTAATATAACAGATCAAGAATAAATCAAATTATAGAATCACTATTTCCATATTTTTATATTCTATTTCATTTATATTGTATTGAAAAATTGTTTATTCTATTCTAATCCCTCAATAGGCACTCTAAGAAAAGAAGCTAATTCTGTTGCTCTTTTTTCAATCTCATTTAAATTGAATCTATCTTCTATTACATCTAAAGGTATATCTGGCATACCTCGAATTTTCAGATAAAGTGCAGAACGAGGTGAAATTCCATCCCTAATATATATACGAATTGATTTTATGTCTTTTATTAAACAGCAGATCTTTATCCGTCTATTTTGACCAGGAAATCCCCATCGAAATATATTAACAATACCTTCATTTTTATTAAATTCATTAAAACCACTACCTACTCCCAAAATCATTGTAAACCAAAGGTAAAAACTTAAAAAAATGCCAGCTATACCATAAAAACACATTACAGCCCCTTGTGGGATAAAAATGATGTTTTCTGCAGAAAAGAAAAAAAGCTCTTTTTTTAAGTAACTACATATACCTACAATTAAAAAACCAAAAGCGCCAAAAAAAATAGAAAAAGACCAAAAGTAGTTTATATATTTTCGCGAACCTATTATAGGCTCTAATCTGAAAACTTGAGACTTACAAGGTTTAATTTTCACAGAAAGAATCCTCCATAGATAAACTGATCTCTTTTTATCACGTTTATTTTTATATTGTCATATTGTGTTAAAAATGATCATAAAAAAAATCAGTATATTCAATCTTATTTATTTTAATTTATTATATTCTATATTTATTATATTCTATATATATCCATATATATATCCTTTATATAATGAATCATTAGAATTATATTCGATACTGTTTATTGAATGCCCATATTTTTTATATTTGCTAGAGACACATGAAATATAAGATAAGACATATTATATGAACATATTCATAATGAAATTATGATTTTTTTATTAGTATAATACTCCTTGAAATAATAAAAAAACCTAAGGTAACTAACTACCTATTTTCTATAATTTTATCAAATTATCAAATATAAATATAATTAATATCATATTTATTTAATATCATATTTATTTAAATGCAAGGGATCTATTAGAAATTATTCTCTTATTCATATCATAGTAGAATTATTTAATTTATTCTATTTAATTTATTATTATATTTTGCAATAAAATATAAGAGATAGACAATGAAATAAAATCGAATATTTAATTTTATCAATATACATAATAAAGAGATCTCAATCATATTCATATAATATTAGTATTAATATCATATCTAATTAATATTAATATCATATCTATTGATATTATGATAAAGTTATTTTAATATTGTAAATATATTATAGAATATATATATTCTATAATATATTTACAATATTATGTTTTTATATATATGAATAATATCTTTTTGTTTTTTATATTTTTTATGTATGCATAGAATATAAATAATATCAATCTATAAATAATATCAATCTCTGACTTATATTAACTAAAAAAAAATAAGTAAATAGTTTCGTAAATCAATTTATACAGAATCTTTGATAAAAAGCTGCTGTAATCTGCTTCTTTTTCCAAATGAAGAACGTAAATAATAAAGCTTAGCTTTTCGTACTTTAGAATGTCTTATTACTTGAAGAGTCGCTACCATACTGGAATGAATAGGAATTAAACGTTCTACCCCAATTCCCTGAACTACTTTACGCAAATTCACTATTTTATTAGACCCACTACTTGTCTTAGCAATGACAGTAGCTTCTATTGCTTGAAAACGTGATTTATTAGCTTCTTGAACTATAAGATTGACTTTTAGAATATCTCCTACTCGAATAATAGGCAAACCAGGAGTGAGTTGCTGTTCATCCCAGCAATTTACTAAATATTGAAGAGATCTTGAACCTAACTGAATATTTTCCATTTTTTTGTAATAATAAAAATTTGATTAAAGTTTGATTTATGTAAAAAAGTTAAAACAACACTCTCAATTCTGTAAAAAAACAAAAGATCAAAATGTTTATTTCTCAAAAAAAGCAATGAATTACATTTATGACTAAAAAGATAGATATAAAGAGTATAGATTGAATTAATCAAATTTCTTTTCTCTCGCTTGATGACATACATTTATACCAAATTCAATAAATAAAAATGATTCAATTAATTGAATAGTTGAAAATCTTAATTAAGTTGGCAAAATGAATCATATCAAAATGTATATATCAAAATGTATGAAAATAATATTAGAATGGAATATATATATCTATAGAGATATATATCTATATATCTATTTCAAATTCTTATTTCAAAAAAAGCAATTCAAAAAAATAAAAATTAGATCATTATGGAATCAAAAATGAACAATCACAAAATGATCATTTTGTGATTGTTCATTTTTCTAGTCTTACTGTAATTAGAATTTCAGAGTACCATATGAGAACAAATAATAACAAAAATCTATTTTCTTTCTCTATATTCATACTCAATGAGATATTGTATCTATTTGTTTTTTTATTTTATAACGAATATATTAGATAATCAATAGTCTTACAAAATAAAAACTTACTAGAAATAGTACTCACTCATTTATCATTTATAGAATAGAATTAAAATTAAAATTATTAAAATTATTTATAGATTCTACCGTACAATTAACAATATTCTTGAATGTTATAATACTGACATCTATCATCCACAGTGGGGGTAGAGGGGATCGAACCCTCATGGCTTAAAACCAACGGATTTTCATCTTACTTTAATTTACATTATTGTTCTCTTTGAGCTAGCAAGATTGGACTCTCTCTTTATCCTTGTAAGATTCTTTCTATTCACAGAAATTACGATAAAAATAAAAATATTCTAAAAAGAATATTTTTAAGAATATTCTTTTACAATAAATATTTTAGTGAATAAAGATTTTTTGATTGTTTAAGAATCAAAAAATGATGCAAAATCACATTATAGTTGAAAAATCTATTTACATTACATTAGGATAGCTTCCATAGAGTCTCTGCACCTTTCTGAAACTCCAATAATACCTTATTGATTATTAAACTGAATCGAATCAGACTTGGCTCAGGATTGTCTGTACGATTTACATCCCAGATTTCCCTGAATTTGAAAGCAATCACTTAATAAGTTTTCTTAAAAAGGCTCAATTATAATTTCCTTTTAAGTCCGTAGCGTATACCAATTCCGCCATACCCCCTTAGCACTGTATATTTATTCAATAATAGTATATCATATTATTGAGATTACTTCAAGCAAAATAAACCAATTAATGAAAATTATAATAAATCATAAATAAAATTCAATATCATATAATAATCAGAATTTTCCTATAAAAAATTAGGCTTTAATAAATTTTTCAAAAAAAAATATATATAGTATAATTGATTCTGACAATAGCAGAATATGATAAAAATACTCACTATTATGAATTATCTATTATAAAAATTATCATTATAATAAAATTATTATATAAATGAATAATATTCATACACAAATAATATTCATACACATTATATTAATAGACATTATGACAAAATTGCAAAGATATTCAGCTGTATTGCTGAATATCTTTGCAATTTTGTCAATAATGAAATGATCAGTCTTCAAATAAAATAAATTGATTCCAAAATAGAATAATTAAGCAATGAATGAATTTAAAATTCCTACAACAAATACTAGAAAAATCCAAAGAGAAGCACCTGAAAATACAGCATTTTTCGTATTTGACCAGCCTTCTGGAGATGCAAGTATAACTGGTACACCAACAACCAGAATGAAAGAAATAGCTACTAGTGCAAATAAAGCAAATTGAAAAGCAATTATCATACTAATTATTCTCCAAACAAATTTATTTTTATTTTATTCATGATCCCTCTAGAAAAGGCAACCAATACAGTTTTCTTAAGTTTATTTCCTGATTTTGAATAAATTTTGAAAGTTAAAACTTTCTTTTTTTAATGTATTTTATTATAATAGTCTTTTGAATAGAATTAAATTTGCTTTCAATAGGAGAGATGGCAGAGCGGTTAATAGCCCCGGTCTTGAAAACCGGTGTAGTTCTACAAACTACCGAGGGTTCGAATCCCTCTCTCTCCGTTTTCAAAACCATAAAAGATTTCAAGCTAAAATTTCAATATGAGAATATTCATATTATTAATATTTTATCCATTAATATTTTATCCATGAAACACTACATTCTCACTATAAAAAAAGAATTAAATCAAAGAAAAAAAAATAAATACGAACAGGAAATACATAAATGATATGAAACAAATAAATGATATATTATTATATATAGTAATAATATATTATCTTATTTATTATAATTAGATAGTTATTAACTAGTTAATAACTATCTAATTATAATAAATAAGATAATATATCTTAATTTAAAAATAAGATAAAAGATCTTAATTTAACGGTTCCATATATAAAACTGGCTCAGAATCACGATCAATTCCTTTTTCAAATCCAGCTGCAGCAGCGCGTGCTCTTCCTGCATGCCATAAATGACCAACAAAGAAAAAGAAGCCAAGTACAAAATGAGAAGTCGATAGCCAACTACGAGGAGAAACATAATTAACTGCATTTATTTCTGTAGCTACACCACCTACTGAATTTAAAGAACCTAACGGTGCATGAGTCATATATTCAGCAGAGCGTCTCTCTTGCCAAGGTTGAATGTCTTTCTTTAGTTTGCTTAAATCTAATCCATTAGGACCTCTTAAAGGTTCTAGCCATGGAGCTCTTAAATCCCAGAAACGCATAGTTTCGCCTCCAAAAATAATCTCACCGGTTGGAGATCTCATAAGATATTTACCTAAACCGGTAGGTCCTTGGGCGGATCCTACATTAGCACCAAGTCTCTGATCTCTTACCAAGAAACTAAATGCTTGTGCTTGAGATGCTTCTGGCCCTGTAGGTCCATAAAACTCACTAGGGTATGCTGTATTATTAAACCAAACAAAACAACATGCAATAAAACCCATAAGAGAAATAGCAGCCAAGCTATAAGATAAATAAGCTTCGCCAGACCATACAAAAGCTCGACGTGCCCAGGCAAATGGTTTGGTTAATATATGCCATATACCACCAAATATACAAATGATACCTAACCACACATGACCTCCCACAATATCTTCCATGTTATCTACACTAACTATCCATCCTTCTCCTCCAAAAGGAGATTTTAAAAGATAACCAAATATTGTACTAGGATTCAGAGTTATATTAGTAATCTTTCTAACATCTCCTCCTCCTGGTGCCCAAGTATCATAAAGACCTCCAAACCAGATGGCTTTTGCCACTAATAATAATGCACCCGCACCTAAAAGAATCAAATGAATACCTAAGATAGTAGTCATTTTATTTTTGTCCTTCCATACATAACCAAAAAACGGAAAAGACTCTTCTAAAGTTTCTGGTCCAATAAGTGCATGATATACACCTCCAAATCCTAAAACAGCAGAAGAAATTAAATGCAATACCCCAGACACAAAATAAGGAAATGTATTAATAACTTCTCCACCTGGTCCTATACCCCATCCTAAAGTAGCTAAATGAGGTAATAAAATAAGACCCTGTTCATACATAGGTTTTTCTGGCACAAAGTGAGCTACTTCAAACAAATTCATTGCTCCAGCCCAAAAAACAATTAATCCTGCATGAGCTACATGAGCACCTAATAATTTACCAGAAAGATTAATAAGTCTAGCATTACCTGCCCACCAAGCGAAACCAGTAGACTCTTGGTCACGACCACCTAATGCCAAAGTTCCATTAAAGAGCGTTTCCACGTGGAAGTACCTCCTCAGGGAATACAAGATTTTCATGAGGCTGATCTTGAGCTGCCATCCAAGCACGAATGCCTTCATTCAGTAGAATATTTTTAGTATAAAAAGTCTCAAATTCAGGGTCTTCTGATGCACGTATCTCTTGAGAAACAAAATCATAAGCTCTTAAGTTAAGAGCAAGACCTACTACTCCAATAGCACTCATCCATAAACCAGTTACAGGAACAAATAACATAAAAAAATGAAGCCAACGTTTATTGGAAAAAGCAATTCCAAAGATTTGAGACCAAAACCTATTAGCAGTTACCATAGAATATGTCTCTTCAGACTGAGTTGGATTAAATGCACGAAAAGTATTAGCACCATCTCCATCCTCAAATAGAGTATTTTCTACTGTTGCGCCATGAATAGCACATAAAAGAGCTGCACCTAAAACTCCAGCAACACCCATCATATGAAAAGGATTTAAGGTCCAATTATGGAAGCCTTGAAAGAAAAGAATAAATCGAAAAATAGCTGCAACTCCAAAACTAGGCGCAAAAAACCAACCAGATTGACCTAGGGGATAAATTAAAAAGACTGAAACAAAAACAGAAATAGGGCCCGAAAATGCAATAGCATTATAAGGACGAAGTTGCACTGATCTAGCAAGTTCAAACTGACGCAGCATAAAACCAATTAAAGCAAAAGCACCATGAAGAGCAATGAAAGTCCAAAGACCTCCTAATTGACACCAACGAGTGAAGTCGCCTTGTGCTTCTGGTCCCCATAAAAGTAAAAGAGAATGAGCCATGCTATTAGCAGGTGTAGAAACTGCCGCAGTTAAAAAATTACAACCTTCTAAATAAGAGCTTGCCAAACCGTGAGTATACCATGATGTCACGAAAGTAGTACCAGTTAACCATCCTCCTAATGAAAAATAGGCACATGGAAACAATAAAAGACCAGACCATCCAACAAAAACAAAACGGTCTCTTCTTAACCAATCATCCATTGTATCAAATATACCTTTCGGCTCTTCAGAGGATTTTCCGATGGCTATAGTCATAAACCTTCTCCTAGTAAATCACATTAATGAATTATATGTTAGCACTAATAAAGGAAATATTTTATGTACTTATTTCAAGCTTACCTTATTATTTATTAATATTTTTTTTTGAATATAAGATAATTTAATATGAAGATAATTTAATATGTATTGAGGGTAACAAAAAACAATTAAACTTTAAAGACAAATCAAAGAAGATAAATAAATGAATCATTAAATAAAAACAAACGAATATAGGATTAAATACAATATACATCAAATCAATATAAAATAAAAAGATATTGCTGTATTAAACTATTCTGCATTTTTAATTTATATTCATTTTCAATCAAAGAATGATATTCATATTGATTTTATCAATATGAATATCATTCTTCTTTATTGTTATCATTATATTTATTTTATTTATATAAATCAAAGATATTAGAATCTAACCAAAATATGCCAAAGAATCAGTAATAACTATACAACAATAGACAATATTCATATAATCTAAAATATAAAATAACATATACTTCAATAAAAATAGATACATCATATATACATAATAGATCTAAATATACACATATATATTGTATTGAAATTTATAAAAATAAATTGTATGTAATCTATGAATTTTATACAAATCTATAGATAATAATAGAAATATAAATATAACTACAATCTTTCATACTTTCTCTTGTTTACTTAATTAAGATAAGAACCTGACTTAATTTAAGAATATATATTCACTAACTTTATACTTTTAGAATAAATAGATATTATTATTCTTTATAGACTATATTCATATTCTTGTTATATCAATATATTAATATAAATTCTCATTTTATTATCATATAGATTATAGTATATTTTATTTTCCATACAAGAATCGATGTAGTAAATATCCTCAATGTATTCAATATATATTGTATATATATAATTTTTAATTTCGATTTATCTACTCTTTCATAATAGATTATACATTATTTTTTAATATAAAAGTTTTTTTGTCTTTTACCAAATTTGAATATTCAAGAGATAAGGTTCAAAGTAAAGAAATTCATCATATAAATAATTACTTTATTTTTGATAGATATAAGAAAGAATAATTTCAGATTGAAAATTAAATCTAGAAAATAGAAAAAATAATCAAATTGATACTTTTTTATTTTCTCTCAGGTTATTCATTCATAAAGTCAGCTCAATTCCATATGATACAAGACATAGGAATCGAGATACAAATCATCAGTAAAAGGTTAAAAAGATATTGATCAATTTTAAAGTGTATATAAAGATATAGATAGAGAATTTCATAAGAATACAATTTCTATATAATTAGTTAATTCATATAACTAATTAGTTAATTCATATAACTAATTATATGATATATGATTCAAAGAAAAATTATAAATAAATAATAATTATTATTAATTTATATAAAAATTATATAAAAATATATGAATATAAAGTATATGAATATAAAGAATCTATAAAAGAATGATATTGATATTTTTAAAAGAATAAAATTCTAAGCGGTTCAAGTATTTAATTCGAAATTAAGCCCCTTGTCAGATTTGAACCGACGACTTACGCCTTACCATGGCGTTACTCTACCACTGAGTTAAAAGGGCTAATTCTATAAACTAAAAAATAAATGACATTTTTTATTTATATATATAAATTATAACGAAGATTCAAGCAAATTCAATATCAAGTATCTTTTTTGATTTCTTATTTATTATAATCACTCTTATTTATTATAATCACAATAAAATCAATATGATGAATAGATAGAATTATAATCTAAATTGAATGAAAAAATACAATAAAAAAAAATGAAATAAATAAAATAACAATTAAATAATATAAAAATATACAATTTATCTATATTAATCTATATATATAGATAAAAATGTAGATAAGAGAATTTCGGTTAATTCTCAATACTCATTTCTCAAGTAAATTAATCTATAATTAAATACAATGTATTCTAAGTATAAAATAAAATGAATTTCTATAAATAAGACCAATAGTATCTTAATACTTGATTGTTTATTTTTATTTTAGATATTTAATTTAGACAATTGATTAACTAAAATACCTTGAACTATTGACAGTTCATAATTTCAAGGTTAAACTATTTTTGGATTTCAAAAGGCCCCTATCGTCTAGCTGGCCTAGGACACCTCCCTTTCACGGAGGCAACGGGGATTCGACTTCCCCTGGGGGTACCCATGATATATCTCATTAAATTTCTATTGCATGGGATTTGGATGGACTCTCTAAAATACATAAATCAATTGGATTTGCTTATCATGTTATATTGATTGATAAATAAATAGAATATCAATAATAAATATAATAAATATAATATGATCAATCTAATATAATCAATCTAATATATGCATATACATAACATATGAAATATTAAAATATTAAAATATATTAAAATATATATATTAAAATATATTATGAATTATCAAATATTAATATTTTTTTATTGATTTATTGTATTTATCTTTTTATATTTTTCATATTATTTATATTTTTGCAAAACTGTATTATAAAGTATTCTTAGTACAATCTATTCTTTTTATAAAAAGAATAGATTGTACTATAGAATAGATTGTACTAATAGAACATTCTATCTAGATTCTATTAATTCTATTGTTTTATTGTATTCAGATTCTTAATCTTTTATCAATAATATAGAATTCATATTTGATAAGAGAATGATAATATTATCAGATATTAAGGTTTAGTTTAGATATTAAGATTTATTATAATATTTATTATAATAATATTTATTATAATATAGTAATTCTATTATCTATTGATAGATATTATTTTCTATTGATAGTCTTATTGCATATTTCAATATTGACAAACTGATATTTTCAATAAAGTGATACTAAGAAGTTAGTATTATTAATAAATTATTATAATTATGATAATTATATATATAATTAATATATGATATTTATTCTAATAAATTATTAATTAAATTATTAATTATTTTATTATATTATAGATAAATCATTTATAGATATAGAATATGAATTCAATTCCATCAAAGAATAAGATACAATACATAAGTTTGAATGAATATATATATTTTACTCATATATTCATATATATATTATTTTTACTCTATATTCTTAAAAGAAAATATTTCATTAAATAAATTGAAAAAGCAAAGAAAGGGTCGATACCCGAGTGGCTAAAGGGAACGGACTGTAAATCCGTTGGTGATTGCCTACGCTGGTTCGAATCCAGCTCGGCCCAGACCCAGCTCTATGAAAGTCGATGTCTTTCATAGTTTGATCTGAATATTCATTAATTATTAATCTCATATATAAATGCCTGTTGTTTCTTTGAATAGATTTTTTTATTAGATTATTTAGAGAGAGAGGATTTTATATGTATGATTAATTCTTTTATATGTATGATTAATTCATTATCTCTTTACAATATATATCTAATATCTACAATATATATCTAATATATGTATATCTAATATATCTACATATATATGTAGATATATTAGATATACATATATTGAAATAATAAAACTTGAATCATATAGAAATTTCTATATGATTCAAATTTATGATGAAAATATCAATGGTATATAGATATAGTACTAGATATTAGATAGATATTGACTTAATTTTTTAATTAAGTTTGAAATTAAATCTAATATAGAATCAATTCAATGAAGTAAGATTCATATGAATAATATGCTAATCAATAAGAAAATAATCATTTTTATGAATAAATGTAATAATCAATTTTATTAAATCAGTTTCAATTCAATGATTATTTATTTATTATTATATAAGAAAATCAGAATATTTCTTTTCTTCTATGATAATGGGATTGTAGTTCAATGAGGTTAGAGCACCGCCCTGTCAAGGCGGAAGTTGCGGGTTCGATCCCCGTCAGTCCCGACATCTGAAAAGATCTTAATTATAATTAGTTTATTCATTGAATTCTATATTCTTCCTTGATAGAAGAATATAGAATTCAGGATATTCACTAAATATGATTATAATAACCAATAAAATAATTAATTCAGTGATTGAATTGAATGAATTTATTAATATAATTAAATCATTTTCATTATTGGCAATAGAAATATAACCATACGAATCTATAAGTAATTTCACTCACACCACAAAACACAGAATTAGAGAAATAGAATAATTCTATTTAAAAGATTTTGTATTTTCTGTTTAGATATGTCATTTTTACATACAAAAATCTCATTGATAATTTGATCAAAAATTTTCCTATTCTGAAGGGTAAAACAACGATTAAATAGATAATTATAACAATCAAAAACTAAGCTATATATAAGAGAATCTATCTTATTTACGGAATATAAATCGAATCGCTTACCATGTATATAGGAAGGAATTAAATGTAATATAGCATGAGATGATATCGCTTTTGATAAAAGCGAAGGGGGGGAAATTACATGTCCCCAAATTCGCATCATAGATAAATATAAAAGTGGACGTTGAAAATAAGGATATAAAGTTAGAGATAAAACTCGAATTATTTTTTCATTCAATCCAAACCATAACTCTTCTGATGGTTTATCTAAAGAAAAAGGTTGTATTTGGTCTGAATTTTTCATGATCTTTGAAATATCTTCATTTTTTCGAAATTTGAATATTGTCTTAGGATCTATATAATTATATCCCGCATAAAATCTTAAAGGCACCATCATTGACAAATGAGCTGGGAAGAAAAAATCGATTTTTTCCATACGTCGAATCATATAGGTTACATATAATCTAAGCATATATTCAAGATCTCTCCAGAGAGACACTTGAGAATGATTTTGTAATGTTGTACTTTGAGAATTCAATAACCACTGTATCCCATCTTCATACCTATTCCAAATTGTATGTAAAGATAAAGAATCCTCACGAAAAGGTAACTTGATCAATTTCTGGATATTCTCTCCTTTTATAGAAAGTAGGACTTGAGACTGATGTTTTTTAGACTTCCATTTTGTTTTTGACAACATAGGATTTCTTTCTATTGGCTTAAAAAATGACATACCTAAAAAATCAGTATAGTTGTTAGTTAAATGTAAACGCTCAGGGATACATTTACGAGCTTCAGATTCTTGAGGAACTTCGAGATTAAAAAAGGAAGGACTAGGCAATAAACTAAAATACTTATGTCTGTAATTAGAATAAGGATGGAAAGACCCAATCTCCATTTGCACATTCTCCATACTCTTTCGAATGAGAGTCCATATAGTAGATGTATAAATCAATGAAAAAGGAGCAGTACGTCGAATAGAGTTCGATTGAGTTTTTAGAGGATATTGAAATAACCAATCTCGCATAGCCATTTTATTTCTTTTTTCAAACATATATATTAAATTTCTGCTTTTCATAAAACTAAATACAGTTTTGTTGATCTCTTGATTATTATTATCTACAAATATTTCTGTATTGTAACATTGAAATAATATACATTGAAACAAATGGTATACTAAAGATAAATCCTCATTAGCTCTATAAGTTCCATAATTAAATATCCAAGGATTACGCTTTGTAAATCTTAGAATAAACAAATCTCGAGTAACTAAACCGGATAGACATTTGATCACTTGAGCCATTATACTCAGTTCTAGAATAAGAGGTTCCGAAGAACTTGATTCAATATACAATCTTGATAAATAATAATTTGATTGATTCTCCAAATTATATAAGAAAATAAGAAAGTCGGAAGGATAAATAAGTAAATGGTTTTCTACCGTAATTCTCCCTAAAATATAGTAAATTTCTTCCCATCTTATAAAGACAGATGAACCGTAATTGTGACTCTGATAAATATTCTTTATCTTGAATGACTTATTTTGAGTTAATAACAATTGCATAAAATATTCATTAGAAATATGAACTTTAGTATAAAACAAAGATGGAAATTCACTTAATGAATTTAGAATCAAATTATTATTTGTCCACCAAGTATTTGAGAATTTTAGATCATTTATTAAATTGACTGTTCTTGTAAATGTTTTCTTTCTTATTCTAAAAGAATCATTTTGGTAATTATTTGCACAAGTCAGTAGTTGAAATGAATTATCAGAAATAGATGGATCTAAATTCTTGATATAAAGAATTTGTTTTATATAAAAGAATAATCCTGGATCTAGTTTTCTAGGTACTTTACTATAAATTAAAAAGAATATATGCTGATTATATTCTTTATAGCACAATTCTTTTATCCAGTTGAAAAAAAATTCATATGAATAAATCGAATTACAAAATGTTGATTTGCAAGAAAGTTCAAATTCACTAATTTTTAAATTCAAACTTTGCAATTTATTATCAACATATCTGAATTGTTGATTTGAATCTTGGAAATTGAAAGATTCAAAATTTTGGATATTAGTAGATTGAAGTATTTCAGAATCTAAAGAAGAATCTTGCCTATTTTTATTTTGATTGAATATATTCTCATGATTGCCATCAAATTCATAGCTATCTAAAATGTTTTCTGTTTTAATTCTATTTTCAGAAAATCTATAGATGTTTTTATGAAGAGAATCAGCATCATCTAAAAATAATATACAAGGTGATAACTCTTTAGCCATGTCAACAAATAAAGCAAATTTAGACTGAGATGATTGATAAGATAAATTTCTATTCTCTTTGTTATAAAGAGAAAATAAATCTTTACACGACAAATAGATTAAAGGCATATAACTAGCTTCAACAATAACATTTAAAAAAGGATATCCACTCATTGCAGGTGAACCTATTACCATTAAGCTATTAGAATGATCAAAAACAGATTTATAAGGTCCTTCAAGAAACCAATTAAATAAGCTATATTTTTTTATTTTTTGTGTAATAAAATGATGAATTTTAGTATTGCTAAAAAAAGAGAGCCACCGAAGACCATCTATCAAAAAGTTTGTAGTATTGTCAATACTATCTTGTAAACTCCTAGAACTACTTTCAATATATTCAAACCTCTTACGGGTTAATTTTGCATTTTTTTGTAGTAATTGATTATAGTGAGATAAATCAAAACGATTATGATAATTGGCAAGCCAATAAAATGGAGAAATTGTTTTTTTTCTGTTTATAGTTATAGACAAATTTTGAGACCAGTTTGTTTTTTTGAAAATTAGAAAAGACACTAAAGGTATTGGCCAATAACTAGGTTTATAAGTTTTGATTTTTTGAAAAGTGACACGAATCAAAAAAAAAAGGTTAATAGATTTTATGAGTAGTTTTTTGATATTGTTTTTAGTAACATGATTGAACCGAAAATTATCTAATTGCAATTTGAATAATAACAGAAATCGAATTGTCTTGTCAGTTATTGTATAATAGAGTATTCTAATTACTCTCTGATACTCATTGTTAATATCAAGAATAAATGGAAGTAAAGGAAAAAAGCCAAGAGGCTTTAATAAAATGAGAAATATACCAACAATACAAGACAAAAAAAGAGAATATAAGTAGAAAAGAATAGTGAATAAAAATTTTTCAATAAATGATGGCAATAGCAATAAATATTCAGAAAAAGAGATTATTTGATAAATAGATTCAAACAATCTCTTTTTTAGCCCAAAAATAGAATGAATAATTTTTGACCAAAAATTATACAAGCAAATATCAAAAAGTAGAGAGAATGTAATGAATTTGGTAATTTTTGCAACTAAATAAAAAATGTACAAGCTAAGTAATGCTAAACCAATACATGGAACTATAATTTGTAAATATTTATAAAAAAAACAAAAATAAAATAGTTTTACAAAAATTTTGAATATTAACTCTATTAAATTCCATAACAACAAAATTGGTAAACTGTAGAAAAACGCTTTTTTATATTTTCTAAAAAAAATTGTGATCCAGTGAATCCACAATTTTTGAACTATTTGATTTCTAAAACTTGTTAAAAACATTTTTGAACTATTTGAAAGATGTTTCATAAAAGAATAGTTTTTATGTTCCTATCTCAACAGCCTTTTTTTCACATTTCTTATTTCTTGATTTATATAATTAATAATAAATAAGATAAGAAATATATAATATATAATATAATATCATATGAATTATATATAATATCATATGATAGTGAGAATAATTTATCTTTTTCTTTCAATATCTATGAGTACAGAATATAGAATCAATAAGATAGATATATGAATATGAATATTATAAATGCTAATAAGTTTTTTTTTATTTCATGCTATATATTTATATATATTTTTTTTTATATTCTACTAGAATGAATTATATTGATACAATGAATTATAGATTATATTATATAGTTAATTAATAATTATAATAGTTAATTAATAATTATAGTGTATAGATTGTATAGATAATTAATATGATATGAAAAAAAGAATAATAAATTAATGATATAATCTATATTATCTATATTCTATTTTTATAGAATATATTAATATCTATTTATAGATTTTTTATTTAATATAATGAAATGTTTAATTCTAATAATGAATGATTCATTTATATTGAGAATTTTAAGACAATATTTTTTATTATATAAGTATATAGAAGAAATACAACCAAATTTATATAAATATAAATATGAAATTTAATGATACGATATCTCAAATCAAATAGATTAAAGAATCAAACAAACTAGAGAATTCAATTTAGATTTTCAATTCAATATAATTAAATACAACCGAGAAATTAGATATTGATATTAGGAATCATTAGTTATATTGTATATATTTAATATTCAATTTAACTACATTAGAAGATATAAATATGTAATAAATGCAATTATATGTAGATAATTATATGTAGATATATTGTTATTTATTATATATTATATTCTATCCATATTATATATATGTATAAATATATGTATAAATATATATGTATAAATAGTTTAGTTTAATTTATTCTATTTTTTGTTTTATATTATTCTATTCTATTTATCATTGAGTATTTTAGTTATAGTTATATTCTTTATTCTCATTATTTGAAATAATCAATTCTATTTTAGTAAGTGTATTTATTTTATATTTTTATTTTTTATTTTATTCTATTTATTCCAGAATATAGAATACAATAAAAAAATATCATTCTCTATTCTAAATAGAATAAAATAGAATATGTAGAATAATTATTTGATATAAATAAGAATATAAATCAATAATATAAATCATCATTCAATATAGAGAATAGATAGACCGTATAGTATATGAATACAAATATAACCCCTTGCTTTTTATTCTAATAATGATTCAATAGAGAATAATTACTCATTCTTTTCTTGTTTTTAGAATGAGTAATTATTCTCTGTTAGCGGGTAACGGGAATCGAACCCGTATCATTAGCTTGGAAGGCTAAGGGTTATAGTCGATTAAAAAAAACCTTTCAAAATCTCTACTACAGAACCGAACGTGAAACTTTGATTTCATACGGCTCCCCAGTAAATATAAATAAAAAATTGGTTTATTCACTAAACAAGATTTAGTTTTGATTCTTTTATATAAGAAGAAAAAGAAAATAAATCAAATAAAACTTATTTTATTCAATTAGTACTGTATCTATATTAGCACTTATAATAAATTGCAAAGCTTCTTAGATAATCCTATCCAAAATCCAAAATCCAAAATACTGTGTTGAAGAACACAGTATTTTGGATTTTGGATTTTGGATTTTGTCGTTCCTTATATTTATTAATAAATCATTAGGAGGATGTTGTTAACCGGGTTTTGGAAATTTCTATGTTCTATCTATTAATTAAGAAATTCTCATATAGATTCTCTATGTAATACTAAATAAATCAAATAGAATGAATTCATAAAATAAAAATCATATTCATATTAATATAGAATATGATAATAGAAGAATAATAACAGAAGAATATAACACAAACAAATAAAAGAAGATAAGAATATAGCATTTTCTTTCAATAAACCAATCTTGGAAAATAAGATGGTTCCATATCCCTGGAGAGATTCAACAAATTCAATCAACATGTTGATTGAATTTGTTGAATCTCTCCAAAAAATTAGTAACGATACAACTCAAAATTGTTGCAATATCTCCATAGATTCATAGACCTAGATGATAATCACCTATTGAATTAATAAACAATTCATAAATTCATTCCGCTATTACAAATAGTTTTTATAAATAAAAATTTTCAATTTTTAGGATTTTCTTTCTCTCTATATTTTTATAGAATATAGAATATAAATAATAGAATATACATAAAATATTTATAATTATAATTATAAATATTTTATATAGATTCTATTATTTATATTTTATGTACAAATATATATTTTATGTACAATTATTCATTTTACACAAATTTATACAACCTATATATTAGATATGATTATGATTTATAATGATCATATATATATTTATATAATGAATCTATGATATCTATGAACTTAATTGTATTCTTATTTTACAATAAAATGAATAAGATACTTATGATATATAGATAGAGATGAGAAGAAAGTAGATGAAACTTACTGTGAGAATAAAGGAAATAAGATAACTTTCTCAATTATTTATAGTTAGTATGAACCTTTAACTAGTTATCCACGAATCACACTTTTGCCACTAAACTATACCCGCCTATTACTAGAATAGCATAAATTTTAAAAATAGTACATTCTTTTTATATTCAATTGAGTCTTAATATATGAATAGTATGTATTTTATCACTAAAAATAAAAGAATAGATTGAATAAAAAAATATAGATAATATACATAACTATAGAAATACAAAACTATACAAATTATATAAATATACAAGAAATATGTTATAATAAACATGCAATAAAAATATAGAATAATAGATAGATTATTCTATTATATTCTAGAATATATATACATATTCTAGAATATAATAAAATAATAATAGTTGATAGTATATTGTATCATAATATTAGTAAACATTTATTTATTAGTAAACATTTATTTTTATAAAAAATAGATATAAATAGATATAAAATATGAATATATTTATATCTATATTTTTTTTTTGATAACTTATATGTAATATAGAATATCTATAATATGATATAATATACTTATAATACTTATATTATATCATAAATATATAATATCATATAAAATAAATATAATTTAATATATTACAATATTACAATCAATTTCTTACTAGCAATTATTAAATTGATAAATTACTTATTAATTATATTACTTATTAAAAATAATTACTTCTAATTTAAGTATAGTAAGTAGGCAGAAAGGGATTTGAACCCTTGACCTTATAGTTCGGAACTATATGCTCTTATCCACTGAGCTATCAGCCTATTTTAATTCTAATAAATTGAAATAAGACTTTCATTATCAAAAAAAAATCAATTTATTCAGATTGAATCTGAATAAATTGAATAAGAGAGATCAGTTTGATCTCTCTTATTCAATTTATTCAAATTGAAATAGCTTTATTAGACTTATAGAGTATCAATAGTCTCAAATTCAAATTTAATCTCTTTCCAAACTTCACAAGCAGCAGCTAATTCAGGACTCCACTTAGCAGCCTCTCGAATAATTTCATTACCTTCACGAGCTAAATCTCTTCCCTCATTGCGTGCTTGTACACAAGCTTCCAAAGCTACTCGGTTAGCTACAGCTCCTGGAGCATTTCCCCAAGGATGACCTAAAGTGCCTCCTCCAAATTGCAATACTGAATCGTCACCAAAAATTTCAGTTAATGCAGGCATATGCCAAACATGAATTCCACCTGAAGCTACAGGTAATACACCTGGTAAAGAAACCCAATCTTGGGTAAAGTAAACACCGCGACTTCTATCTTTTTCAATATAATCATCACGAAGTAAATCCACAAAACCTAAAGTAACTTCACGTTCGCCTTCCAATTTACCTACCACAGTACCAGAATGCACATGATCACCACCAGAAAGACGAAGAGCTTTAGCTAAAACACGAAAATGCATACCATGATTTTTTTGACGGTCAAGTACAGCGTGCATAGCACGGTGGATATGAAGCAATAAACCATTATCTCGACAATAATGAGCTAGAGTAGTATTAGCTGTAAATCCACCTGTAAGATAATCATGCATAACAATAGGCATACCTAATTCTCTTGCACATTGTGCTCTCTTAAGCATTTCTTCACAAGTTCCTGCAGTAGCATTTAAATAGTGACCTTTAATTTCTCCAGTTTCTGCTTGAGATTTATAAATTGCTTCTGCTACAAATAAGAATCTATCTCTCCATCGCATAAAAGGCTGAGAATTCACGTTTTCGTCATCTTTTGTAAAGTCAAGTCCACCGCGAAGACATTCATATACAGCTCTACCATAATTTTTAGCAGATAAACCTAATTTGGGTTTAATAGTACATCCCAATAATGGTCGTCCATATTTATTTAGTTTATCTCTTTCAACTTGAATACCATGAGGTGGCCCTTGAAAAGTCTTTGTATAAGCAGGAGGAATACGTAAATCTTCCAAACGTAAAGCCCTTAATGCTTTAAATCCAAATACATTACCTACAATCGATGTGAATAAATTTGTTACTGATCCTTCTTCAAATAAATCAAGAGGATAAGCAACATATGCAATAAACTGATTCTCTTCACCAGCAACAGGTTCAATATCGTAGCATCTTCCTTTGTATCGGTCTAAACTAGTTAATCCGTCAGTCCAAACAGTAGTCCATGTACCAGTAGAAGATTCTGCAGCTACTGCAGCACCTGCTTCTTCAGGTGGAACGCCAGGTTGTGGAGTTACACGAAATGCAGCTAAAATGTCAGTATCTTTAGTTTTATACTCAGGAGTATAGTAAGTTAATCTGTAATCTTTTACCCCTGCTTTAAATCCAGCACTTGTTTTAGTTTCTGTCTGTGGTGACATAATTTCCTTCCTCCTTATAAGTCGAATTGGTATATTTGACAAGGATAAGGTCTGCTCGATCAAACAAACTATTTATAGATAAATTCTATTTCATGAACTACCTTGAATTTAAGACAGTCAAGTAAAAATAAAGCTTTTTAGTTTTTGTTTTCTATATTGTATTATACACATTCTTGAATAGATGACGCAACTAATTCAATCTATTTTTTAGAAAAATTCTTCTATCTATTTAATTCTTTACAATTTAATTATTGAATATATGTATATAACAATATAGAAAAAAAAGAATAGATAAGATCTTATAAATATATACTCACTTATCTATTCTCTTAAAATATCAATTGAATATTGTGTTTTCTTACTTGTGTTCTATTAAATTTTATAAAAGTAAAAATGATTGAGTTTTTTAATTTTGATTTTATAGTATTTAAATAATTCGATGATTTTATCATTCAGATACTCAATAAAACAATAAAGATAGATTTTTTGTTTTTTATATATAGATTAATTATATCATTTTATAGCATATTTTAATTTCTTATTTTATAGCATATTTTAGTTTCTTGATATTGAAAAGCATGATTGATATAATACAGGGTAATAGAATATAGAAATAGAGTAATAGAATATAGAATAAAAAAAAATGAATATAACATAAATAAATATAAAGTTTAGAAGGGTTAACTATAGATATATAAAAAACCTGCTCTTTTTTCTAAGAATATTGATTTTAGATTATAATATTAAATTTATTATATACCATTGATATGATATATAATAGTATATATCTATAATGTATATATTCTTTTTATTCAATAAATTAGAATATTGGAATTTCTTATGAAAATTGTTTGATTGTTATATAGATATAGATAATACAATATATTGTATTATCTATATCTATATTGTATCATGTTTTATGAATTAATTTCAGTAAGTAAGCTTGATTGCTTTTTTATATTCAAAAAAGTCAAAAGTTAAATACTGTTTTTATTTTATATTTTGTATTTCATATTGTATTAATTTCAATAAGCTTGATAGTATGTAATTTTTTATATATTTATTTATATTATATTTATATATTTATTTATATAATATATTATTTTATTTATATTATTCAATTTATATTATCTAATTACAAATAATATAAATAATAGTAGAGATATAAATAATAGTAGAGATATCTATTATAATATAGATATAACATAATGTATATATTATAATGTATATATAATATATATATATATATATTGTATTTATATATATATATATATATATTGTATTTATGAAAATAGAGAATATAAAAATATAAATATAAAAATATATATTATATAAAAAATATATCATATTGATTTATACTTATTAAATAATTCTTTAATTTAATAATATATTGAATAATATACAATATATTTCTAAGAATGAAAACAATGTATAGATAGATAAGATAATGTATATGTATTTTATGTTAAAATATTTTATATTAAAATATTAATTTTACTTGATCATAATAAAAGATACAACACATGTTATAATAATTTTACATCTTACAATAAACTAGAATTAGTAATTGAAAAATAATTCAAAGAAAAGACAAAAGCTTTTTGTTTTGAATTAATTGATTGAATTCATATATAGAGAGAATAGAAAAAGTACATAATTGGATTAAACATTTATTTGTAAAATTCAATATGATTCGAATCTCAGTAATAAAAATTGTAAAAATAAAAAATACAAAAACAATCAATAAAATAGTAGATAGAATAACAATAATAATATTAAAATTGTAAATAAATATAATAAAAAATATGACAACCGTAAATTTAGATCTTCAAAATTCTCTAGTTGCGGAGAAAAATAGAGGAAAGATTACTCAAATTATTGGACCTGTTATGGATATTTCTTTCTTGCCAGGACAAATGCCTAATATTTATAACTGTTTGACTGTAAAAGGAAAAAATGCTTCAGGGGATTTCATAGATGTAACTTGTGAAGTTCAACAACTTTTAGGAGATAATAAAGTAAGAGCAGTAGCTATGAGTGCTACTGATGGTCTTATGAGAGGAATGGAAGTCATTGATACAGGATCACCTTTGAGTGTGCCTGTAGGTGAAACTACTTTAGGTCGTATTTTCAATGTATTAGGAGAACCAGTAGATAATCTAGGTCCTGTAGATACGAGTATTACTTTCCCTATTCATAGAGCTGCTCCTGCTTTTACGCAATTAGATACTAAATTATCTATTTTTGAAACTGGAATTAAGGTAGTAGATCTTTTGGCACCTTATCGTAGAGGTGGAAAGATTGGATTATTTGGTGGTGCCGGAGTTGGTAAGACAGTATTAATTATGGAATTAATTAATAATATTGCTAAAGCACATGGGGGAGTGTCTGTTTTTGGTGGTGTTGGAGAAAGAACTCGTGAAGGAAACGACTTATATATGGAGATGAAAGAATCTAAAGTTATTAACGAAGAAAATATTTCTGAATCCAAAGTAGCTCTAGTTTATGGACAAATGAATGAGCCGCCAGGTGCTCGCATGAGAGTTGGACTTACTGCTTTAACTATGGCAGAATATTTTCGAGATGTGAATAAACAAGACGTACTTTTATTTATTGATAATATCTTCAGATTTGTACAGGCTGGATCAGAAGTTTCTGCTTTATTAGGTAGGATGCCTTCAGCAGTAGGTTATCAACCTACTTTAAGTACAGAAATGGGCACTCTTCAAGAAAGAATTACTTCGACAAAAGAAGGCTCTATTACCTCTATTCAAGCAGTTTATGTACCTGCAGATGATTTAACTGATCCAGCTCCTGCTACTACCTTTGCTCATTTAGATGCTACTACTGTTCTTTCTCGGAATCTTGCTGCAAAGGGAATATATCCAGCAGTAGATCCACTTGATTCAACATCTACTATGCTTCAGCCATGGATCGTAGGAGAAGAACATTATGAAACTGCTCAAGGAGTAAAAGAGACTTTGCAGCGTTATAAAGAATTACAAGACATTATTGCTATTCTTGGTTTAGACGAATTATCTGAAGAAGATCGTCTAATAGTTGCAAGAGCTCGTAAGATCGAACGTTTTCTCTCTCAACCTTTTTTTGTAGCAGAAGTCTTCACTGGATCTCCTGGCAAGTATGTCAGCTTAATAGATACAATTAAAGGATTTCAAATGATATTATCGGGAGAATTAGATCATCTACCTGAGCAGGCTTTTTATCTTGTAGGAGATATAGAAGAAGCTACTGCTAAAGCAGCAACTATACAAGTACAAAGTGAGTGATAAACGTAATGACTTTAAATCTTCGTATAATGGCACCTAATCGAATTGTCTGGAACTCGCAAACTGAACAAATTATTTTATCCACTAATAGTGGACAGATTGGTGTTCTTAAAGACCATACTCCCCTTTTAACCGCATTAGATATTGGAGTTATTAAAATACGTATTGATAGTAAATGGACTACAATGGCTCTTATGGGTGGATTTGCAATGATAGACAGTAATCAAGTTACTATATTAGTAAATGAAGCAGAAGAAGGAAATCAAATCGATTTGAAAAATGCTCAAGAGAATTTTCAACTTACTCAACAAAGCTTGCTTCAAGCAAAAAGCAAAAAACAAATTATTGAAGCTAAATTGGCTTTTAAGCGAGCTAAAGCTCGTTTAGAAGCTATAAGCATGATTTCCTAGAATAATGAAGAATAAGTATAAGATAGAAATAAAATTAAAATAATCTTTAATATTTTTTAGTCAATACAATAAATCAACATATACAGAAATAGAAATAAATAGAATTATTATTCTAATAATGGATATATTGACTTATTTGTCATTCTTTTTTTATTTTATTGTTCTCAATACAATAATCTAAAGATTCATTTTATTATTGTATTTGTATTATTTGTCTAATTTAAAATATGAAATTAATATCCTTATTAATTTCATATTTTAAATTAGACAAATAATACAAATACAATAGTATTGTAACAAATACCAAAGAGATTATTATAACTTCATGAATATTATAACTTCATGAATTTAAAATTTTAATTGCCTACTATTGGACTTGAACCAATGACTCTTGCCTTATGAAAGCAATACTCTAACCACTGAGTTAAGTAGGCATTATTCTTTCTGATTAAAGCAATTTTAATCAATTCTGAAAATCAATACAACTTCAAAGATTTACTTTTTTGTGTTATTCATTAATAAAGTAATAATTTAATAGAATAAACAAAAAGAAATATAAATTAAGATTATTAAATAAATATTCTTATTATAAAATTTAAAAGAAAGATTTATTAGTCTATAAATAATTAGAGAGTTATCGAATATTAAATTGAATAAGAATACATAAAATAAAGAAACACATGAAAAAATTTGAGTTAAAATAGAATATTTTATTTCATTGAAAGTACATTTGTCTTTCATCTTATCTTATTGACAACTCATTTTTTTTTTATTATAATTTCGTTGAAGAATAAGGGCTATAGCTCAGCGGTAGAGCACCTCGTTTACACGTGCGTTAATGTGTTTTGGCAATGGAAATCGGTGAATTCAATTTACAATAGATATCCGATGTAGCAAAGATTATGTCTTACTCAGAAAATTCTATTTGGGGAAAATAGCATGACATAGGAGATATTATTGATTGTATATAAATTATAGATATATAAAACAAGAAATGATATATGTAACAGATCATACAAGTAATTAATATATATTTAATATATATATTAATATATATTATATTATATATTATCTCTATATTATATTATATTATTATGATTATATTATATTTATTATGTATTATGTATATATTAGAATATAAAAATTAGAATATAAAAATTAGAATTATAGACTATTAGTTAGAATTATAGACTATTAGTATATTAGTATGTATATAATTACAATATATAATTACAATATTATTAAAATATTACATTTGTTTCTGTTATTATATGTATGATTCTCAATCAAATAATTCAAAATTTAACTGATATGGTCAAGTTGTTTTTTTTGCACTCAAAAATAAAACATAAAAGTGAAGTAATTTGTCATTTTCTATGGAATCTAAACGTGGTGTATAAGATTTCATGATATCTTATCAGGAGGCAGTTACTATAAACTTCTATATTTCGCATTATTGATTTTATTCATTTAATCATTTATATGAAAATTTCAATGAAATATATGACAATAAAATTATAATAATAAATAAAATCACTAAAAGGTATCAACAATACAATATTTATTATATTATTGTATTATTTTTATTTTTTTTATCTATTTTATCTATTTAGTAGAAAGTCACAAACACTCAACCTAATTCAGTAATTTTCCATTTTTAAAAAACATTAGGATTATAGAAATTAATAAAATATATAAGTGGTTATACATGAAATATAGAATAATAAATATAGACTATTCTATTTAATATGATCTTAATTAAATAGAATAAGAAAATATAGCTTACTTACATACTAGATATAGATATATACTAGAGATATATACAGTTTTCATATTTGAATCTATTCTAAATTATTAATGTATTGAATATATATTTATTTTATTCTTCTAAAATGATGTTATTGTATATCAAATTCATATATCAAATTCATTAATTTAAATAACGGAATCATAGTATTTTTCTAAAAGAGAGAAAGGTATGATTTTTTTTTCTTATCAACTTAATAAAATTGATTGTAAATTGAAATAAGAAAAATAAAAGAGCCCAATACATTGAAAGATGTAAGTTGAGTTCCAAAAGGTGAAAAATCCTTTTCCGAGAATGTCTACGGTTCGAATCCGTATAGCCCTATTTTGATTTATTTTGAATACAATAGTGAAATAATAGATAAAGCAAATAGTAAAAAAAAATAGCTAAAATAGCTAGAGTCATAAAGATGAATATATCTTTATATCTATATAGAAAGAGAAAAATAGATGTAATATTCTGATTATTCTTATTGAATACAGTAGTATTTATTCTATATTTATATTTGATTTTGCATATATCTATATAGATATATGCAAAATCAAATATAAATATAGAATAAATACTAATAAATACTAATCAATTACTAATAAATACTCTATAGATATAAAAATCAATCAAACAATAGTACTAGAAAAAAATACTTTAAAGAAAGAATAAGATTTATTACGTATGTCTTAGATTACCATTTATCTATATTTATATATTGTATATTATTCATTGTATGTATATTATTCATTGTATATTATATCTCTTAAATATATATAAAAGATATAAGAATAAGAATTGAATCCATACAATAGATATAGAATATATATTTATATTTATCTATGGTATGCTATCGTTTATAGCGCCCATCGTCTAAAGGATAGGACAGAGATCTTCTAAATCTCTAGCATAGGTTCGAATCCTATTGGGCGTAATAAGAAATAGGGTTCTTTTAAGTCTTTATTATTTTTTTTAAGGCTTCTCTATTGACTAATAAAGTATAGAGAATATATATACATCTAAACAGAAAATTATACATATAAATAAATATGTTGTATACTATCTATATAGGCCTATATAGATAGTATACAACATATTTATTTATATGTATAATTTTCTGTTTAGATGTATATATATTCTCTATACTTTATTTCTTACTTCTTTAGATATAAAAAATATGATAATGTAAAATCATTATCATTTCTCTAATTCAATGAAGTAATGAATAAAAAATCAATAAGGTAGGAAAGAGAATTTGACTATATTAATTCTAATTTTAATCAGATTTCTATTGAATATAAGATGCAATACATTTTTGTAGTTATTTTCTTTTATTCAAATGTAGAAATAAGATAATGTTTATTTCTTTTTTATTACATTTTATTCATTAATAATATTGATTATTGCAAGAATTATACATTCAATATAACAATTTCAATAGAACAATAAACGATTTTATTGATTCTTCTTTCTGCATTGAATAGAATCATTTTCTTGAGAGGTCAATTCATTTCATTATATATCATTTCATTATATATATAATCTATAAATCAAAATGAATACAAAAGAAACTTAAACAGGGGATAAAGCATAATATGGGAACTCTTCAAGAATACGACTATTTATGGTTTTTTTTAGTTATAGCAAGTATTGTGCCTATTCTTGCTTTTACTATTTCTGAAATTTTAGCACCTATTCGTTCTGGCCCTGAAAAGCTAACTAGCTATGAATCCGGAATTGAACCTAAAGGACAAGCATGGATTCAATTTCATATACGTTACTATATGTTTGCTCTTGTATTTGTTGTTTTTGATGTAGAAACTGTCTTTTTGTATCCTTGGGCTATAAGTTTTCATTCATTAGGTATTTCAGCTTTTATAGAGGCTTTACTCTTTATATTAATTTTAATGGTTGGTTTAGTTTATGCTTGGCGGAAAGGAGCTCTAGAATGGTCTTAGTCTATTTGAATTCAAATTTGAATTTGAGGTCTTTGAAAGAAACAAATCATGATTTTCTCATAAATTCGACAGAACGATTGACTACAAATCAGATACTTTCTACTTCTGTAATACTTACAACAATGAATGATTTAACAAATTGGGCTAGACTATCTAGTCTATGGCCTTTACTTTATGGTACTAGCTGTTGTTTTATTGAGTTTGCATCTTTAATTGGTTCCAGATTTGATTTTGATCGTTATGGATTAGTACCTAGATCTAGTCCTAGACAAGCTGATCTTATTATTACAGCAGGAACAGTTACCATGAAAATGGCTCCTTCTTTAGTTAGACTATATGAGCAAATGGCTGAACCTAAATATGTGATTGCAATGGGAGCATGTACAATTACAGGAGGTATGTTTAGTACTGATTCTTACAGTACTGTACGAGGTGTTGATAAGCTAATCCCAGTCAATGTTTATTTACCGGGATGTCCTCCAAAACCAGAAGCTATAATAGATGGGGTAATTAAGTTACGTAAACAAATAGCTCAAGAAAATACTAACCAAAAGCATTTTTCTTTTGAACATAAACACCGCTATTTTAGTACTAATCATAAATTGAATTATCCTACCACTTGTTACAACGAGAATTCTGTCAATTTATTATCTCAACAATTATCAAACAATGATCTCTTTTCATTTATGAAAATACCTGTAGACAATTGTTTCACAGAAGAATAAATAATGAGAATGAATATAAAAAGAGAGATATTCAATGACCAAAAGAACTATAAAACAAAATGAAATTCAAGGCACAGTATCTGCATGGTTAAGTAAATGGAATCTAGAACATAGACCGCTAGGGTTTGATTACCAAGGAGTAGAAGTAATTCAAATCAAACCTCAAAATTGGGCTTCTGTAGCGGTTATACTGTATATATACGGTTTTAATTATTTACGATTACAATGTGCTTATGATTTATCTCCAGGAGGTATGTTAGCGAGTGTGTATTATCTTACTAAACTAGAAGAAAAAGCAGATCAGCCTCAAGAAATATGCATTAAAGTACTAGTACCAAGATTGCATCCAAAATTAGCTTCAGTATTTTGGGTTTGGAAAACTGCTAATTTTCAAGAAAGAGAATCTTATGATATGCTAGGAATAATATATGAAAGTCATCCTTCTTTAAAACGTATTTTGATGCCTGAAAGTTGGCTTGGTTGGCCTATGCGTAAAGACTATATAACACCTCAGTTTTATGAGCTGCAAGACGCTTATTAATTCATTCAATTTAAAAAGATTCCATTGTCTAATAGCCAATGCTGAATAAAAAGAATTACAATAAAAAAAGAAACTTGCAACAAAGTAAATTGAAATATAATAAAATTTGATTTACTTTGGGAATTTAAATAAAGATTTGCTAAATTGTAGTTATTGAACAAACCTAAAGAGCCTGGGCATTGTAAAAGTATTATTATAACTATGCTTGTACTTAGTGCTATTTGTAACATCAATTTTTACCTATTCTAATTTTTACCTATTCTAATATAATAACTATAAATAAAAAAATCACAATCAATTAAATATAAAATAAAATCAAATTCCAAAGATTATTGAGAATTTTTCTTTGTATTTTTAGTTAGTTTCACCAAAAGTTCCTATTTCTAAGTTCCTATTTCTCTTAATTAAGAAATAGTCCTAGTCCTATCTTATCTAGAGTATAACAAACATAAGACAATAGAAATAATGACATATATATGTCATTATTTCTATTGTCTTATCTCATGCCAGGAACCAGATTTGAACTGGTGACACGAGGATTTTCAGTCCTCTGCTCTAACCTACTGAGCTATCCCGGCTTTATTCAGTTAGCTTATCATAAAGCTTCAATTATGTCAAGTATTTATGGTACAAAATATTATCAAAATATAAGGAACAAAAACTATTGATATTTATTTTGAACAAAGTAGTGTATTAATTGTACTTAATATACTTAATATATTATATTTACATGTTATATTGACTATATGTGCTTTAGTAACTATATTGAATTTGCTTGAATACAATTACATTCTATATTGTATTGTTTTTTTTATATAGTAAATATATCTATATAAATATTTCTTATTTTCTATTTCATAAAATATTAATTACATTATAATAGAATTATTAATATAATGTACATAGACCTACTTTAATATAATATAATTGCTTTAATATAATTACTTTAATGAGAAAATTCACATACCATATCAAGAATATTCTATTGTATCTATATTTATATATAAAATATATATATACATAGATGATAAATAGATATATGATAAAATAATAAAATATTCAATAAAGAATAATAATGAATATAAAAAAATAATAATAAATATATAAAATATATAAATAGATATTCGAATGTATAACTTTATCAATTTAATAGATCGGATTGACCATATACTAGTAGAACGAAAATTATTACTTTCAAAACAAAAAATATTGATAGCTGTTTCTGGAGGACAAGATTCTATTTTTTTATTGAACTTGTTATTACAACTTCGTTTTCATTGGGAATGGGAAATAGGTATAGTCAATTGTGATCATATGTGGAACCAGTTTTCTCAAACAGCATCTTTATATGTATCGCAATTAGCATGTCAAATGAATTTAAATTATTACCAATGTATATCTCCTTCTTTTTACAGAAAAGAAGAAAAAGCACGTAGTTGGAGATATAAGTTATTTCAAAGAATTGCGTATCTACATGACTATACAATAATTATAACCGCTCATACCGCAAGTGATAGAGTTGAGACTTTATTTTATAATTTATTTAAAGGAAGTGGGCTCCATGGTTTGCATTCTTTAACTTGGAAAAGACAAATATATAAAAAGAGAATTCACCTTGTACGTCCTCTTCTAAGTACTACTCGTGGTGAATTAAGTCAAATTTTTAAACAAATCCAAATTCCATTATACTTGGATTCTACTAACTTAAATGTAAAAATTTATCGTAACCGAATACGTTATCAATTACTTCCTTATTTAAGGTTGTTTTTTAATCGAAACTTAGATAGATCAATTGCTCAATTTGCAGAAATTTTACATAGTGAAAGTCTTTTTCTTGAAACTTTAACTCAAATTTTAAGAAATAAAATTGAAATAATAAATAAGAATCAAAAGATTTTGGATATTCAATTTATTAGAGTTATTCCATTCGCAATTCAACGGCGTATTATTAAACAATTCTTAGAACATCAAAGTATTTATAGTTTTGACTTTTGTCATATTGAAAAAATTCGTATAATATCCAATATTATTATTTATAAATCAGACATTTATCTGCCAGGAGGAAATAGATTAACAATTTCCAAAAAATACATTTTGTTATGCTCAAAAATTTCATTTTAATTCTCTTTTATTTTAATTGAATTTTTATATTAAAATATTTATTTATTTGTAATTTTTATTCGTAGTTCTTTAATTGATAAATAAAAAAGAATATATATTATAATCATATTAATATTATAATCATATTACTATATATAAATATAAATATAATCATATATATATTTTTTATATATAGATACACTACTATAAATAATTACAAGTAATTATTATAAATACTAATAAGAGTCTATTAGATTCTTCAAACAAAAAGAATATTATTATAATATTCTTTTTGTTTTTGATTCAATCAACATGAAAGTAATTAAAACTTTCTTATACTACTTATATAAAAAAACTTCTACTAAATAAAGACAGAATGACAATTAGAATTATCTATTATAAGATTCAACTTCAATGTCAATTCTTTCCTGAATTGACATTGAAGTTGAATCTTACTTTCAAGTAATGTAATGGGTTGCCCGGGATTCGAACCCGGAACTAGTCGGATGAAAGTAGGTAATATAGTATTTATATATGTATCTATATATTATTTGTATCGTATTTTTCACTTGATCTAATTTTGTTTATTTTGATTTTGATATATTACAACTTATTATTAATAAATAAATATATAAATAAAAATAAATATATATATAAATATATATTTATTTTTATATATATATTTATTTATATATTTATCAATATATGTATCAAAAATTCATAGTAGATCTTTTCTTTATTTTCTTGTATTTATAAATACAATAATAAACCTCTTCCCAAACCGCACATGCAATTTTCACTGCAAGCGGCTTTCCTCATGTATAGTTCTATTTTATTCATTCCGATGAAATAGAATAATAAATCTTGAATTGTTTTTTTTGTATATTTATACATAAATATACAAAAAAAACAATTTTCATTTCATTTTTTATTCTCATTGAGATTCAATTATATTGTTATTCTATCAAAATTCATATGCTATGCTATCTTTCTGATATTCTATCTTTGAATTTCTTTAATCCATCAAAATAAAACAAGCAAGAGAATCTTGAATCTTAGATAAATCTAATAACCAGAATTTATTTGTTTTTTGAAATAGAAAGTAAAGATCAACTGAAGTCTTACCATTCTTATGTCTATTTTTGACTAAACTTAAAAATGAAACATGTTTTTTATATTGCGTCCATGTAGATCTAATACTAGATTTATGTTTAAATGCTAATGTTTTCATACATGAAAATTCGAGAATATATTGAATTTTGCCTAAATCAGAACGATTTGAACATCCACTATAATAAAAAAGTATGTTTCTCAATAAGTTAGAAAAGATGTTCATAATTTGTTTGTCATTAAATACAGACCATGCAGCCTTATGAATTGGATAGCCTTCAAGATTACATAAGTGCATAACACTTAACCTATCAATTAGATTAAATACTGGCATTTTTGTTGAAATCCTTCGGCCTTTCAAAAAAAATAGAATAGGCGAATACCAAGAAACCGCTCTTATCTTGAAGTTTTTTTTCCACAATTTATTGACAATTCTATAACCTAAAAACAAAAAATCTTGATTGAAAAGAGATTTTAAGTATAAAACATCTAAAGAACAAGGAAATCCTAACTTCAGTTGGAGAAATTTTATACAATTATACTTCCAAAAGCGAGAAATATGTTTTCCTGCTTGAATAGCCATCAAAAAGGAAAGGTCACGACGTACATAGTGTATATTTCCATACAGAGAATAGAAAGATTTGTTAGCCAACCAACACACCAAAGGAAGACGTTTCTGTTTTCTTTTTATATTAAGCAAAATATCATTTTTTTGTATGAAAGAAAAATCATCTATAGCTTTAATTGGATTCAACAAATAGGCTAATTTCCATGTTTTAACGATATGATAAACGATAAAAGAGTCAAATTCATTTATATATAAATTCCTGAAAAACATTGACAATTCAATCAAATGGAATTTTTCACAATAGAATTTTTCAATCAAAAATTCTTTGTTTAAATTCAATATGTTTTTTAGTAAATGAAGAAAGCTTTTATCACGGATTCTTTCATAAAGTAATAAAAACAAAAAATTGAATTGTTCAATTGTATGAAAAAGTTGTATTTTTCCATGTATAATCCAAATACAATGAATAATTTTCTTTTCTAAAAATGGAAAAGCCGATTGTATAGATCGGTGTATTAAAATAGAGGGATCGTTTTTCCTTGTCTTTTGATGTTGCCATATCATTTGCAATATAAGAAGAAAAGCATTTTCTATAATTAAATTATAAAATCGATTTTTATATTGAAAATAAAATTCTGTTTCATAATTAGGAAATTCAGAGATACCATTGTACTTATGACTTTGTTTACGTATCTGACGAATCAATCTCTTAATAAGTAAATAATGACATATTCTATTCACATGAATCAATTTCGATTCCTTTATATTTCCTATTTTCAGTATATGGTTATGATTCATGTGAATCAAAACTCTAGTATAAAATTCCTCCAAGAAAAATAAAGGATAGAATCCTTGTTTAAGCTCATTCTTTTTTGAAATTAAATTCATTGAACAAAAATAGGAATAAGTTTATTGCTGAGAAGTCTTTTCTATTTATAGAAAGTATTTATTATATTCTTTGTATATTTATTATATTCTTTGTATATTATCTATAATATATATATATCTATAATATATTATATATCTATAATATATATATTATAGATATATTATATTGTTATATATCTATTATAGTGTTTAATATATTGTTAATATTGTTAACAATATATAGGAATATATTATATAATAGGAATATATTATATAGGAATATAGTATATGAATATATAATATATATAATATTATAATATATATAATATTATAATATGAATATATAATATGTTACAATGTATATATTGTTATATTCTATTATATTGTATATATTGTTATATTATATTGTATGTTATGAATTATACATGGTATGATCTTTTTTGATCACTCTTATGACTTATAAAACATTAAATTTCTGTAGTCAATATATGGAGAACTTTAGAACATATCTAATGGGTGATTAGGATTGACTTTTGGTTTATATATTCCAAACGGAATGAAGTTTACTTAAACTGATTATTCACTAGCTCTTAGCCTACCAGTAAATTTAAGATAACTCAGAATGTTCTAGGAATATAAATTATGACTCTAGTCTATTTATATTCAATAAAAGAATATTCATAATTATTCGATATTCTCCATTTTCCTATCTTCTTGATTTCTGAGTAAAGTCTGGCATATTTACTTGACCTGTAATTTCAGTAATCGATTGTTTTTATTTATCCATACACCTTTTAACTTGTAATTTTTATGAATTAATATTGATGAATTACTTACCGGCATGCTATAGTCCTTGTGATATTTTTCATACATCCAAGTAAGCCGTTTTTTTTAACAAAATTTCAGCTATGTTAAAGAATTTTATTACATATTATGTATTGAACCCCATAATCGCACTTAAAAGCCGAGTACTCTACCATTGAGTTAGCAACCCTCTCTAAATTAAATCATTTCAATTTCTATTCTCTTTATTAAAGAAGAAAATTTAGATTATGTAAACACAGCAAGAAGTATTCTTGCCTAACAACAATTATAAGATAAATCTTAAAAAACAAGACTTTTACAATTCAATGAAGATTTTCGCTTAAACCATCTATCCTTTATTTCTCTTTTGATCTATTTTTGTTATTTTTAGAATCTAGTAAGCATGAAAAAAATATAAAAAAAAACATTTCTGTTATTCTTTATTTTTTTGATTGGTTATATTGATACTCAAAATCTTGTAGATTCTCTAATCTTTGTTCTTACCAATCTAAAATCTTTGAATTCAATTTGGCATTTGAAACGAATAATATAATTAAACAAAGTAAAAGGAAAGAATAAACAGAATCATTTATTTTTTTCTTTTACTTTCATCTTTTCTTTGTTTATTAAAAAAAAAGTATAAAATAAAACAAGCTGTCAAGTTAAAATTAGAATGAAAAAATAGAAATTTCATTAATAAAAGTTTAGTTACTCTAGTAAATTAAGTTCAAAGTTGATGTAAAAAAAATGTCAGAAAAATTATTATATGAAGCTTTAAATGAAGGTATTCATGAAGAGATAGAAAGAGATCCTAAAGTTTTTGTAATAGGTGAAGACATTGGTCATTATGGAGGATCTTATAAAGTAACGAAAGGTCTTTTTGAAAAATATGGCAATTTGAGAATACTTGATACACCAATTGCAGAAAACAGTTTTACAGGAATAGCAATCGGTGCTGCTATGACAGGACTTAGACCTATTATAGAGGGAATGAATATGGGATTTCTTTTGTTAGCATTTAATCAAATTGCTAATAATGCAGGAATGTTACATTATACTTCAGGAGGAAATTTTACAACTCCTCTTGTAGTGCGTGGTCCTGGAGGAGTAGGAAGACAATTAGGTGCTGAACATTCTCAAAGATTGGAATCTTATTTTCAATCAGTACCAGGACTTCAAATGGTAGCTTGTTCTACTCCTTATAATGCTAAAGGTTTAATTAAATCAGCTATTCGCAGCCAAAATCCAATTATCTTTTTTGAACATGTTCTTCTTTATAATATTAAGGAGAATATACCGCAGAAAGAGTACTTAGTTCCTCTTGAAAAAGCTGAATTAGTACGTTCAGGAAATCAAATTACTATACTTACTTATTCACGTATGCGGTATCATGTACTGCAAGCAGCAAAAACCTTAATAGAAAAGGGATATGATCCTGAAATAATTGACATTATTTCTTTGAAACCTTTAGATATGGGCACAATATCTACTTCTCTCCGTAAAACTCATAAGGTATTAATAGTTGAAGAATGTATGAAAACAGGTGGAATTGGAACAACTTTGAAATCGGCTATTCTAGAATCTTTATTTGATTTTTTAGATACTCCTATTATGTCTTTGTCTTCACAGGATGTTCCTACTCCATATAATGGTTTTTTAGAAGATTTAACTGTCATTCAACCAAGTCAAATTGTAGAAGCAGCTGAAAAAATAATTTTATATTCTTAATGATCAAATTTATTTGATCATTAAGAATATAAAATTATTTTACTTTATAATTATTATACTTTATATTTTTTATTATACTTTATATTTTTATAATTATTATACTTTATATTATTCTACTTTTATATATTTTATTCCTATCTATTTTTATTTATTTTTTTAGTTCTATATTTTTTTAATCTTATAATCTTATATTCTTATTCTTATAATCTTATATTCTTATATTATTATATTATTCTTATATTTATATTATTATTATATATTATTCTTATATTTATTATGTATTATTATTGATATAGATTATAATGATATACATTATAATCATAATAATATTGTACATAATAATATTGTAATATTTTATAATATTGTAATATTTTATGCGTATATATTGTTCGTCTATATATATATGATATGTCAAATATATATGATATGTCAAAATGTCAAATGATTAATTATTTATTTATAAAATTATTAATTATTATAGAGAAAGTCTATTTATAGACTTTCTCTATAATAATTAATAATTTTATAAATAAATCTATTAGAATGATTTATATTAGTATATAATAGAATAAAATCATTCTAATAGATTTATTCTAATAGTATAAAAAGAAAAATAAAAAATTCTGTATTTAAAGAATTGTATCATATTATATTTTCATTAATGTAATATTCATTTTATTTTTTTTTATCTTATTTGCTATTTGATTTGATTGAAGGAACTAATTTTGATTTTAATAAAGTAATGTTTAATATCATTTAATGACATTTAATCAATATTCAATATTTCAATCGAATAAATATTGAATTAAATTATGTAAGCGCAAAATGAGAAATTCGACTTGCCTAATCAGTAAAAATCTTTGAATACATACTATATAAATATATAGATAAAAATAAAGAAATATGAATGATAATCTCATAGTTGTTCTTCTTTTTAGGTTTATACAACAATTTGAGCTCGGAGAAGGATATTTTTGACTGTTGAAGTAGGTTGAGCACCGTTTTTTAATAATTCAATTATAGCAGGTACATTCAGCTGAGTTTTATTATACTTGGGTATGTATATACCTACTTCTTTAAAAGCTCGCCCTTCTCGTCGAAAACTAGATTCAATGGCAACAATTCGATAAGTTGGTTATTAGGATAGGTTCCCCCCCTATAGATCCGTACGTGAGCTCTTTCAACTCATACGGCTCAAGTGATTTTTCTCCATTTTTTCATTCTAGAAAAAAATAAATTAAAACCAAACAAAATATAAATAAAAATCAATAAAAGATAACAACTTATTGATTTTTGAAATAACAATTTTCTAGTTATCACCAAAAGTTCAAGTCAACAAAAGTTTGATTTTAATAAAAAAGAAAAATCAATCCAATAGAAAGAAATAATTGATTCTACTAAATTCAAATCATAAATAGTTTCTTGAACTATCTTATTTCTCATATCTTTTTAGACAAAGTGAAATACAATAGAAATCTAAAAAGAAAACTCAAATTTTCTTGTTCTCATACTGGTTTTTTTTCTTTAGGCTTATATAAGATTCCGGTGACTTTCGTCTCATGTGATAATGTTATATGATATTATATTTATATACAATATTATTTATATACAATATTATATTCTATAGAATATATACAATCATACATATATATAAATACATATATATGAAGAATACATATAAACATATATATATGAATTATATCAATCAATAATTATATCAATCAATATATACTACTTTTATATACATAATATAACAATAACACGAGCCAAATAGACTTAAGCAACATAAGTACTTATAGAGATCACTTTTTTTATGCAATTCAAATTCAATATTGATAAAAACATTAATGAATAGATAAAATTGATGAATAAAAGAGATAGAATAGATAGTTTTTTTTGATTGAATCATTTTTGCTTGAATCAAAAAATCAATAAATAATACAGAATAAAATTGATATAATCAAATTCAAAAAAGAATAATAAACTTCTATTTTTTTTAATTGTAATAAACTATCTTTATATATATATATATATATATATTATATATAATTATATATATATGATTTATATATATAATTTCTCAATTTATCTACTTTTTGACTGTAGTATAGAACCAACAAAAATTCATATTTTGCATTATATTTTGTTGGTTCTTCCCTCTCATTTATTTGGATCCTATTGAATTTAAAATTCATTTTTTCTAAGAAAATCTGCATAACGGATATATTCTTCTTATTCACTATCTATATTGTAAATTTTGTATTAGCCATAGATTTGTTTTTTAAGGCTTCAAATTCTCTTGTGATTTTTTAAAGAAAAGATGCTTAGTTTTTGTCTTATATTCGACGCATTCAAGAATGTCATGATTCTTTTTTGCCAGTTAATGAGTATCAATTCACACGTTGCTTTTTACCATAACGTTTTAAACGTAATTTAACCATGTATATATTGTTGATTTATTTTGAATTTTTCTATCATTTATCATATCAAAATTAATTGTCAAAATATCATTTTTATTTTTAATCCAATTAGATTATCTATTATCTATTTATTGATTCTCTATTTAATTTATTATTATGAATTTTCTAATTCTACTTTATGTATGTTTCTATGATACATAGAATATAGATAGTCAAATCTATCAATACAAGTTAGCATACTATTAAACAATAGAATAATAGTATTGAATTCTATTTATAATATAAATAGAAACAATTCTCATTATAAATAGAAACAATTCTCATTGAAAAGCTTTTCATACTAAACAGGCATATAAGTATATCTATACTATCAGTAATCTACAATGAATATAAAGATCTGCATAAAAAATTCATACAAGAATGAATCAGAAAAAAATACATAAGAATAATCGTAAATAGAAAAAGAGATAAAATCTTTACAATAAGTTGAGAGATTCTTCATTCTTTCTATCTTTATCATAGAAATGATGAATTACGGTTCAATTCTTAAATGTAATGAAAGAATTGAATAGATTGATTTGAAAACATAGAATATTCAAACATTGAATTATTGGCGGAGATAGGATTTGAACCTATGACCTCAAGGTTATGAGCCTTGCGAGCTACCAAGCTGCTCTACTCCGCTTTAATCAAATTATAAAAAATAAAAACTGAAGAAACAATAAATAGGCTTTTAAAAAGCTAAAATAGAATTTAAGAAAGATTAAAAATTCCAAAATAGAAAGATCTTCTTGATGAAAAAAAAAGATCTTTCTATTTTGCATACTGGATCGCAAGATCTTGATATGTCAAATGATGTTTTTTCCTTTTGATATAGAAAGTCTAGAATTCAAAGAATCTTATTCTTATTCTATTTATATTCTATGAATGGTCAATAAATACATCCTTAGGATCAATTTATAAATCTTATGATATATTTATAAATCTCATGATATATAATGTCTATTTATTTTATGAATTCTCATTTCTATATATGTTTTTCTATATTTATGTTTGTTAATGTATAAAATATATGTATATGTCAATATTCTTCATGTAGCTTTTTTTTTATTCTATTTTTACCAACTTGATTTAGTAAGTCCAGGTAATAAGCAAGCATGAGCCATCTCCCGAAATGTATGACGAGATATTCCAAAGTCTCTATAATAAGCTTTTGATCTTCCAGTTATAAAACATATATTTTTGATTCGAGTACCTGCACTGTTACGAGGTAAAGCTTGCAATTTTTTATAGAAAATCCACTTTTCTTCTACAGATAAAGTTTGATTCATTTCTTTCTTTAAGGATTGACGGAGATGGAAATACTTTTCTACCAATCTTTGACGTTTTTTATTTCGCTCAATTAAACTTTTTTTGGCCATAATCTATAATAATAATCTAATAACTGAAATTTATATCTATTTTATCTTTATTTATTTTATTATAATTGTACGATATGTTACGATATGTACGATATGTTACGATATGTATTATATCAAATATATATCGTCAAATAAAAGTCAATAATTATTTGATCCATAATATTCAAAAAACAGATATATTCAAAAGACAGATATATTGAAAAGACATATATATATATATTAATTCAAGACAGATATTATATATAGATTAATTCTATTAATATTTACATATACATATACATATACATATATAATCAATTTTTATAGAAATTCTCCCCATATATCTAATAGAATCAATTATTTTGCAAATTGTAATTAATTCTATTAAATCTATAATAATCAATCTCAAAATAACTTTAAAATATGTTACTATCTTATGAATCTAATAAGTATTAAGACATTATTCAATTATAATAACTTTATACATTTCTGTCCGAAAGAAGAATACATTGATACAATATAAGCTAATAGAGAATAGAGCTATTCTCTATTAGCTTATATTGTATAATAATAATTATATAATTAATAATTATATAATTGAATTAGTATCTTTTATACGAAATAAGATAAGATTAAAAACAAAGATAAAATTTAATTTATCTATTAACCAAATTTTGCAGAAGTAGAAGCTATTAGAAATGCAGCGTAAGTAAATATATAACCTACAGAGAAATGAGATAAACCAACTAATCTTGCTTGTACAATTGAAAGAGCTACAGGTTTGTCTTTCCAGCGAATTAAATTTGCTAAAGGAGTACGTTCATGTGCCCAAGCTAGCGTTTCGATCAATTCTTGCCAATAGCCACGCCATGAAATAAGGAACATAAAACCTGTTGCCCATATAAGATGCCCAAACAAGAACATCCAAGCCCATACAGATAAACTATTCATTCCAAGTGGATTATAGCCATTGATAAGCTGAGACGAGTTTAACCATAAATAATCTCTTAACCATCCCATTAAATAAGTAGATGACTCATTGAATTGAGATACATTCCCCTGCCAAAGAGTAATATGTTTCCAATGCCAATAGAATGTTACCCATCCTATCGTATTTAGCATCCAAAATACAGCTAGATAAAAAGCATCCCAAGCTGAAATATCACAAGTTCCACCTCTTCCCGGTCCATCACATGGAAAACTATAACCGAATTCTTTTTTGTCTGGCATGAGTTTTGAGCCACGAGCATCTAAAGCACCTTTTACTAAAATTAAAGTGGTAGTATGTAAGCCTAAAGCTATTGCATGGTGGACTAAGAAATCACCAGGTCCAATTGTTAAAAATAATGAATTATTACCATTATTAATAGCATCTAACCATCCAGGCAACCAAAGATTTGCACCTGCATTTAAAGCAGGGCTTTGATTAGAGGAAAGTAAAACATCAAATCCATAAAGTGTTTTTCCATGTGTAGCCTGTATCCATTGTGCAAAGACAGGTTCAATCAAAATTTGTTTTTCTGGAGTACCAAAAGCTTGCATTACATCATTATGGACATATAATCCTAAAGTGTGAAATCCTAAGAATAAACTAGCCCAACTTAAATGAGATATAATAGCTTCTTTGTGTTCGAGCATTCTAGCTAAAACATTCTCTTTATTCTCTTCTGGATTGTAATCTCGTATAAAGAAAATAGCTCCATGAGCAAAAGCACCTACCATTATAAAACCAGCAATATACTGATGATGAGTATACAAAGCAGCTTGAGTAGTAAAATCTTGTGCAATAAAAGCATATGCTGGCAATGAATACATATGTTGAGCTACCAAGGATGTAATCACTCCTAAAGAAGCCAATGCAAGTCCTAATTGAAAATGAAGAGAATTATTTAGGGTGTCATATAAACCATTATGACCACGTCCAAGTCTTCCTCCAGGAGGTGTATGAGCTTCTAATATTTCTTTTATACTATGGCCAATCCCGAAGTTTGTACGGTACATATGACCTGCAACTATAAATAAAATAGCAATAGCAAGATGGTGATGAGCTATGTCTGTAAGCCACAAACTTTGAGTTTGTGGATGAAAGCCTCCCAAGAAGGTAAGTATAGCAGTGCCTGCACCTTCAGAAGTCCCAAATAAATGGTTCATTGAATCTGGGTCTTGTGCATAGATACTCCAATTTCCCGTAAAAAAAGGTTGCAATCCTTGAGGATGCGGAATGGAAGTTAAAAAATTGTCCCATCTTACATGTTGTCCTCTGGCTTCTGGAATAGCTACATGAACCAAATGTCCAGACCAAGCCAATGAACTAACTCCAAAAAGACCAGATAAATGATGGTTGAGGCGAGATTCTGCATTCTTAAACCAAGAAACACTAGGTTTCCATTTCGGTTGTAGATGTAACCAACCTGCTAAAAGAGCTAAAGTAGATAAGAATAACAAGAAGAGAGCTCCCCTATATAAATCCAAATTTGTACGCATACCTATAGTGAACCACCATTGATATACTCCAGAGTATGCAATATTAACTGGACCTGACGCTCCTCCCCTAGTGAAAGCCTCTACAGCTGGTTGTCCAAAATGAGGATCCCAGATTGCATGAGCAATTGGACGTACGTGTAAAGGGTCTTGTACCCATTGTTCAAAATTGCCTTGCCAAGCTACGTGAAAAAGATTACCAGATGTCCATAAAAAGATAACAGCTAACTGACCAAAATGAGAGGCAAAGATTTTTTGATATAATTTTTCCTCAGTAATACCATCATGACTCTCAAAATCATGTGCAGTGGCAATGCCATACCAAATTCGACGGGTAGTCGGATCTTTGGATAGGCCCTGGCTAAATTTGGGAAATCTCGTTGCCATATTAGTTTTCAACGCCTCCTAGCCATTCATTCATTTACGCTACTGAAATAATTCTTGCTAGGAAGAATGCCCATGTTGTGGCAATTCCACCTAGGAGGTAATGAGCTACTCCTACAGCACGTCCTTGTACAATACTTAAGGCCCTAGGCTGAATAGCAGGAGCGACTTTTAGTTTATTATGAGCCCATACAATTGATTCAATAAGCTCTTGCCAATAACCACGCCCACTGAATAGAAACATCAGACTAAAAGCCCATACAAAGTGTGCTCCCAAAAAGATTAATCCATATGCAGATAATGGGGATCCGTAAGATTGAATTACTTGAGAGGCTTGTGCCCATAAAAAGTCTCTCAACCATCCGTTAATAGTAATAGAACTCTGAGCAAAATTACCTCCTGTAATATGAGAGATTCCTTGAGGAGTTACATTCCCCCATACGTCCGATTGCATTTTCCAACTGAAGTGAAAAATAGCTATAGATAATGAATTATACATCCAAAAAAGTCCTAAAAATATATGATCCCAAGCTGATACTTGACAAGTTCCACCTCTTCCCGGTCCATCACATGGAAAACGAAACCCTAAATTTGCTTTATCGGGTATCAACCTTGAACTTCGAGAAAAAAGAACACCTTTTAACAAAATGAGTACAGTCACATGAATAGTAAATGCATGAATATGATGTACCAAAAAATCAGCAGTACCTAAAGGAATTGGCATCATAGCTACTTTTCCTCCTACAGTTATTAGTCCTTCTCCCCACACTGGACTAGTTGCTGATGTTGCTTGAGGAGCAGTCAAGCTTGGTGCCAAAACATGAGTATTTTGTATCCATTGAGCGAATATTGGTTGTAATTGAATAGCTGTATCGGAAAACATATCTTGTGGACGGCCTAAAGCACGCATAGTATCATTATGTATATATAAACCAAAACTATGAAAACCTAGAAAGATACAAGCCCAATTTAAGTGAGATATAATAGCATCTCTATGACGAATTACTCGATCTAAGAGATTGTTGTATTGATTAGCTGAATCATAATCTCTTACCATGAAAATAGCTGCATGTGCTGCGGCACCTACTATACAAAAACCACCGATCCACATATGATGGGTAAATAAAGATAGCTGAGTTCCATAATCAATTGCTAAATAAGGATATGGTGGCATAGAATACATGTGATGCGCAACAATAATAGTCAAAGAACCAAGCATAGCTAAATTCAGAGACAACTGAGCATGCCATGATGTAGTAAAGATTTCATACAATCCCTTATGGCCTTCTCCGGTAAATGGACCCTTATGTGCCTCTAAGATATCTTTCATGTTATGACCTATACCCCAGTTAGTTCTATACATATGTCCTGCAATTAGAAATAAAACAGCAATAGCTAGATGATGGTGTGCAGTATCACTCAACCACAGTCCTCCTGTTACTGGATTAAGACCTCCCCGAAAAGTCAGAAAATCTGAGTATGCTGACCAATTTAAAGTAAAAAAAGGTATCAAGCCACTCTTAAAGCTTGGATATAGTTCAGCTATAAGATCCCTATTTAAAATAAATTCATGAGGTAATGGAATTTCTTTAGGATCAACTCCAGCATCTAACAATTCATTAATAGGCATAGAAACATGTATTTGATGTCCTGCCCAAGCCAGTGATCCTAATCCAAGCAGTCCTGCCAAATGATGATTAAGCATAGATTCAACGTCTTGAAACCATGCTAATTTTGGTGCAGCTTTATGATAATGAAACCAGCCAGCAAATAACATAAGCCCAGCCATTACCAAGCCACCAATTGCAGTAGTATAGAGTTGTAATTCGCTAGTAATACCACTGGCACGCCAAATTTGAAAAAACCCAGAAGTAATTTGTATACCTTGGAAACCTCCTCCTACATCTCCATTAAGGATTTCTTGTCCGACAATAGGCCATACTACCTGAGCGCTAGGTTTAATATGGATAGGATCGCTTAACCAAGCTTCATAATTTGAAAAACGAGCTCCATGAAAATACATTCCACTAATCCAAATAAATATAACTGCTAATTGGCCAAAGTGAGCACTAAAAACCTTGCGAGAAATATCTTCCAAGTCACTAGTATGGCTGTCAAAATCGTGCGCATCAGCATGAAGGTTCCAAATCCAAGTAGTTGTATTAGGCCCTTTAGACAGATTTCTAGAGAAATGGCCTGGTTTTGCCCACTTCTCAAAAGAAGTTTTTATGGGATCCTTCTCAACTAAAATCTTAACTTCTTGTTCCGGTCGACTAATAGTCATCGAGATTCTCCTGTCTTTAGACGAGGCAAAAGAAAAATTTGCTAGAAATAATAAGGATAAGAAAGACGTTGATTAGATTATGCTGATATATCTCAAACATACAAAATATAAAATAAAAATATGTCAATAATCAACAACTATCTTTTTCCTTTTGAATGTATCACTAGAACAACTATAATTAATTCAAGCAGACTTTCATACCTGTAGTATGGCATATATATAGAGCGCTTAATGGACCATTTGTAAAAATTTTGTACTCTTTTTTGATTTCAAACTTTTTTTTTACTATTAATTAAAAGATTGTACCTTTCAATTAAGTATTTAAAGCTTCTTTGGCAGCATACATAACTTCTACTGTTATCTCATTAATTCCATTTTCTCGTGCAAATTTTTCTGTGTTTCTTTTGATTTTACCTCTTACAAAGCCCGGAATTTTCTTTAATTCGTTTAATCCATCTGCACTCCAAGTAAGATCACTATTAGTAGATAATGATTTAGTTATTACTTCTTTAGTATCATGACCGCCAAAAATCTCTAGTAGATGATCTTCCATTCCAAGTGTGAAAGAATTATATACTAGATCAGCAATTTGATTAGCTCCTTCGTAACCTAAAAACGGGCGATAACCTAATGGAAAATTTTGAATATGAACTGGAGCAGAAATAACTCCACAGGGTATATCAAGACGTTTTCCAATATGACGTTCCATTTGAGTACCAAAGATTGCAGCAGGCTCAATCCTAGCAATCATGTTTCCTACTTCTGTATGGTCATCTGTAATTAAGACTTCATCACAATATTCTTGTACTTCTTCTCTAAACCAATGAGCATCATGTTTGCAATAAGTACCTGCACATGCTACACGAATTCCCATTTCTCTAGCTAATATTTTAGTCATATAAGCTGCATGAGTGCCATCTCCGAAAACAATTGCTTTTTTTCCTGTCAAATTTTGACAATCAATAGATCGAGAAAACCAGGCTGCTTGAGATACAAATCGAGTTTGCTTATCTATATAAGATTCAAAATCCATTGGTTTTTGAAGTGTAGAAACAATTTTTTGTATTTCTCGAATACAAGTTGCAGTATCAACTATTCCCATTGGAATATTAGCAATATAAGGCATTTGAAATTCTTTCTCTAAATATTTCGCAGTCATTAATCCAATTTCACGATAAGGAATAAAATTGAACCATGCTCTAGGAAGATTTTTGAGGTTATTAACAGAATTTCCTTCCGGAATGATTTCATTTATTTCAATACCTAAATCTTGAAACAGACGTCTAATTTCTCGGCAATCATGTTGATGGTGAAATCCTAGTGTAAATATACCAATAATATTCGCCGATGGAGTCTTTGATTTAGTTAGATTTAGATTTCCCTGCTTATTAGCTTTTTGTATATAATATCTTACTACTTGTTCTAACGTTCTATCTGCAGCTTGCAGTTCATTTACTCTATAGTGATTTACATCTGCTAAAATCACATCAGAATTAGATTCTATTGAAGCTCGATCTACGAAATTCTGTAAATCTTCTTGTAAAATACTAGAAGTACATGTAGGAGTTAATAAAATTAAATCAGGTTTTTCCTCTTTATCTTTTCTAGTTATATTCTCTACCACTTTTTCTTGAGATCCTCTTGCTAAAACATGTCGGTCTACAATACTAGCCGTTACAGGAGTAAAATCTCTTTCTCGTTCTAGCATTGAACGCATAACATTAAAATAATCATCTCCTAAAGGAGCGTGCATTATAGCATGAACATTTTGAAAAGAACTAGCTACACGTAGAGTTCCAATATGTGCGGGGCCAGCATACATCCAATATGCTAATTTCATGAATTCATTTCTCCTTCTCTTTTTTATTTTTATTAAATACTATTTTTTATACATAATTTTTATATACTAATTATTTATCTAATTAATTAGAAATTCTAGATCTTATAGATAATTTAAATCAGTCTTTTTATGTATAAATATATTGTATTATTTTTTGTTTTTTGATTTTTCTGTTGTATGCTTTTTTTTATGAAAATATACAATAATAATCTAACATAAAGAATCTTTTATTAACATGTTAATATCATATTCATTCAATCTACAAAAAGATACTCTTAAAAAATTAGATATATGATTATATAATAATATATCTAAATAATAATATATCTAAAATATATCTAAATATATATCTATATCTAAATATATATCTAAATATTTAATTATTCATTTTTTTTTATAGTATTTATAATGTTAATTCTGTTTATTATTCTTTTCCATTCTAATTCTGTTTATTACAATTATCATTACTCATTATACTAATTCTATAAATATATATACTAATTCTATAAATGACACAATAACATATGATAGAAAAAAGAAATACATCAATTTATAACATGCTCAATCTGAATCAAAATATGTAAATCATTTATATTGATAATTATAATAATCTAATTATGTGATAAAAACAATATCAAATTAAATTGATGTATTTCTTTTTTCTATCATATGTTATTGTGTCATAATAATTTCTTAATTTCTTTGATTCTACATATTAAAGAATAGATGTATATATAAAAATCGAATATATGTTTATATTACATATTATATATTAATATATAAGATATATACAAGAAATAAAATTACAATTATGAATATTGCAATGATATTGACAATTCTATTTATTGTATTTTCATTGTATATATAAAAAATAATACAAGAAATGAAATAATATGTTATACAATATAAATATAGAATGTAAATAGAGATTATTTAAATTACAAATATAGATTATATAAATAGAAATATAAATTTAATATAACAATCTAAATAAAAATCATTATAAATCAATAATTCTAAGTAAGAAATATTAAGAATAAGATAATTTAGTTAATATTATAATATATAAGGATAATTATAATATATATAAGGATAATTATAATATATAAGGATATTGTAATTATATAAGGATATTGTAATTATAATTATAAATAATAATTATAATTCAATATATAAGATAATTGAAATAACAGAATTGAATTATTTAATATAAAGTATATATTATATATTTATTCATAAAATGTGTATTATATTTTATAGTCTAAGATAATCTATATTGTCTTAGATCTAGATATATGGATATATAGAGTAGAAGAATATAGTATAATAAATAATTTAATAATACAATTAATTAAATTGAATTCAGTGAATTATAATGAATTATACAATATAATACATATACATAATAAATACATATACATAATACATAAACTCTAAAGATGTACATATAACTATGATAGATAAATATATACAAATATACAACTATTATAAATAATAAAATCAACTTTGCTATTTGATAATGAATAAAAAATAGAGTTATTCAAGATATATAAGATATATATTAGATATATAAGGTATATTTTATATTCACTGGTGAATCTTTATTCTACGAAATATTTATTTTTGTTTTTATTTATTTGTTATTTTTGATGAATTATTGCATTTGTTTAATCACAAAAACTACACTTATTTTCTTTAATTTGATAGTTTGACTATATATACGTTGTAAAATATGTATACGTTGTAAAATATGTTTACAGCATATTTTGTAATATTTAATATTTACGCCATATATATGAGGCATATATATATATATATATATATATATATAGAATATATATATATATATATAGAATATGTAGATATAGATATATATATAGAATATGTAGATATGTTGAATAAAAAAAAATACAAGAACTGGGGTAGAAGGACTCGAACCTCCGAATGACAGGACCAAAACCCGTTGCCTTACCACTTGGCTATACCCCATATCAAATCAAACTATATAGTATATAATAATACTTTAAAATGTAATTAAAGACTAAAAAAAAAATAAAACAGTATTTTTGGAATAGAGCAACAGTAGGACTTTCTTACGTTTTTTTTGCATCTAACAATCAATTTTGTACTATCTCTTTCAACCTGCAAAAATCTGTAGTAAGATGTATGAGTAAAGATATTTGAATACAATAAATATTTGTTTAAAATAGAAAGAAAGCTATTTTTTGGAGTGAGTAAGTATATGTGATAGTTGATAAATTACATACATATTATTACATATACATATTCTAATTGAATTTATATTTGTATAATGGACTTGAATTTCATTTTAACTTAATTAATTTAAGGTGGAGAATCGATATGTTGTTATATATGATTTTATATTCTCATTTAAGTACTTTAATAGACATAGATTTATCTAATAATATATTTTTAGCTAAATTACCAGAAGCGTATGCAATTTTTGATCCACTTGTAGATGTGATGCCTGTTATACCTGTTTTCTTTCTTTTACTTGCATTTGTTTGGCAAGCATCAGTTAGTTTTCGATAATATCTTTATTAAAATCTTTATTAAAGAAAAAAAGCCTTAATTCTTGATTATGTAAAAAAAAAATAAGACTCTGTTCTTTCAAAACATACATATGTATGTTTTGAAAGAATAGAAAACAAAAAATGAAAATATTAATCTTGGAGACATAAATATGTTAACTTTAAAATTGTTTGTATATACAGTTGTAATATTTTTTATATCTTTATTTATTTTTGGTTTCTTATCTAATGATCCCGGACGTAATCCAGGACGTAAAGAGTAGCTGAATATTCGAATTCAAATTCTCTAATTGAAAATGGAAAGAGAGGGATTCGAACCCTCGGTACGCATAATAGTGTACAACGGATTAGCAATCTGTCGCTTTCGACCACTCAGCCATCTCTCCTTTTTGTTTTTAACATATACTAAATTTGTTAGTAATTGTCTAAAAAGATCTATTTTGAAAATCTATTTTTTGAAAATCCATCATATTTATATATTCATATTGTCTATGTCTTCATATTGATTTACGTGTGATTTTTAATTTTTATTCAGTATTGAGTCTTTTTTTATTTTTATTTGTAGAGAATGATTCTTATCTGAGAAAGAGAGAATATTTTGTTTATTATCTATTATTCAATACATAATAAATAGTAATAAGTATATTACATATATAAATCGTAATAACATATATAATAACATATATATAGTAACATATATATAATATAGTAAAATATATATATATAATTTCTATATAATATTTCTATATAATATTTTTATACAATATAATTAATTTTGTATATAATTCATAATTAATTTTGTATATAATTCAATATTTCATAATATTTAAGATTTAAGAATTGAAGTTTAAGAATTGAAGAAGTCTATTAAGTACATATATTCTATAGAATATATGTACTTAATAGACTTCTTCTCTTTAGGTGATCTATCTATTATATTTAGTCAGATTTTATGATCTGTTTCATAAATCGCCTATTAGAGGATTTATTCATTGATATAATTCATTCCCTAAACGTAACGCCAAGATACCGGTTATAAAGGCACCTAGCAAAATTAAGATAACTTGATTGTCAGATATAGGCATTTTCTTCTCCATTTTTTTTATTGTGTTATATATTAATAAGTGATTAGTGATTATCATTTATTTAATACATTTGACAATACATAAATATAGATATGCTATTTGTTGTATGATTTTATTTTGCAATTTTACAGTATATTTTTATGTATTTATATTTGAAATATTAATATTAGATATATTCACTACAATATGAATAATGAATTTGATAGATTTTTCTTTCTTCTTTTTTGTTATCTTATAGATTAGACATCTTTTTATCTATATAGATAGATATCCATTATTTTCTTTATAAAATCCAATGATATGAGATAATTTAATAGAATAAAATATAGAATATATACTATATTTATATATTTTATTTATATATTTTTCATTTTATTCATATTTTATTACATTTATATTTTATTCTATTATTTTATATTTGATTCTATTATATGTTAATTATTTATTATGTATATTAATTATATATATTCTATTGTACAATAGCAATACATAGATTGTTCTATTTATTTATATATTATTTATATATTGTTTTATTTCTATTTATATTTTATAAATTTCTATAATTTCTCTATTATGTTCTAATAATAAATAATATATAATAGAATAGAATATATTAAATAATAGAATAGAATATATTAACAATATTAATATGAATAAATACTATATGACCTATATGAATATAAATAATATAGTATACTAATAATAAAATAATAATGAATAATTAATAACATGCTTTATATTTATTCTATTTCTTCTTACAATATTATCTAATTGAATTATGTTCTATTTAGATTCATGCTATTTGGAATTATGAAACAATATTTACTTCATCTTATTTTATTGATTATTGATTCTATCTATTATTTATATTTTCAATTAGTTAGCTTATTTAGATCGATCTAAATAAGCTAACTAATTGTGTAAGTCTTATCTTTCTTTCTATCTAATTATAAGATATTTATTTGATTACTCTATTAGTTAGAAAAATATGATATTCATTGTATCGTATTTTATATTTTTATATAATAAAATTACTAAATTGAAATGTATGTTTTTGAATATGAGTTTGATCTCTTTATTCTATTTAATATATAATATATATTTTATATTATAGAATTTTACCTATGAATAAGAATATATAATAAAAAGAATCTATTATATTATAGAATATAGATATACTATTTATAGATAGATATACTATTTATAGATATGTTTTATAGATATGTGTTTAATAATAACTTTGCCAATTATAATAAATAGAATGATCTTGAATTAGTATTATTGGTTTTGCTATTCTATTTGACAATAATTTATAATTTATTTTATACAGAGAGGTTCATATGAGCATAGAAGTAATTGCACAGCTTGCTAGTCTTGCTTTAATTATAGTATTAGGTCCTTTAGTAATTGGTCTTTTAGCGGCGCGTAAAGGGAACCTTTAAATAAAAATGTTCAAACAAAAATAATGTAATAAATGATGAATGATAGAGGATAGAAATGATTTCTATCCTCTATCATTCATCATTTATTACATTATTTTTGCCCCTGTTGAGAGCTATACCCAAATACTTCACTAAATTTTTCCTGAACCAATAGTCCAGAATCAATTGATTCTAAAGGATCTTTTCGAAGTCGATGTCGTAAACACAAAGGAATCACTGTGAAAATTTCTTTAGGAGTTACTTTTTGACTATTTTTGAATGCTGTTAATGCTTTAGCAGCACGATTAGTAACAATGTCCCCTCTTAATCCATCTATATTAAGCTCGGCACATATTTGAGATATTTTTATTCTTAATTCGTAGTCTATTTCAACTTCAGATAACTTTGTTCTTGCATCTTTTATTTGTTGACTTAAATTTTCTTGTGATGATTTATAGATATCTCTAAATTGAATTGGATCTTTATCAAAATTAGATCTTTGTTCCACAATTTTTACTCTTAGATTTGGTTCTTTTACAGTCGAAACATTTACATGCATACCAAAGCGATCTAGTAACTGAGGTCTTAATTCACCTTCCTCAGGATTTCCAGATCCAATTAGAATAAAACGCGAAGGATGAGATATTGATATTCCTTCTCTCTCTACAGTATTCCAACCAGAAGCAGCTGCATCCAATAAAACATCAACTAAGTGATCATCTAATAGGTTTACTTCATCAACATAAAGAATGCCTCTATTAGCTTTAGCCAACAATCCGGGTTCAAAAGCTTTAATTCCTTCTGTTAATGCCTTTTCAATATCAATTGTCCCACATACTCTGTCTTCTGTAGCTCCTAAAGGGAGATCTATCATTGGAATTTTCATGGTACTAATTAGAAGATCTTGCCCCTTTTTTATCATATTACGAACTTCTTCGCTCATTAAGTCAAAATCGTAAGGATCGGAATTAAAAGGATCATTTGCAACTACTGAAATTTCTGGTAATAAGTCTACTAATGCTCTTACAGTTGTAGATTTACCAGTCCCTCTATCTCCCATAACCATAACTCCACCTATTTTGGGATCAATAACATTAAGTAAAAGAGCTAATTTCATTTCCTCTTGACCTACTATAGCTGTAAAAGGAAAAATAGGACGTTCTTTCTGAATAGTATTATTTATATTCATTTTTTGTTTAGAATTCAATTATATCCTAATTAATATTAATATAATATTGAAACAATTATAGTAATAATTTTATTATAATACAATATTCATCGTATTGGGAATTTGTATTGGGAATATGAATTAGACATTTGCATGTGATATATAGAAAAAATCTCATTACATACTTATTTTAGATTAAAAATTAAGAACGATACAAATATATAAGTAAGTATATAATATAAGCATATATTTATAATATCACTATGTAATTTATGTAATATTTATCACTATGTAATTTATGTAATATTTTTTATGTATTCTATCTTATGTATTTTAAAAGCAAAACCTAGATTTTGATTTTATTTTAAATAGAGATAGATTTAGAGTATATGAATAGAATATATGGCTATATATTCTATTCATATTTATTCTTGTATATAGAAAATTTCATAACTGAATTAAATATGGGCGAACGACGGGGATTGAACCCGCGTATCGTGAAGCCACAATCCACTGCCTTGACCACTTGGCTACGCTCGCCTTTGTTTTATAATCAAAGAAAAATTATACTAATGAATCAACAATAAGTACAAATGAGTAATAAGTATACAATAAATAAAGAGATACTACTAACTAAGCAAGAAATCATTGAATCTCTACTATATAACTATATAAATAGATGAAATCCGTGGATTTCATCTATTTATGTAGTGTTTATTCATTCCATTTAACCATTATATTAGTAGTATTGTATTGATTGAATTAAGTTTCATTCTATTGAATCAAGAAAGAACAATTGTTCTTTCTTGATTCAATAGAATGAAACTTAATTCAATCAATACAATACTACTAATATAGACTTAAGATACTACTAATATAAATTTAAGCATTTATAGAAGGAGCTTCCACAGATGCTAGATCCAAAGGAAAGTTATGAGCATTACGTTCATGCATAACTTCCATACCTAGATTGGCACGGTTAATAATATCTGCCCAAGTATTGATAACACGACCTTGACTATCAACTACAGATTGATTGAAATTGAAACCATTAAGGTTAAAAGCCATGGTACTAATTCCTAAAGCAGTGAACCAAATACCTACTACTGGCCAAGCAGCTAGGAAGAAATGAAGAGAACGAGAATTGTTAAAACTAGCGTATTGAAAGATCAAACGACCAAAGTAGCCATGAGCTGCTACAATGTTATAAGTTTCTTCTTCTTGACCAAATTTGTAACCTGCATTAGCAGATTCATTTTCGGTAGTTTCACGGATTAAACTAGAAGTTACTAAAGAACCATGCATAGCACTAAATAAAGAGCCGCCAAAAACACCAGCTACACCTAGCATATGAAAAGGATGCATTAATATATTGTGTTCTGCTTGGAAAACAATCATAAAATTAAAAGTTCCAGAAATACCCAAAGGCATTCCATCAGAGAAGCTTCCTTGTCCAATAGGATAAATTAAAAATACAGCAGTAGCTGCTGCTACAGGAGCAGAATATGCAACAGCAATCCAAGGACGCATGCCCAAACGGAAGCTAAGTTCCCATTCACGACCCATGTAACAAGCTACACCCAGTAAGAAATGAAGGACAATCATTTCATAAGGGCCACCATTATAAAGCCATTCATCAAGTGAAGCTGCTTCCCATATAGGATAAAAATGTAAGCCAATAGCTGCTGATGTAGGAACAATAGCACCAGAGATGATATTATTTCCATAAAGCAAAGAACCAGAAACAGGTTCACGAATACCATCGATATCTACTGGAGGAGCTGCAATAAAAGCAATGATAAATACAGAAGTTGCAGTCAAAAGAGTAGGAATCATTAATACACCAAACCATCCAATGTATAGTCGGTTCTCAGTGCTAGTAACCCAGTCACAAAAACGACCCCATAAATTTGAACTTTCACGTCTTTCTAAAGTAGCAGTCATGGAAAAAAAAGTATTTGAGTTATTGAAATTTTCACCCAAACTTGAATAAAAATAATTACATAGGTTTATTATCAACTTATTATAATCATAAGACAATTTATAATAATGATAAGAAGTTTGTTATTAGATATTATAGTATGTAAAGTATAAAAATGTCAACTAGATTCTTTCTTCTTAGTTTTTGATTTTTTATCAAAATTTAAAATCATCTTTATTGTGTGAAATCTAATATATCATTGTGATAAAAAAGAATAGATGATTAATTGAATACTAGGAATTGAAAAATACAATATCAATATATATTTATATAGAGATCTCTCAATTTTTGGAATGTATTTAATTGTTTTATTTCATTTAGAATCTATTTATTTTATAGTTTATTCAATAGAATAAAGAATGAAATAAGATTAATTAAATTGTTGATTATTATATCTATTTACAATCTATTTATTTATGTACAAGAAAGTTCTATTATAGATAAACAAAATAATTAGATAATAAATTGATACATTAATCAAATTAAACTATTTCTTCTTTTTCAATCTGAACAAAAAGAAAAGCCATAGCAATAGCAGGGAATACTAAGCATACTAAAGGAACAAAAAATGAAGGTAAGTAAGCACTAATCATAGATTTTTTTATATAAAAATTTGTGTTATTTCCTTAATCATTATTAAGGAATCCACTTTTCATTAGCTTATGTACAAAGTTTGTCTGATTTACTGTTTTTTTTATTTGATAGTTGTTTATTTATTTTGATATTCAAAAAAATATAAAATATCTTTCTTGATTATATATCAATATATATAGAATACATACTAATATATATTTAGTATGTATTGATATTGTATGTATATAACGTATATATTGAAATACTACGTATAGTTGTTTTTCGTTTGTATTTCTGTGGATATTGAATTTATACTCAAATAGAATCATTAATATAATATAATAAAAATTTATATACAATCTATATAATACAATATAATATATAATACATATAATACAATATAAAATAAAAATAACCAAATATAGAATAAGAATATATAATAAATATTCAAAGAGATATATTTTAAAACTATAATAATGTGAATAAGCAAATATATTGTATTGTATTTTATTTGATTTATTGAATAATTCAATAATAATTTAATTCAAATTCTCATAATAGCGAATTTACTCAATTGGTCTTTATTGATATTCATTTATAAACATATTGAATATATTCTCTATTATTCTAATTCCAATATTTTTTTTATTCTAATTCCAATATTTTTTTATAAAAAAGAATAATCTAATCAATCTTACAATAAGTGGAATTAAATATAATAAATAAAAAGTGTAATTTCATATAATAAATAAATATAATAAAGAAAATAATCAAATAAGAATTATATATAATTCTTGTTACTAATAAAAATAACTAGTAACATAAAATACTGATATATATTCAAATGTATATAATAATAAATAGTAAATTGCTAATAAATATAAAACTATTTTTCTATAATAGAATATATAGAATACTTTTATAGAATATTCTCTTTTTTAAATAAAAATCAAACCTAAGTTTTCTATTTACAAGGAGCTAATTGATAAAGTTCAAATATTTCTCCTAATACCCCTTTTAGAATAGCCCGAGGAACAATTAAATCTAATAAACCGTGATGGAATAAGGATTCTGCAACTTGAAAACCATCAGGAACTTCTTGTCTTAAAGTTTGCTCTATAACTCTTTTTCCTGCAAATGCAATATATGCTTTAGGTTCAGCTATTATAATGTCTCCTAACATACCAAAACTAGCAGTTACCCCACCTGTTGTTGGATAAGTCAGTATTGAAATATATAACAAATTACATTGAATTTGATGAACCTGAAGTACAGAAGCGATTTTCGCCATCTGCATTAAACTTAATGTTCCTTCTTGCATTCTTGCTCCTCCAGATGCACATACTATAATTAAAGGCAAAGAATATTGAGTTGCGTATTCAATTAAACGCGTTAATTTTTCTCCTACGACAGATCCCATACTACCACCCATAAATTGAAAATCCATTACCCCTAAAGCAACAAGTATTCCATTTAATTTACCAATCCCTGTTTGTACTGCATCGGTGAGACCTGTATGATTCTGATTTTCTTCAAGTCGCTCTTGGTATTTTTGTTGATCCAAAAATTCTAAAATGTCATAGGGCATCATTTTATTATCAATTGGTTGCCAAGTGCCAGGATCAATAATTAATTCGATTCTTTCTGTGCTATTCATTTTTAGATGATAACCACATTCTTCACAGATTCTTTGATTTTGTTTAAGAAACTTTACATATAGCATGCTTTTACAGTTGTCACATTGAAGCCATAGGCCTTTACTAGGATCTGATTCTGGATATTTAGGTTTAGGTGTAGTAAGCAATTTTAATTTTCGTTTTTCTTCAAACCAGTCTACTAATGACATAAGTGAGTTTGTCCTCCTATCCTATACAATATAGAATATATCAATTTTTGACTTTACAAGAACTTGTATAATTTGTATGTATAATTTCTATATAATTTCTATATTATATATTTTTCTATATTTACATACATAATAAATTAAATAAACTAATTTAATTTATTAAAAATTCACTTCAATTACTATATTCTTGATTCCTAATTAATTGAAGTATATAATTCAATCAATAAAATAATAATAATTAGAATAAAAATAAAAAATAATACAATATCTACTATATCAATACAATGTCTCTATATAATAGGTTCTACAATATAATAAATATAATAAATATAATTGAAAAATATATAATATAGAAATTATAGAATAGATAGAACAAAATTCAATGAATATTATAAATCAAGAATAAAATAATAGAACAATAGTATAAAAATAGTATAAAAAAGAATAATTCATCATTTTGGAATAATTCTAGAATATTCTAATATATTTCTATTTTAATTAGAATAACATAGTGATGTATAATAATATAATATGATAATAAATATAATAAATATGATAATAACATATTATAATCATAATAAATACATAAGAATTTTAGCAATTAATTCACTATTTTATAGAATGTAGATTTTTTAAGAACAATATTGATAATGAATACTTAATGAATATGATATACCTTTTTTTTTAGAAAAATTTTCTTTGTTTTTCTAGAATTCAATTAAGTAATTTAAAATGACAATTCATGATTGATAAATGGAAAAAAGAATCTTAATTGAAATCAATTAAGTAATGAATTTATTTTTTTCTTTTTGATTGATTTGATTGATATTGGATTTCCAATTAGATTAGAGAACATGAGACTAAAATCTAATAGAATCTTCTGATAATACTCGTTAATTACTAGATAGAGAATAAGGAATCAATAAGGATATTAATATTCCATTGATTGATAAAAAATTAGTTCAATATTTTATTCAAATAGTAGAGAAAAGTATTAGTAAATAATTTATAAAAAAATGAGTTCTTTTTCTTTTACTCATTTTATTTGCTCAATAAGTATACTAAATGAAATAATCCACAAATATAGTCCTTCGATAAATTTAATACTATAGAAACGAACCATATGCCTAGATCTCAAAAAAACGATAATTTTATTGATAAAACATTTACGATCATTGCAGATATCCTACTTCGAATAGTTCCAACAAGTCAACGAGAAAGAGAAGCTTTTACCTATTACCGAGATGGTGCGGTTTGAGGAAATTTTATTTTATTTCTTTAAAATGATTAAGTTCACGTCTAATCAAGATATTTCTCTTTTTAAAAAACTTTCAAAAACAAATGTTTGAATTTATTTCACTTTCTACTGATAGTTTATATATAGCATCTTTAATCTCAATTTTACTCAATTGAGAATACAGCAAAGAAATGCATACAATACAATAAGACAAAGATTGTAAATTGGAGAAAGGAGTACTTTTTGAAACTAATAATCCAAAATTTTGCGTAAAAACTCAAAAAAAAATGACATAAAAAAAATATCTTTTTTAATCAAATAAAAATTTTTTGTGGTTTGTAAAATGAAATACCATCTCTTTTTTATTTAGGTACCAAATAACCACCGGATTTTTTTAGATAGCCTACTCTCCAATTAGTATAAGAAGACGATGAAAACAAAATAACTCTTTAAACCTTATTGAATTATTATTTATTGAGAAGGATAATTAGTAATGTCACTTAGTATAAACACTAATTCCAAATTGATTTCAATTTATTTAGAAAAAAAATCTTAGAAAAAAAATCAAAGGGGAAGCCGTATGAAATGTAAATTTCATGTACGGTTTTGAAACGGAGATTTTCTTTGAAAAATCGATCGTGACGAATGTCTGCTCAAGCCGAAGGAGAATATGCAGAAGCGCTACAGAATTATTATGAGGCTATGAGATTAGAAATTGATCCTTATGACCGAAGTTATATACTCTACAACATAGGACTGATACATACTAGTAATGGGGAACATGCAAAAGCATTGGAATATTATTTTCAAGCTCTGGAAAGAAATCCATCTTTACCACAAGCTTTCAACAATGTAGCTGTTATCTGCCATTACGTGCGACTATCTCTATTGTGCTTTTATCCAGAAAGAAAAATATTTGATTCTTCTGGCACCTTTGATCTAGTGAGGGCTAACCTACATATATTTTCTTTTTTTTTTAGGATATTTTGATATAATATATTTTGATATAGGATAATTGAAATTGAATAAGAAAAGATACAAAAGATAGAGAATATAAAGCTGTAGGAATCAAAGAATGTACATATGTAATAGAATAAAAATATATATATACGATTATTAACAATATATATATATACGATTATTAACAATTTGGAGATTAATAATAAATAGATTATTAATAGTAAATACAACAAATTTTTAAGTAAAGAATTTTTGAGAATGCCTTACAGTTCCAAGGATAATAAAAGTGAATGAATCATAAAAGCACCGTTAAGAAATCAATCTATTCTGTGAGCTTATTCTGTAGGTTATTTATTAGACCATGAAGATCTTATCTATGTAATGGAGATAAGTCAGATTATCTTCAAACAGCGGTGTAGAGTGAAATCCTAACGAATTATTTAAAAAATGCATAATTTAGGTTAGATATCATCCAAGTATTTGTTTCTGGCAAAGAATACAAAAAACAGAATTAGATTTGTTTTTTGATTAGTAATTCAACAAAACAATTAATGAATCTATAAATTAATGAATCTATAAATTATATATAGATCTATTTATAGATCTATAATTTGGATCAAACATAAATAATATAAATATAGATTAATATAGAATTTGAATCAACAATTTTTATTTAGTAATTCATCGAATTTGAACTAATAAGAGATTGAATTAAATCAATAAGATAAATAGAATTATAATCCAATAAAATATGAATGCTAATAATAGAAAACAAGAATTGCAAGATAAATTGTTTTTGAATTTAGATACAGAAAAAGCTTGGTTGATAGGAATAAAGAAAAAAAATTGATTATCCATTCTTTTTAAATAGAATCATTGATATCATAAAGTCGGAAATCAATAAAAAATCTAATATAATTAATATTGATATTCAATTGATAAAAATCAATAAGAAATAATAACAAATGAATTTATCTCGATTTCATATAATAGAAGAAATAGATATTTCTGATTTAATCTAAAATACAAGAATATTTCTTCTATTTTTTATACAATATTGATTTTGATCAGTCATAATGAAGAATAGAATCTATTTTATTATATCTATATGTTAATATATAGATGTTATTGTTATTCTATTTATTATAGAGTTATCAGATTAAGAATATCAATAGATAACTGAGCCGTATGAAAGTAAATTTTCAAGTTCGGTTCTATGGGACGAAAAAAACACTATCCCAACCGAGGTGAACAAGCTATTCAACAACAAGATATTGAAAGCTCTAAAGCATGGTTCAATCAAGCTGCCGAATACTGGAAACAAGCTATTCAATTGGCTCCTGGTAATTATATTGAAGCACAAAATTGGTTAAAGATTACAGGTCGTATTTAGTTTTATAGTTTCATTTATAGATGGATTTTCTATATATTGGGTTCTATAAAATCAAAGAGTAAAATCATCAAGTTTATCAGGAGAAGTATCACTCTGTTTTGGATAATAGATGAGTATAAACCACAAAATTATTGATTATTTTCTTATTGCATTTTTAGTTATAGAGACAATATTGATAAAAATCATATTTGTAATTACAAATATGGATAGATAAAAATGGATAGATCATATACACATAATAGATATATACACATATATATGCATACATATACATATACAAAAAAGAGAATAAATAATATAATATAATATAAATAATATAAAATATAATACAATAAATATAATACAATAAATGGATATTAGATTCATATGAATCTAATATCCATTTATTGTATTATATTTATTGTATTATATTTTATATTATTTATATTATATTATATTATTTATTCTCTTTAATTATTGAATTAATTTCATTAATTAATAGAATATTATACTAATTAATATATATTGATTTTATATACTAATTTAAATTAATTTCATAATTGATGGAATATATAAATAGAATTAACATATAAATAGAATTAACATGTACATAAAAAGATAGAATAGTTCTATACATATAAATAATTATTTATATTCTATATTATTTACATATATGTATGAAAATATGTAAATATAATTTTATATAAATTCAATACGTTTTTTATTGAATATATTATTTAGTATATTTATTATATATTTGTTAGTTAGTACATATTCTATTTATTACTATTGATTAATATTTATATTAATCAATCATTATAATACAATAGAATAATACAATATAATACAATAATTAATCTAAATTATAAATGAAATAATCGATTGATAATCATACAAGAAATATTTCAGATAATAGATATAAATAATCAAATAAAATATATAGAATAAATGAAATATAGTATTGAATTTACTTCTATCTTGTTGATTAATTTAATTGAATCATATCTAGACATCTAGATATCGAACAGTAATTGCTGTTCCCAAATTCATTGAAAAAATACATAGACATCATATATAGCAAAACTATGCAAAATACAAACACTTTGAATTGGATCAACAAGTTGATATACTTATCAATTTCTATTCCAATTTTCTTTTTAATTTTGGTAACTACTTATCCAAATTCTGTAGAAGCATATCCTGTCTTTGCACAACAAGCATATAAAAGTCCTCGTGAAGCTACTGGAAGAATTGTTTGTGCTAATTGCCATTTAGCAAAAAAAACTGTTGATATTGAAGTACCCCAAGCGGTACTTCCGAATACTGTTTTTGAAGCAGTTGTAAAAATTCCTTATGATATGCAATTAAAACAAGTTTTAGCTAATGGTAAAAAAGGGAATTTAAATGTAGCAGCAGTTTTAATATTACCGGAAGGATTTGAATTAGCACCTCCTGACCGTATTTCTCCCGACATAAAAGAAAAGATAGGCAATCTTTCTTTTCAGTCTTATAGTCCTGATCAAAAAAATATCTTAGTTGTAGGGCCAGTTCCAGGAAAGAAATATAGTGAAATAACTTTTCCTATCTTGTCTCCAGATCCTTCCATAAATAAGCAAACTAATTTCTTAAAATATCCTATTTATGTAGGAGGTAATCGTGGAAGAGGACAAATTTATCTCGATGGTAGTAAAAGTAATAACACTATTTACAGTTCTTCTGCTGAAGGACAAGTAGTAAAGATTATTAGAAAAGAAAAAGGTGGTTATGAAATATTTATTGACACAATAGATGGTCGTAAAATTACTGACATAATACCTCCAGGACCAGAAATTATAGTATCGGAAGGAGAATTTGTTAAAGTAGATCAGCCTCTAACAAATAATCCAAATGTTGGTGGATTTGGACAAGCAAATACGGAAATTGTTCTTCAAAATCCTTTAAGAATGGAAGGATTGATTCTTTTCTTTATTTCTGTGATTTTAGCTCAGGTTTTTTTAGTGCTTAAGAAAAAACAATTTGAAAAAGTACAGATTGCTGAAATGAATTTTTGAACTATATATATTTGAACTATATATATAATAGATTAGATAATAGATAATATTATATAATAGATTAGATAATAGATAATATTCCAAAATATATAATATTTCAATAGATATATATAATTAATAATTGTAATAATTACATATCATATATTGTAATAATTGCATCTATATTATTCCATAATTGATAATTATATGTTTATATGTTAATAATTAATGTATTAATAATTATATAATATATTGATATTACATTCATATCTATGTTTTTGTTTTATTGATTAATACAATAGAAAATCCAAACATTGATTTATATTAGACAATGTTTGGATTTTCTATTAATTTAGTTAGTAATTGACCAATCTAATAATTTCTACTCATTCTAGAAATACATATTATTCATAGAAATATATATTAATATTGTATGTAAAACGTTTTTGAATACAATATTAATATATATTTCTATGAATAATATGTATTTCTAGTCTATTCAGTCTATTATTAATTAAGTGTTTGATTAATTGATTTATTTCTTTCATAAAAGAGTGTTAGTTCAATGAGATTGGATCAATTTGGTTTTTATTTTTTTAATTATTCTATTTTATTCTCAATTTTTATAGAATTACTTGAACGTCAATATTTATGTCCACTCTTAGTAGAAACTAGTGATTATGCAGGACTTTCTAATATTCAATATAAATATGCTATTGAAAACAATCTAAAACAATCGGAATATAATCTTATTCAATTATCAAAATTACTTTTGTTAAATTCTTATATTTGGAACATTGAATGTGAAATTGAATACAATTTTTCTACTCATTTTTTAAAGACAGAATTAAATAATTTTCATTCTGTTTTAGAAATTATATTAGATTTAAAAACTTTTAAAAGTAATATTTTACATTACTGGGCAGCTAAAATGGCTAATGAAAAGGGTGAACTAGAGATTTCTCAAATATTGAATAATATATCCCTCTCAGAAGCTAAAACTGCAAGAATTTTAGCTCAATATTAAAACAATAAATATAGGTGTGTGTAGTACTTTAGCTAAATATATAATAAATATATGTTATATGTCTTAAAATGTATTTTTTATAAGATTTCTGCTTTCTCAGAATTTTGTATGAGTCTGAGAAAGCAGAAATCTTAACTTCCAAAAATGTCCGAATGGAAAGATGTCCGAGTGGTCGATGGTGTAGTATTGGAAATGCTATGTAAACTTTAGTTTACCGAGGGTTCAAATCCCTCTCTTTCCGTATTTTATATGGCTCTTCAAAAAAACAAACGTAAAAAATTGATATTGCTTTCGAATGAATTCCTAGAATCACGGTAAAAAGAATTAAAAAAAACATGATAACTAAAAAACTAATATATTTAATCTATCTACTCATACTAGTATGAGTAGATAGATTAATATAAGTAGATATAAAATAAATAAATATGAATAAAATAGAAATGAGATGTTATTTTGGATTTTATATTATACTTGACGAGAATAATACTCTACTACTAATAATTCATTTATCTTAGCTCCAATAAATTCTCGATCTACTATTTGATGGACTAAACCTTCATTTTTTGCAGGATTCAAAGTCAAGTGACTTGGCACTTTCAATGAAGCAGATTGAGTGGAATTAGCAAAAATATTTGTTTTAGATTCGAAACGTTTTTGGACAGATATTTTATCCCCTAATTTGCAAGAATAACTAGGTATATTTACTGTAAAGTCATTAACCAAAATATGACGATGATTAACCAGTTGACGTGCTGCAGGAATAGTAGGTGCCATTCCTAAACGAAATACTATATTGTCCAGACGCATTTCAAGTAATTGCAAAAGTACTTGACCTGTTGGACCTTTAGCATTTCTCGCGATAGTTACATACTTAAGTAGTTGACGTTCTGTAAGTCCATAATAGAAGCGTAGCTTTTGTTTCTCTAGAAGTCTAATATTATACTGTGATATCTTTTTATTAGAAGAGGATGATGTAGTAGATGAACCTAAATATTGGGACTTAGATTTATATAATTTTTGGGTGAACCCTGGCAATGGACCAAGACGGCGTACTATTTTTAGACGAGGTCCTCTATATCGTGACATAATAAATTACTCCTTAAAAAAATGGTTTAATATCAATTGCGATTATAATTATGTATTATTCTTTATGTATTATTCTATTATACATACATTAATAAATAATATACTATAGTAGAATGTATCAGAATCTATACAATATATCATCATATCATCTATATATCATCATATCATCTATGCTAAATATATCATCTATCATAAAACAATATATAATCTATGATAAAAATAATCTATGATAAAAATAAAGAGAATTATGAATTATAATATATAAAAATTATGAATTATAATATATAAAATATAAGTATATAAAATATAAGTATATAAAAAATAAGTATAAAATATAAAAAATATAAAAATGATGAATTATAGTATAAAATGATGAATTATAGTATATGTATTAAAATATAGAAATTTAAGTATATAAATTAAATATAAGAATATATAGAAATACACAAAATCCTTCACTTATATCTAAGAATCAAACAAATCAATATAAAATACAATAAATAATTTTATTGATCAATTAACTTCTATTGATTATAAAATATAATAATAATTAATAATAATAATAATAAATATAAGTCCGGTTAGATTGGAATTTTTGGATTCTATTTCAGTCATTAAGTGCGAAGAAACACAAGTCTCAAGAAATAAGATAAATATGTTTTAGAGTCAGTTTCTTTGATAGCCTACTATCGGAGTTGAACCGATGACCATTGCATTACAAGTGCAACGCTCTGTCCTCTGAGCTAAGTAGGCTTAAAAAGAAAAACATCTCTATTTTACGTATTCATCATATACAATATACAGAATATTTATAGAGATATATATCTATAGAATATCATTATATCATTATCATTATATCATTATCTATATTTGTTTGAATCAATTCATAATGCAAATCGATTAAGCTAAAAATCACGTTTTTATTGTTTATAATTATAACAAGTATACTTAATATGTCAATATAATCAAAAATTAAACGTAAATTAATATACATGATAAAGAATTCATGATAAAAAATTGTATTGTAAATATAAAAGTATCGAAAAAATAATTATTATATTTTTATTATATCTATTTATTATTTATTTATTATATAAATATAAATACGAGAGAACAGTCTTTATTGAATTTGTTTTATTATGGTTAGTTCAATAATGTATCATCTATTCGACTATTCTATTCACTATCGATTGATTTGATCAATGACTAATAAATATAAATTAAATAATTTAATTAGCAGTAATTAAAACAATATACAATAAATATATTATAACTTTTTCCTGAATGACAAGTTGAATCAAAAAGAAGATATAGATCTCTAGAGATCTATATCTTCTTTTTGATTCGAAAGACAAGAATTTAATTATTATTGAATAATAGAATTAAGCACTAGTTAAAAATTCCTCTGTAAATTCGTGAAGAGCTTCTTTTAATTTTGTTTCAGCTTTATCTGTGAATGTTTTTGTTGATTTTAGTATTTCTATAAATTCCAATTTATTACTGGATAAATATATACGAAATTCAGTCAAAAACTTTCTAACTTGTTGTGTCTCTAATTTATCTAGATAACCATTAATACCAGTATAAATAGTAGCAACCTGTTCTTCTACAGATAAGGGAGAAGATTGAGCTTGCTTTAAAAGTTCACGGAGACGTTGTCCTCTAGCCAATTGGTTCTGAGTGGCTTTATCTAAATCTGAAGCAAACTGAGCAAACGCTTCTAATTCTGCAAATTGAGCTAGCTCTAATTTCAATTTTCCAGCTACTTGTTTCATTGCTTTAATTTGTGCAGCTGAACCTACTCGAGAGACCGAAATGCCTACATTAATTGCAGGTCGAATTCCTGCGTTAAATAAATCTGCAGATAGAAAAATTTGTCCATCTGTTATAGAAATTACATTAGTAGGAATGTATGCAGAAACATCCCCAGCCTGTGTTTCAACTATAGGTAACGCAGTCATACTTCCTTCTCCTAACTGAGAACTTAGTTTTGCAGCTCTCTCTAATAATCGAGAATGCAAATAAAAAACATCTCCTGGGTAAGCTTCTCGTCCTGGAGGACGTCTTAGTAAAAGAGACATTTGCCTATAAGCTTGAGCTTGCTTGGAAAGATCATCATAAACTACTAACGTATGACGTCCTTTATACATGAAATATTCTGCAAGAGAAGCTCCAGTATAAGGTGCAAGGTATTGCAATGTAGCAGAAGAATTAGCAGTTTCTGCTACTACTATGGTATAACTTAAAGCAGAGCGATCTTCAAAAGTATTTACTACTTGAGCAACTGAAGAAGCTTTTTGCCCAATAGCTACATAAACACATATAACGTCTTGACCTTTTTGGTTTAAAATTGTATCTACAGCTACAGCGGTTTTTCCAGTTTGGCGATCTCCAATTATTAATTCTCTTTGACCGCGACCAATTGGAATCATGGAGTCAATTGCGATTAGTCCTGTCTGCATTGGTTCGTATACTGAGCGTCTAGATATAATACCTGGAGCAGGAGATTCAATTAATCGCGATTCTGATGTATCTATGTCACCTTTTCCGTCTATCGGGCGGGCTAATGCATTGACTACGCGTCCCAGATAACTATCACCTACAGGGATTTGTGCAATTTTTCCAGTAGCTTTTACTGAACTACCTTCCTGTATAGTCAGCCCTTCTCCCATTAGAACAGCTCCTACATTATCGGATTCTAAATTAAGTGCGATTCCTACAGTGTTATCTTCAAATTCAAGTAATTCTCCTGCCATTACTTGATCCAAGCCATAAATTCGTGCAATTCCATCACCGACTTGAAGAACTGTGCCAATATTAACAATTTTTACTTCTTGGTCATATTCTTCGATTTTTTTACGGATGATACTGCTGATTTCAGCGGGTCTAATACCAATATTACTCACCATTTGTATTGTTTACTTTATTTACATGTATTTTATTTATAAAAGTTTCTTCTTATTTTTCAAAATCTAGTAGAGTGAAATTAAATGGCTCATAGATTAGTTGAAACTTGGAAATTGTTAAAAAATAAGTCAATTTTATAATCGATCATTTCTACTTGCAATTGAGAAGTTAGTCTATTATTTAAAATAATTAGTGTCTTTTGAAATGCTAGTCCGGAAACTTCTCGACGTACTTCTTCGAGTATACGTTGTTCTTCCAAATGAATTGCTATATTCTTTGATTCTTCTAAATGTTTAGAATCACGATCTGCAGCATAAATTAATTCTTTTTTTTCAATTTCTATTTGAGTAGAACCTTGAATTCGAATTTCATTAGCCTTAAATTTTGCTTTTTCTAAATCCCTATTTGCTTGCTTTAGCTTTTCTGTAGCATCTTCATATCGTTGTTCAGCGTCGCGAATACTATTTAATATGATCTCTTTACGTTTATTTAACAAATTGCTGATTACTTCATTATTGAAATAGGAAGATTTTTGGTAATTCTCCCTTTCTTAGATCCGTACATGAATCTTTGAATTCATACGGCTCAATTAGTAATTTATAAAACATTCTATATGACTAAAAAAAAGAATAGAGAATAAATATAGATATAAATAATATATATAAATAAATAGATTCAATAGAATTCAATATATATAGAATTCAATATATGTATTGAAAGATAAAATAAATTTACCCATAATAAACTTTATTTATTACATATTTTTATTTTGTAAGATCTTTCTATTATTTATATTTTGACTAGAATCATAATTCTATAATTGTGAATATTTTGATATCTATTTTAATTGCATATATTATTGTTAGATTCTATTTCTCTTATTAGAATTTGATATAAAAAAAATTGATGTATAAATCTATAAAATTGTTTCATGAAAATGCAATTATGTATTTTTCATTTTATAAATCACTAATCACTTCTCAAGTTAGCATTCTATTAAATGAATTATTCTAAGATCTTTTTCATTTCTTTTTTTTTCTATTCTATAACATAATTAGATGTAATTCATTATATCTGCTTTTTGAGTAGTCTAGAACCTTACCATAAGGTAAGATTTTACTTGTTTGCATTTAGGTTGTTTATCAAATCTTTAGGTTTTTTTCATACTTCGATGATTAGTTTTCTAGATTTTGCTATATCTAGATAAATTCAAAATCTATATTTGACGAATAGATTATGCCTACCATAATTTAATTATATTTATTTCTAATTCAAATATAGATGTATAAATATGTATTCCATTATACATATTTATACATCTATATTTGAATTAGAAATAAATATAAAACATGATATACTAGATTATTTTACTTATAGAATATAAAATGAATTACAATCAATATAGCATACAAGTCTATACAATTAGTAATTAATTAGTAATTAGTTGAATTTTTAATAATAAGTAATAGATGATCTATTTGTTTGAACAATAGAAAAAAAATCATCAATGAATAATCAAAATTTTCTTTGATTTTATTATGCAATACAAAATAAAGAATTGAACCAATATAATTTAATCTGAATCTAGAATAGATAGAAATAAATGTATATATACATATACTTATATACATATACTTATTTGGTTTTGTATGAATTATTCTATTATTTCATTCTATATGATATTCTTGCATATTCGATTTATTATATTCTTTATTCTTTTTTTTGATAATTCATTCTTGTATGAAAATGAAAGATTGAATTCAAATTTCATCAAACAATTAATATTAATTTAGTCAATTAATAATGTTTCTAATTTTATATGATCTAGTTATATCATTGAAAGATTTACGAAGCCTAATAAAATAAGCAATAATATATAGTATAATCAATCTATATACATTTTATTACAATCTATATACATTTTATTATGTCAATATGAATTATATACATTTTATTATGTCAATATGAATATATAAATAATAAATATAAATATATAATATTTATATTTATATAAATATATATATATTTATATAGATTGTATGTATTGCATATTATTTCTATAAATGTATTGTATATTATTTCTATAATCTGAAAATAGAATAGAACCAGAATGTCCTATCAATTATCCATACTTAATACTAAATGTTAACCATAGATTTATTCTTCTATCAAAATGTGTTAGATGTACTTAAAATTCAAGTTTCATGTATCTTTGAATAAAGACATATGTTATTGTTTTTAATTTTTTATTTTTTCAATCTATATTTTTATATCACCTAATTGTACTATCAAGTCACACGCCAAAATAGAGTAATGTACCAATCACAACGCCTAAATTTATTAAATTAGTTTCAAGAATATCTAAATTGAATCCAAACTGTGATGCAAGAGGCCATTTTGACATTGGATTTATTACATGAATTATTTCGCTCATAAGATATTGATTGAACTTTATTGATTTTTATATGTAAATAGACCTGAATCTAACAAAAATTTTTGTTAGATTCAGGTCTATCTATTTAAACAAAAGGGTTTGCAAATAATAATGCTAAAGCAACAACTAAACCATAAATAGTTAAAGCCTCCATAAAGGCCAAACTAAGTAACAAGGTACCTCGAATTTTTCCTTCTGCTTCTGGTTGTCTAGCAATGCCTTCTACTGCTTGTCCAGCAGCAGTACCCTGACCTACTCCAGGTCCAATTGAAGATAAACCTACTGCTAATCCAGCAGCAATTACAGAAGCAGCAGAAATCAAAGGATTCATAAAGTTCTCCTCACTTAAGGGATTTCACAAACAATTATAATGGGTCCCTATTCTCCCTGAAAGTACTAAGTAGATTGTCTTCTTGTAGTACTTTTCAAATTAATAACTCAAGATGTCTCTTTTATGTGATAGTAACACACACAATCTCAATTTTTTCGTTCATTCTGTTTGAATGAATATTGTCCTTTTTTGAACTTTGTAGAAACTAACTTTTTAACTTTTATAACTGACTTATAGAAATAAGTAAATAAGAATTACATATAGTAAATAAGAATTACATACAAAAATATAATTAATAATAATCATTGATCAATTTAGAGAATATAATTCATATTGTAGTTAATATTATTATATATTTTTTTATTTATCTGTATCTTATTTATATATATTATCTATATTAATTTTATATTCAAATATATTTATTAATATAGATATCTTAGAATTTCTCTCTATTGTAATAGAATATAAGATTCTAATACAAAACATTTAGAATTAATTATAATACAAAAGATCTAAAATAGAAATAAAAGAATATAAAGTATATTAGAAAAAAAGAATAATAGAGAATAATAGGATAATTAATAAGATATTTATAACATCTAATATAAATTAATATAAATATTATATACAAATATTATATATTAATATCAATAACATATTAATATCAACAACATGAATTGCAATAAATAGTATGAGAAAATAGTATGAGATATAAATAGTACAAAATAGTATATAATGATATAACATATATAACATATATAAACTATATAAACTTATAAACTATATAAACTTTATAATTAAAAATAGAATATATACAATATATATATATATACTATATATATATATATCCAATATGTATATGTATATGAATGATATATCAATAATAGATAAATATGAATATATGAACTATATATCTATATATCGATATATATATATCTACATATATATACATAGTGAATAGTATTATACAGTCTAATTATAGAGAATATAGTTTATCTATTAATTTCATTGTTTTCATTCATCTATATTACATATAATTTTACCTATTGGTTTATTAGTATCTTTAGAACATATATCTATGAATATCGCTTTATCCTAGTATTTAGTATATATATACTTATTTATTATTAATAGTTATTTATTATTAAGTAGTATAGTCTATTTTTTCCATTTAATGAAATAGTAGAAAATATTTTCATAAGAAAAAATCTTCTTTCTTATGTGTAAGATTCTTTTATTTAACGTTTTTATTGTTCTATCAAATTAGAAATAAACATGCATTCTATATTGCATTTTAGATTATTGCATATATATAATATAATACAATATTCTATTCTTTATGATTAGATTATTATATTTGATTCTTTTTTCTTTGAGTATTTAGAAAAAAGAATGTGTTGTTCTATCTTATATACAATCATAAATTATACTATTTTTCAATTATCAATAGAATCAAATATACAATAAATCATATATTTCTAATATATCATGTATTTATCTCATATTTTTCTATTTTCTTTTTAATCTATAAATATAGAAAAGATATTCTTTATAGAAGATGTTTTTAATTTCTAATGATGATCTTCGATTGATTCTCCAATATATGCAGCTGCTAAAGTAGCAAAAATTAGTGCTTGTATAGCACTTGTAAAGAGTCCTAAAAACATCATTGGTATTGGGACTACTAAAGGAACTAAAGAAACCAATACTGCTACAACTAATTCATCAGCTAATATATTACCAAATAATCTAAAGCTTAATGAGAGTGGTTTAGTAAAATCTTCTAAAATATTAATTGGTAATAAAATGGGAGTTGGTTTAATATACTTTCCAAAATAACTTAAGCCTTTCTTTCGCAATCCTGCATAAAAATATGCAACTGAGGTAAGCAATGCTAAAGCTACAGTAGTATTTATATCATTAGTAGGAGCTGCTAATTCTCCATTTGGTAATTGAACTAGTTTAAAAGGTATTAGAGCACCTGACCAATTAGATACAAATATAAAGAGAAACATTGTTCCAATAAAAGGAATCCAAGGACGATATTCTGATTCTCCAATTTGGCTTTTCGTAAGATCTCGTATAAATTCTAATATATATTCTATCAAATTTTGATTTTGAGTTGGTATAAATTGCAAATTTTGAGTTGCTAAAAAAGTAAGCCCTAAAATTAATCCAATTACAATCCATGAAGTGATTAAAACCTGTGCATGTACTTCAAAATTACCTATTTCCCAATATAAATGTTGTCCTACTTCTACAGCAGCAATCTGATACTCTAATAGATTCTGAATATAACATAGATTATACATTGTTTGCTTCCTCTCGAAAAAGATTCTTGAATAAAAACCATGAATAAAATTTATAAATTTTATTCATGGTTTTTATTCAAGAATCTTTTTCAAATCAAACTAGTAATATTCATTCTTAATTTCATTAAATATTCATTAAATATAATTTCATCAAAATTATATTTAATGAATATTATAATTTTAGATATTATATTAATATTATTCTTATCAATATTCTGGATATATTTCTCGACATACAATAGATATATACAATAGATATATACAATAGATATATATACAATAGAATCTATGATATACTATATATATTATTTTATATATATTATTATTATTATATATTGTAATTTATTAATTATTATAATTTATTAATTCATTTATTAATTTCATTTTTCATATTTATATTTCTTAATATAATCAATATCTCCTATTATAATTAATATATCCTATATTGTATATATTAGATTTATATATAATTAATATATCCTATATTGTATATATTAGATTTATATATATATTACATTTATTCTTCCTATATAATAGAATACATTAATTAATATTAATTCTATATTAATAATTATATATTCATATTATCAAATTGAACAATCTATATTAAATGTATACATTCATATGATAATTCTATATACTAAAATCATAAAAATTCTATATATACATATTCCTTTTAATTCTATAGGATCTATTATAATATTATAGTAGGACATATATATAGAATAAATATCAGTATTCTTAGTCTATTATATTTAGTCTATTATTATTTAGTCTATTATATTATATTTAGGCTATATATAATAGATAATCTGTAGAATGAATTGCATATACATGTATATCTCTCAATTAATGCCAATATTCTATATTTTTTTAATAATGATTTTGTCTTTTAAAATATATTGATTAGTATTCATTCATTAGATATTTATATTCATATTAATATTCATTCATTAGATTCTATGATTGATTATTTTATTTATAGATATTCTAGTGAATTCGATATTCTATGAAATGATGAGTTATATTTTACTTCTTATTATTACTTCTTATAATCTTTGAAATTATATAATGAAATTGTTTATCTATTTCATTATATTTGCATATAAATGTATAATGAGTTATTCAATGTATATATGAATAATAATATTCTTCTAGAATATTATTATTCATATATATTCATATATATATTTTAAATATTTTTAATTTAATAGATTAATTTGATATTTAAAAAATTGTTAAAAACGATTATCACGAATTGCTGCAGTCAATTTGGACAAGATCCAACGAATTGAAGAACGAGCATCATCATTTGCAGGGATAGGAATGTCTACAATTTCGGGATCACAATTAGTATCTACTAAAGCTATGATTGGAATCCCTAAAACTCTACATTCTTGAACTGCAATTATTTCTTTTTGTTGATCAACAATAATTACAACATCTGGTAAATTTTTCATGTATTTCATTCCACCTAAATATTTTTGCAATTGATTTAATTGCCTTTTTAGATGTGCTGCATCTTTTTTAGGTAAATGATGAAAAGCACCTAACTTTTCTTGTGTCTCTAGGTTCTTAAGCCTTTGTATTCGAGTTTCTATTGTCATCCAATTAGTTAACATACCGCCTAACCATCTTTGATTTACATAATGACATCTAGATTTAAGTGCTTCTGATTTTATTAGGTCAGAAGCTTGAAATTTTGTTCCTACTAATAAAAATTCTTTCTTATTACTAGCTGCATTAGCTAAAAAATCACAAGCTTCATGCAATAAGTTAGATGTCTGTATAAGGTCAATTATATGAACTCCTTTTCGTTCACTAAAAATATAAGGAGCCATTCTAGGATTCCATTTATGTGATTGATGTCCAAAATGAACTCCTGCTTCGAGCATTTCTTCTAAGTTTGTTTTTGAGTATAAATGATTCATGGGTGAAAGAAAGTAAAAAGATTGATCTGACATTAGATGAATTTATTGATTTTGATTCAATTCAGTTTTTATTTTACGTGATTTTCAGATTGAAGAGAGAATTTATAGATAAAAGAATTGAATGAGAATTTGAATTCAAGCTTTTTTAATAAAAAGAAAGAAAAAAAAAGAATCAAAAGAATCTGCCAATCAGTAATTGAATAGGAATCTAATAATAGAGTAATTGAATAGTAATCTAAAATATATATACTATAAAATATATATACTATATATAGTAATAGTCTATATATAGTAATAGTATATAGTAATAGTAATATCGTAATAGTATCAATATTGTAATAGTATTATTATTATATCATAAAAATATCCAAATATTGATTATTTATATTTTTTCATTCATATTATTATTGGATATTCTATTCTTTTATATAAAGTAATGTAATATATATTTTTTATATATTACATTATTCTATTATGAATTAGAGTATTATTACTCATTAACTTCCTATTAATTTAGAATATTTTTAATTATATTATTACTATATTATTTATATTATTTATATTATTCTTTTATTATTATTCGTTTCTTTTTCTTTGTAACACAATATATTATAATTATAAATAAATCAATCAAAATATGTTTTTTATCTTTTTTTGCTTATTAGATTCAACTTAAAACGAATTTGTGATTTGTTGTTTCAAAATAAAATGAAAAGTCTCTCTACAATATGGATTTAATGGATGTCTTTTTAAAAATGCCGATTTGCATTTCGAAAATAGTAAAGAATCTAATTTTGAAGTTGTATATTTTTTGCTTTTTCCTTTTCTTAGTTTCTCTATTTTCTGTAAATTCATTAATCTTTGTAGTATTATTTCTTCAGATCCAGTTCCTGCTGGAATTAATCTTCCTAAAATAACATTCTCTTTCAGTCCTTTCAACCAATCAGTCCTTCCCTTAATTGCAGCCTTAGTTAATACACGAGTTGTTTCTTGGAATGAGGCTTCTGATATAAAACTACGAGTATTTAATGATGCTCTTGTTATTCCCACCAAAATAGGCTTGTAAAACATTATAGATTTCATTGCTCGATTAGTCTTTCTGGCTCTAGGAATTTCAACTAATTCTCCAGGCAGAAAACCATCAGTCATACCATCACCTAATATTATTATTTTAGATGTCATTTGACGAACAATTATTTCTATATGTTTGTCACATATATATACACCTTGCGATCTATAAACTTGTTGTATTTCAAAGACTAAATCTAATTTACTTCGTTCCATCGACGCCCAAGCACTAAATTGAAAACCCCATAGAGAACCCAAAAGCATTCCTAATTCTTCTGTTAATAAATTTGTACAATCTAAAAAATATCTATTAACAATTAGCTCTACTACATTTTCCCGTCGTGCTTCTAAAAGCTGTTCAATTTTTGGTAATCCTTGTATAATATCGCCTGCCTTTAGTCTTTCATATATAAGAGTCATAAGGGTATCCCCTTCCCTAATCGTTTCTCCATTTCTAGGATGTACAATAGCTCCACGAGTTGCTAAATAAGGTTTACCGATTCTTAAAATGATTTTTTTATTGCATAGAGATATAACCTGACCTAATTCAGTTTCCAAATTACCTAATATCTTCATTTCAATTTTTGATAGAAATTTCCCTAAACTGAAAAAAGCTTTTTTGATTATTATTGGAAAACAATTGTGAGAATATTTATTTCTAGCATCTTTAATTAATTGACTAAAAGCTCCCCAAAACAAGAAGTTACAACTATATTCATCAATAATATACCAACTAATAAAGAATAAATTTAAAAATAGATTTTGATTACTATTTCTTAATTTAGTCTTTTTAGTATATAGGTTACCAATTAATCCTAATTTTTTATTAAAAAAGCGTTTATAAGAAATAAATGCAAAAAAAATGATTGGTAAAGGTAATTCTAACTGATCTGAAGAAGATAGTAAAACAAATGAAGTTTTGTTGTCCTGTCGCCTTCTAGAAAAAGTACGTATACAACCATAATTTTTAGTCAATAGAGGGGTATGGAAAATAGTATCTCCTAAGATAACTTCATCTATATTGTTTATTTGCTTATTTTTATTCGAGAAATGAGAATTGAATTTTAACTTTTTCAATTCTGATAAGGAATATGAATATGGCAATATTTTATCTCTCAGATTAATTTGAAGATAGTAAGAGATTTTTCTTTGAAATTTAATTCTTGTCCATGAGATTTCTGCCTTATGTGCTAAATTTTGATTATTTAGTTTAAATACAAGAGAAGCACTTATTAACTGAGCACCTGCATTATTTCTGATCTTTTGACCATCTTCATAAGGGGTATAATGGGAAATTCTAACATCAAAGCATTTTTTCATATACAAAGTTTCTAAAGAAGAAGCATGTTCTAAATGATTGATCAAATCGATTTTATATTCTTTTGCTGGTCTAGCAAATAAGACAGAAACTCCTTGATCAGTTTTAAGATACTTTAAATAGAGCCATTCATCTGAGATATTTGTATTGTCAATCTTTTCGCCTGGTGCTATTAAAATTTGATCTTTTTGTAATGCAATTTGTTTGTCCTTTAGAAAATAGAGCGAGCCAGGTTGTATACTTATTTCATAATGATTCCTATTTCGTTTGTTTATTTCCACTAAACCTGATGTACCACATTGAATATCCTCAGAGATATAAGTTCCTTTCTGAATTATTTCACCATTTTTGACATGAAGAAAAGAAAAAGGTTTGTATATTTCATGTATCTCTTCTGGAATCCAAAATAAACTTTGTCCTGGTTGAATTTGATTATTTTGATACAATGATATTTTCTTCTTTCTGGAATTTTTGTTATAGCTTTTTAGATTCTTATCAAGTTGAGAATTTATTAAAAGAAAGCCATATTTTACCATTCCCGCGGTGGATGTTCTATGTGCAGGATTATGTAAAGTAGCTAATAAGTCATTGTGCTTTATTCTGGAATAATTTTTTACTTCTAATATAAATTGCAAATTTGTTCTAGTTTTTTTACAAAAACTAGAATTTTTGAGAAAAGAGAATTTCCCTTTTTTTTCTTTTAAAATTGTCAGTCCGCAAATTGCATTGTTTACAAAATTACTTGAAAGTGATTTTGTTTTTTTTTTACTATGTGTATAAGAATTATTCATCAAATTTTCTTGAAAATAAGAAAGTCTTTGAGAATGAAAGTTATGATATCTTCCTCCATTATTTACTAATAATTCTTTTTGTGCAAGAATATTTTTAATCCTTACTTTATCTTGTTGTTTATAAAAGATACTCTGTATATTATGAAACTTATAGACTTGACCTGACAAGATCCAAATATGTCCTGTATTAGATATAGGCCAATTAGTTTTTTCTTGACTATACTTTATAGAATTTATGGTCAAAAAATGATTCGATCTATTCGAATCATTTTCATTTTGAGAATCACTTGTAGGACAATTTCTGAAATTGTGGTTATTTTTGACAAAAAAGTTATTCTTCTGAAGATCATGAAGATTTTGCTCTTTAAAATAATACTTATTACTCCAAAATACTTCTCCAGCTAATTCAGAATTAATATTCTTATTGACTTCTTCTTTTGATTGACGAATAGTTGAACGAATTTCTGCAATTACTTGTTTAGCCTGAACTTTTTGATTATTTTTGACAAATAGTAGACTTTCAGTTGGAATAATAGATTGATATGTGTCTTTTCCTTTCACTTTAATATGTATATTATCTAAACAAACGAAAGCAGGCTGACCATAGCGATTTCGTATAGATCGAATTTTGGAATTATTCAATTGAATAATTCCATTTAATGGGGATCTGATTTGTTGAGCTATATCACCAGTAAAAACACCTCCAGTATGAAAAGTTCGGAGGGTTAATTGAGTTCCAGGTTCTCCAATGGATTGTGCAGCAATTATGCCTACTGCTTCACCAACTTCGATTAAATTTCGATATCCAATAGACCACCCATAACACATTTGACATATCCATCGTGTGCTTTCACATGTTAAAGGCGACCTTACCCAAATTGATTGGAATTTAAAAGAAAGTAATCGAATTGCTAAATCAAACGATATATCTTGATTTCGACTTGCAATACAACGATTATCTTTGAGTACATAGTCTGCTAGAATACGCCCAATTAATTTTTGTTGCACATATAGATGTATATTCATTTTCCATTCTTCTAGAAAAGGTTGAATTGAAATACACTTATGAGTTTTACAATCAGTTTTGCGAACTACTATATGTTGAGCAACATCTACCAATCTTCTAGTAAGGTATCCTGAATCGGAAGTTCTTATTGCAGTATCTACAACACCTTTTCTTGCACCATAACAAGAGATAATATATTCTGCTAAAGAAAGTCCCTCTCTGAAATTACTTTGAATAGGTAAATCAATAATTTGTCCATGAGGGTCAGACATTAGTCCACGCATTCCTACTAGTTGATGTACTTGAGAAGTTGTTCCTCTTGCGCCTGAAAAAGCCATCATATGTACTGGATTGAAAGGGTCTGTAATTCTAAAATTGGGATTCATTTCTTGTTTTAAATATTCACTAGTAGTATGCCAAGTTTCAATCAACTGTCGGAGCTTCTCCACTGCATGAAGATTACCAGAGTTATAATGACTGTCAGATGCTTGTGCTTGTTGTTCGGCATCTTGAATGAGCCATTTTTTTGAGGGAGTAATAAGTAAATCATCAATACCTAGTGAAATTCCTGTCTTAGTTCCATATTCAAATCCTAGTTCTTTCAGTTTATCTAGTATATGGGATGTATAAGTAGATCCAAAATGAGCTACTAGTCTTCCAATTAATTGCTTGATTGTTCCTTTATCTACAATTTGGTTATAGAACGGAATCTCTTTGAATTGTCTCATGAGAAAAATCTCCTAAGGTTCATTAATTTAATAAGATGACATTTATATTCTTGTCTCTAATAGAGACAAGAATATAAATGTCAATTATTATAAATAATAGATTGATATTAGATTGTCTTTTTTCAGACAATCAATATATCAATCTATTATATATCAATATATCAATATAAGAATATATATAGAATATAATATGTATCTATGTGTTGATAATATGTATCTATGTGTTGATATTGATACATGTATATACCTCTATATATTCTTATATTCTATATGTCTATTTTGTTCATACATGTATACTTGTAACATATTCTATAAGAATTGATAAAGTAAATACAACATATCTATTTATTATTTCATTTATTTATTATTTCATTATATAACATATATTCTCTTTCTTATACATATCTTAGTAATCAATCCTTTTTTGTAAAGCAGATCTGAATTGTTGATTAAATATTACTCGACCTACTGTAGTATAAGCATATATACTTATTTTTTCTCCTTCAATATTCTCACATATGTTCCAATCTTCATATGTTATAGATCTTGTCCCCCTAGAATTATATTGTATTTCAATAGGTGATTGGTACAAATACGATGTTATAGCCTCTATGTTTTTCAATTTTAACCATAAAGAAGTATAAAGATGAATTTTTCTTTCCACTCTTGCTTTAATCACATCTTCAAAACTAATAAAAGATGGCATTTGATTGAAATTTGTATGTTTTTTTAAACATTGTTTTTGAGAGAAAGAGAAATTTCTTTGTAGATCTTCAAGTGTTAGCATATATAATCCTAATAGCATATCTTGACTAGGTAAAGTAATCGGATCGCCTGTGGCTGGAGACAAAAGATTCCGATTAGAAATCATAATTAGACGTGCTTCTTTCTGTGATTCTGGGGATAAAGGAACATGTACAGCCATCTGATCTCCATCGAAGTCTGCATTAAAACCAGCACATACTAATGGATGTAATAAAATTGCTTTTCCTTCAACCAAAATAGGTTGAAAAGCTTGTATACCTAGCCTGTGTAAAGTAGGTGCACGATTCAGTAAAACTGGATGTTTTTTTATTACTTCTTTGAGTATAAACCATACAATAGGGTGTTTTGATTGAATAATGCTTTTAGCAACCCTTAAATTAGACGCTAATTTCTTATTAATCATATAATGAATTAAAAAAGGTTGAAACAATTCAATGGCCATATTCTTAGGTAGTCCACATTGGTAGATTTTTAAATGAGGACCTACTACAATTACAGAACGTCCGGAATAATCTACACGTTTACCAAGTAGATTTTGTCGAAATCTTCCCTGTTTACCACTAATTACATCCGATAATGACTTATATGGTCTATTATTGCTATCTCGCATAGGAGGTCCTCCTAAACCATTATCTATTAATGCATCTACAGCTTCTTGAACTAATCTTTTTTGAGATATCATTAATGAATGTGGAGCAGGCCATATACCTTGCCGTAACTCCCAAAGAGTCTTATTTCTATAAAGTACCTTACGATATAAATCATTTAAATCAGAGGTTGCTAATGGACCATCATTAAGATGAATCATTGGTCTCAGATCAGGCGGGAGTACAGGAATTGTAGAAAGAACCATCCATTGAGGTTTTATCTTAGTTTCTTGAAAATAACTGGCTATTTTAATACGACGTACTAACCTTTCTTTCTCTCTTTGTGCCTTTTGAGCTTCTTTTTCGTCAAGAGGGTCAAAATAAGCTAATTCTTCGCATGCTTTACGACTTTCATCTATAGTATTTTGAAGATCTAGTTCACTTAATAGTCGTTTTATAGCATCTCCACCAGTTGCTATTTCTCGATCTTCCAATGCTTCAAATCCTTTAAATGAAAAAAAACATAATAAAATATGAAGAAGCCATGCAAGAGATGAGTATTGAAAATATTTTTTAATAAAAAGTAATGTTGGATAATTAGTGCTAGGATTTCCTAAACAATGATTATAGTAAGCTAAAGATTCGATATCTTTTAATTTCTGGCCAAGTAAGTTTGCAATATGACTAGGGGTACTTTTTAAATACCATACATGAGCAACTGGACATCCAAGGGAAATATAGCCCATCCTATATCTTCTGACTCTTGAATAAGTAAATTCTACCCAGCATTTTTTACAAAATTTTTTTCCTTCTCCTTGTTCTGGAATACGCTCATATTTTCCACAAGCACATCTTCCACTCTTTATAGGTCCAAAAATTTTTTCACAAAACAATCCATCTTTTTCCGGTTTTTGATTTCTATAATGCAATGTATGAGGTTCTTTGACCTCTCCTACAACATCCCCATTAGGTAATATTCTTTCTGCCCATTTACGGATCTGTTTGGGTGAAGCTAGTCCAATTTGAAGAAACTGATAACCTTTTTGATGAATCATTAGCAAGTATCTGTTTAATGAAAATATTCAATATAGTGAATATTGAATACAGTTAATTGATTGATAATTAATACATTTTTTTCGCTAAGTTTATTGACTAAATGAAATGAAAAATTTATTGTATGATTTATTATATATATATTCATGATATTCATCATAGATTGTATTAATATGATATATATTTATGATATATATTATTAAATCTAAAAGAATAGAATAACATAATAATATATATTATATTTTTATATTAAACTAAAAATATAATATTATGTTCTATTTTTATACATATAAATGCAATCAGATATTAGATATGTAATTCCTTTATATACTAAAATTCTATATTCTTCATACTCAAATTTTCTTGAAATAAGCTACAATGATGTATATTTAAACATAGACAACGAAGCTCTCTCATGAGAAGTTTAAAAGATTCTGGTGTAGTATTTGGTTTTGGTATTAAATTTCCAGTAACAATTGCACCTAGTGCCTCATTACGTCCTTTCATATCATCAGATTTTCTAGTAAGTAACTCTTGTAATGTATAAGCTGCTCCAAATCCTTCTAAGGCCCAAACCTCCATCTCTCCCATTCTCTGTCCTCCTCGTCTTGCTTTACCACCGAGAGGTTGTTGAGTTACCATAGAGTAAGGACCAGTAGAACGGGCATGTATCTTATCGTCCACTTGATGAATAAGTTTTAATATATATGCTTTTCCAACTGTAATTGCATTCTCAAAAGTTTGTCCAGTTCTACCGTCAAATAATTGGCTTTTTCCTGGTGTGTCTGGTTCAAAAAGCCAACTATGACCTGTAAATTTTTTAGCTTGATATAATTCTGAAAATGCTAGTTTTCTAGAAGCTTCTCGTTCATGTCTCTCATCGAAAGGCATAATTCTATAGTGTTTTTTTAAAGATTCTCCTGCTAATCCTAATAAGCATTCGAATATCTGTCCTAAATTCATTCTTGAGGGAACTCCTAATGGACTTAATACCATATCTATGGGAGTACCATCTTGAATGTAAGGCATATCTTCTCTAGGTAATATTCTTGAAATGACTCCCTTATTTCCATGTCGACCAGCTATTTTATCTCCTACTTGAATCTTTCGTTTCTGTAGAATATATATGTTTACAGTTTTTATGTATTTTTGAGTAAGTTTATTTGCACTTTCTACCCACCGAACATCAATAACTCTTCCTTCTGCACCTGGAGCTACTTTTAAGCAAGTTTCAAAGAAACTAGAAGCTTTAATTCCAAATATCGCATGCAACAATCTTCCTTCTGGAAGACGTAAAGATTCTCCCGGTTCTCTAGGGGTTAATTTGCCTACTAAAACATCTCCAGTCTTTACCCAAGAACCTAATAAAATTAATCCATTAACATCTAGATTCCGAAGTAAGTATTCACTAAGATGAGGAATTTTTTTAGTAATTTTTTCAGGTCCTAAGCTTGTCATATTCACTTCTATCTCATATTTCTCTATATGTATTGAAGTGTATATATCTTCATAAATTAATCTTTCATTAATTAAAACTGCGTCTTCAAAATTATATCCTTCCCAAGGCATATAAGCTACTAAAATGTTGTTTCCTAATGAAATTTCTCCACCCAATGTAGATGATGCATCTGCTAATAATTCCCCTTTCTTTACATAGTCATCTTTTTTTACTATTGGTTTTTGGTGTAGGCAAGTATTCTGATTAGATCTTTCGTAATTAATAAGCTGAAAAGAAAAGAATTCATTAATAACGATATTCGATCTAATATTTATATTTCTTCCATCTACGAAATCAACCTTTCCTTCTATTTTGGACAGGACTAATGCTGCCGAATCTAATGCTACTTGCCCCTCAAGCCCTGTGCCTACTATTGGTTTTTCAGGTCTAAGTAAAGGTACAGCTTGTCGTTGCATGTTTGATCCCATTAGAGCGCGATTAGCATCATCATGTTCTAAAAAGGGAATAAGAGAGGTTGCAATTGAAAAGTATTGTATTGGTAAGATATCTCTAAAGTGTAGAAAATGAAAAGCAGTAGCACTAAATTCTTGTCTATAGCGAATGGGAGTAGGTTTACCTTTTTTTTCTGCAGTTTCTCGACTATGTTCTCCAGTAGTAATTCTATAATATTCTTCCTGTTCTGAACATAAGTGTTCTGATCCTGTTAATTGTTTATATTCATTTTTATGTAATTTTAAAAAAGGGCTTTCAATGAATCCATTTTGATTAATATTTGCCAAAATCGCTAGTGACGAGACTAGACCAGCATTTTGCCCCTCTGGGGTTTCTATTGGACATATTTTTCCATAATGACTAGGATGAATATCTCGAACATTAAAAGTGGCAGTTTTTTGAGTTAATCCTCCAGGTCCTAATGAGCTTATCCTTCTTTTATGAGTAATCTCTGCCAAAGGATTAGTTTGATCCATAAACTGACAAAGAGGATGAGATCCAAAAAATTCTTGAAAAGTAGCTACTAATGGTTTAGGGGTTACTAGGCTTTGAGGGTTTGGTAAATTTTTTCTTTTATTTATTCCTCGCATGACTTCAGCTATCATTCGTTTGAGTCGATTAAGTGCAATTCTTACTTGGCTTTGTAGCATATCTGCAATTAAGTGTACACGACGGTTCTTTAGATGGTCAATATCATCTAAATTAACTATTTTAAAGCTTTTTTCGATAAGAGAATTAATTGCTGCTATAAGATCTTGAGGCACTAAGAATCTTTCTTCTTCTGGTATGTCTAAATTCAATTTTTTATTAATATTTAATCGTCCAATACTTCCAATTTCGCATCTTATTTTAAAAAATTTATGATATAATTCTTTTCGTATGTTTTCTGAAAATGAAATTTCTCCACTAACAGAACAAGAATGACGATAAAGTTCAATGATAGCTTCCTCTGGAGAATATGGAGTTCTTTTTTCTTTACTTAAATAAGACAATAAAAGTGATGGCCGAGAGATCAATTTTTCTAAATCTTTCCAATTTAAGCCCATTGCAAGTAATAAAAGTAAAACAGGTATTTTACGTTTTTTGCTTAGACGTACCCAGATACGTCTTTTATTATCCATCTCTAATTTCAATCTTCCTCCCCATTCAGAAATAAATGTGCAGCTATATGTTATATTTGCTTGTGCATCAAGTTCTGATCCATAATAGAGTCCTGGACTTCGTAAAATTTGGTTCACTATAACTCTAGAAGCTCCATTAATAATAAAATTTCCTCTGGCCGTCATTATTGGAATGTTGCCGATTAATATAATTTCACTTTTTGTTTTTTCTGATTTTGTATGAGTTATCTGTGCTGGTACATATAATTCTGATGAATAAGTTGATGCTTGATAAATTGCTTCCTGTTCATTGAAACTTGGTTCTTGCAATTTATATCTCTTTCCGTTAAGAAAATAGCTTAGTTCTCCGCTAGAGTCTCTGATTACTGGGAATCTTTGGAATTCTTCTAGCAAACCTTTTTCTATGAATCGATGAAAACTTTCTAATTGAATTCTTATAAAATCAGGCAGTATGAAGATATCAGTATTTTTTTCGAATTTCATTATATTTTTCGAAGTTTTTTGGCTGGTACCATGAGAAATAACCGTAATCATTATATTAATTATTTATTAATTATTTATTTTTCTTGTTATTGAATAAACACATTCTACATTTTATTAGTTTTATAAGATTGATTTTATTTTATTTTATATTATATTCATATGACATTGTAATCTTAATGATGTGTCATTTCATTCATACAACACTATGCCCAAAAAAGTATAAGTTTAACAAAATATTTATATCTATTACAATAATAGATATAAATATATATACATATAAGAATATTCTATATATTCTACTATATATTCTAATATACAAATATTCTAACAAAAAGGTGAATAGTATAACGAATCATATACAATAACGAATCATATACAATGTACAAGTATATAATCAGAAAACAACAAACAAAGTAAGAGAATATAATCAAAAATTGAACTGAAATCATGAAATATAAGATTGATTTTTATTCAATTATTTGTTAAAATCTTTTTGTACATGATTCCAATTTGTAAGGCGATATGGCCAAGCGGTAAGGCAAGGGATTGCAAATCCTTTATCCCCAGTTCGAATCTGGGTGTCGCCTAAATCTTCAATGTAAAAAAAGAATAGTACAGTTATGCTACAAATTATTTATCACTTTAATTATCTAATACTTTATAATAAATAAAAAATAGAAATGGTTTTAATATATAATATATAATCTTTAATATATAATATAATATATATAATCTTTAATATATATAATCTTATTTAATCATTAATGAATTCTATTGTTCTTTTTATTTTATTATTCTTTATTTTTATTACTATCAATATATTCTTAATTAGAATAATGAATTATTTATTATTCTAATATTTAATTTTTATATCTTTTCATTGGCATTTTATTTTTGATGGATTGCTTAGTATGCATCCTAGTTTTTTTTGTGATGCTTTGTATCAAACTACAATCTGTCACGGTAAGAAAAACAATTTTCCAATACTAAACAATCCTATATCAGATATTACATAAAAAATAAAAAAAATCAAGTAATAATAGGAAAATTTTATTTTTTTGTCCAAATAATCAAAAAATTAGTCTTTTCTTTCTTTATATAATTATTATTGGTATTATTTAATAGAAGACTAGTAAATTTCATTCTTTATTCAAAGAATGAATATGTCTTTTTTGTTCAATTAAATTTTCTTTTATTTTCTCTTAATTAATATAATATAATCTATAATCTTATTTCTTTTCAGGAGTTAATTGAATGGACATTCTAAGTATTAGTTGGGCCTTTCTTATGGTTGTATTTACTTTCTCGTTATCACTTGTAGTTTGGGGACGCAGTGGACTATAGATATCTCACAAATTTAGTAATATTGTAAAATATATGCTTTTCGAGAATTAGTATACTAATTCTCGAAAAGCATATATTTTACAATAAGTATCAATCAATAAATTAATCAATAAATTATAATAGAATATAAAAATAATATAAAAAAAATACAATAGAATATCTTTAATTAATAATATTTTGAATTATCTTTAATTCAAAATATTATTTATAAGAACATCAGAACAATTAAAAAATATTTTATTTATATTTATATTATGTGTTTATATTTATATTGTTTATATTTATATTATTAAATTAACAAAAATTTCTATTATCTATTATTTCTATTATATTATTTTATTATATTAATTACGTATTTTTCTTTTATTATTATTCTTTTATATTGTATTGCAAATTCAGTGAATATATTTTAATCTATTAAATAAAAATCTAGTGGATTATAATAATAATATCTTTTTATTTTACTAGATAAATAAGGAATTTTTTCTATTGTTATTTTATTTTCATGTTTTTTTTTGTCTTTAAGTAAGAAAGTGATTTGTTTATTATAATATCTTTGAAAAATTTGATTTTGAGTTCTGATTTCACAAAACTTATCTATGTTTTCTTTTCGAAGTCGAATAGCCTCCCATATAAAAAACATAGCTATAATATTAGACAAAATTTGAGAGAAAAGAAGAATAGGGTCTAAGCGCCATCCTTGAAATATTAGAATTCCTCCACAAAGCAATCCCATAGATGAAAAAATCAAATCATAATCTCTTGAAATGGAAGGTAAACATATTCTTATAAAGTAAAGAACAATTGCTACAATTAATAATATTATGCCTAAAAGTGTACTTGGAGTTAATTCAAAGTTTATCATATTTCCATTTTCCAATTACTGATGATATATAAAAAAGAAGACACACTTACTATATACAGTAAAAAATAAAACCATAAATCTGATACACATGTATGAGACTATTCGCTAAAATAAGAAAGATTAATTATAATTTCTAATAATTTAGAATATATCTTAAATTCTAAATTTTTATATGAAATAACTGAATAATTAGATAAGTAATTAATATAAGATTTAATAAAAATAAATATAGATATAATAAATAAATATACATACAATAATATAATAATATTATCTAAGAATAATCGTATATTTAATAAGTATATCGTATAGTTAATAAGTATAATTAATAATTACAATAAAAAAAATAGTATATATAATTAAGTCTCATAAGAAAAACCAATAGAATAGAGCGAAACAGTGATAAAAAAGTAATTTACGAATGATTTTTGTTTTGTTATTTGTATATAGTACAAATTGCCGCTGTCCGGACTCGAACCGGAATGGACAAGCCGCAGGTACCTCATACCTGTATGTTTACCAAATTTCATCACAGTGGCCTTAATAATAAAAATCAGAATAGTTAGCCTATTTACTCTATTTATACATATACTTATTACTATTCATAGTTTATTATTATTAATATATATTATATATTGTATATATTTAATATATCTCTATATTGTATATATTTAATATATCTCTATTTAATATATATTATATAGAAAAATATACAAAATATATACAATATATAATCATATAAACTATTTAATATTTAATAGAATATATTCTATATTCTAATTCAATTATATATTCTTCTATTTAATTGAAATATATATTCTAATATATTTATATTTTCATATATATTCTCTTTAATTCAAGCTATAAAAGAATTCATGAATAAAATCAATATACATAGATAATTCAATATGATCAATATCTATTTAAATAGATATTGATCATATTGAATTGTCTATGAATCACTTTGACTAGCTGTTTTTACATAAAGTATTAATAAAAAGGCTGTTGGGATAATAATAAAAAGTGCCGTTGCAATGAAAGCAAGAATATTAACTTCCATAAATTTTCCAATTATTTGAATCTTTCAAAGTATAATAACTCAAGAATTTTTTATTAGCAAGTATTTTGAAGAATTACTTAGGTTATAAAAAAAGTAAAAATGAGAATTAAATAACAAATGGTTGAGTATTTTTCTAGATTTATGTCTATATAGAGACTATTGGATATGAAAGAGATATTATATCTTATAATATCTTATATCTCTTCTTTTTATTCATCTTATATCTCTTCTTTTTATTCTTATTTATATATTTATATTTTATTTTAAATCTTTTCTATATATCTTATTCAATTCTATATATCTTATTTAATATAGATCTCATATATTCTGCTTATATCTATATATATTTATATTTAAATCTATATATATTTATATTTATCTATATATCTTTTTACTATTAATACTTTGAAAAGTAGAGTATCTACATAATAAATAGACAAAATAAAAAAATAACTCTATTTTATATTGTATATTGCTATTTCTATCTATATTGTATATTGCTATATATAATAGCTATCTAGTAATTATCTAGATAATTACTAGATAGAATATAAATCTTTGATAATATTTGGAGATTTTTAACTATAGCTTCTTGAAATTCATCTTATTGTCTGCCTTGGAGAGGATTCGAACCTCCATACCTTGTAGTACAAAATTTTGAGTCTTGCGTGTATACCGTTCCACCACCAAGGCATTATTTGAATTACAGTGAGTATATCATTTATAAAAGAATATGCATATATATGCATATTCTTTTATAAATAATATACTCAAATATTTTTTTAGAAATCGAATAATATCATATAATAATATCATATATAATATATTAATATTACATTGTATATCATTGTATATATATTACATTGTATATTACATTGTATATAGATTACATTGACATTGTATATAGATTACATTGTATATGAAATTCTTATGTATATGAAATTCTTATATTAAATAGATTAATGAAATAAATTAAATAATAGAGACTTTATTTATCAAATAATTGTTGAATCAAAATCCTATCTTTGTGAAAAAATCTAATAAACAAATAGCAATTTAATTCTTATTTTAATATGCTTTGTTGAGCAAAATATATAACAGGATTCATGAATATTCCCACAAAACCAGATATGAATGTACATAAATAAATGTTTAATTCAATAGGATTTTGTTTCATTAATGAATTAGATTTATATGTAGAATATTTTTTCACATAATATGAGATATCCTTTTCTTTTGCTACTACAAGGAATTTCACTATCCTAATGTAATAATAGATTGATACAATACTTGTAAATATACCTGTCATAACTAAAAAATAAAAACCAGATTGCCATGCAGACCAAAATAAAAGAATTTTACCAAAAAAACCTGTTAAGGGGGGAATGCCTGCTAATGAAAGCAGACACAATGATAGACAACTAGCAAGCCAAGGATCTTTTGTATAAAGTCCAGTATAATCTCTTATTTGGTCAGTACCTGTGCGTAATCCAAATAATATAATACAAGAAAAAGCACCAATATTCATAAATAAATAAAAGATCATATAAACTAACAAACTGGCATATCCATTGTTTCTACCCGCTACGATACCAATTAATAGATACCCAGCTTGAGCAATTGAAGAATATGTAAGTATACGTTTCATGCTCGTTTCAACCATAGCTAAAAGATTTCCTACAATCATACTAAGTATAGCCAATATCTGTAAGATGGAATTACTGTCTTGTTCTAAAATTGGAAAGATTATATCTGATATTCGAATAGTTAGAGCTAATGCTCCTGCTTTAGAAATTATTGATAAAAATGCAACAACTGGTGTAGGAGAGTTAGAGTCGAATAAAAAATAAAGATTTTATTCTCTCGTTTCAAACCGTGCGTGAAATTTTAAATTCACACGGCTTTTAAATTTAAGAATTATTTTACTAATTCTTTTTTTTTGTTTTTCTCGTATGAGTAATATTTAAACTTCTCGAGAAATCCTTAACAGACTAAAAAGAACAAAAACTTTATAAAAGAAAGAAAGATAATACAAGATGAAAAATTCATTTTTCATGAATCAAGTTCTTCTTATTGTAATCTTATTGTAATAGAAAAGTGCAACAAATAGAAAGAAAAGAAATAAAAATTTAATTTTTAATTAAGTAACAATCATAAAATAATTAATAATTATAATATAAATAATAATTATAATATTATTTATAAGTCATATTTATAAGTTATATGTTCTTGTATATTGTAGATTAAAGATAATTTTATTCTTTCTGTTTATTGTATTTCTATTAATTCTATTTACATAATATAATATTTCTTGATTATATTATTATATTGATTTCTTTATTATATTCTTATATTGTATTATTTTATATAATTTTATATCATTTTTATTGATGTAATTAAATGAATCTGTTTTTATTCGTTTGAAATAGGTATGTGAAGAAACTTTAGGATGAATTTTTTATTGTTGATACTTCAATTATTTATTTGTATAGAATTTATTTCTGTAGGTTACTTGCAGCTTTCAAAGGATAAAGACTGCCCCCCTCTATTACTTAGTAGGAAATTGTTTTTTTGAAGAATCTATCTTTTTACTTTGATCATCCATAGTTAGAATTGTGTAAAATAAATTCAATTGAATTATTAAATTGTATGCTATATCGTAACAATTGTTCAAAAAAAGAACTTTTAATCCTGTTTAGTCATATTTATTTAGAATGAATTTATAATCAGATTTTTATAAAACAGAATAGATAGAATAGAGGAGATTCTCTATTCTATCTTATTATTTATTCTCTATTCTATTTAATTTATTTATTATTTAATTTATTCTTTCTCTCTCTCTCTCTCTCTATATATATATGTGATATAATATATATATGTGATATAGATGTATGTATGAATATATCTATATCTATATATTGTCTCTTTTGTTACAATATAGAATATATCAGAATAGAATATATCAAATTATATTATTGATATATGTTATAAATTACATTCTATTTATGTATTAAATTACATTCTATTTATGTATATATTTATGTATAAAAATTAATATATATAATAGAAATATAATAGAATTTTTTATATATAATTTATTATTTATACATAATTATTATTATTTATACATATAGTAAGAAAATATTAATATTATTTTTATATTTTGAATAAAATAGAAACTTCCATCTTATATTAGAAACTTCCATCTTATATATAATAAGATAAGAATTGATTCTACAAAAAGTAGGTTATATTACAAAGAGTAGGTTATATAATAGAATGAAAATTAAATAGAAAAAGAATGAAACAATAAATTTAGTTTATTTATTATATTTAGTTTATTTATTATATTTTATTATATTGTTTATTTATTATATTCTATTATAGATATTATACTTATTATATTTATATATTATCTATATTCTATATATATAAATACATATATGTAATATAAATATTCTCTAATAAATAATAATTCTCTAATAAATAATAAATATTTTCTCTATATGTATATATATGATAAAATCAATGTTTTATAAGTTTTATAAGTAGTATTATAAATATCTGATTTATAAATATTTATATAAATCTTCATTATAAGATTCATTATATTTACATATATTTATATGAACTAGGATTATTTATTTTATATCTAAGTTAAGATAACAGTTTTTTGACTGTATACCTATTCATTGTAATATTTTTGTATATTCAGCTAAATTAACATTTTATGAATCTAAATTGAATTCAATCAAAATAAAAAAAAAATAAACGAATCACACTCCTTCATAAACATCAGGACTCCATCGATGAAAAGGAACTAAAGAAAGCTTAAATCCTATTCCAACAATAATGCAAATATAAGCAAACCAACTAGCTAGACTATAAGACGGATTAAGATGTGAGAAACTATATGCAATACTTTTTAAGTAAATACTTCCTCCAGATAGACCATATAACCAAGATAAACCATATGCAAAAATTGATGAACTAGTTCCTCCTATAATCAAGTATTTCATTCCTGCTTCATTTGAACGAATATCTTTTTTTACATATCCAGTTAATAGATAAGAACCTAATCCAAGACATTCTAGAGAGATAAAAATGGTTATTAAATCATTTGCACTAGACAATATCATTGCTCCTAGAGTTGTAAATAATAAAAATATTATAAATTCTGTCAACCGTATTCCAGAACATTTTATATATTCAAATGATAAAGGAATACATAAGATACAGCATAAACTTATTATCAGACGGAAGCATGTAGTAAAATGGTTAACTTCAAAACTTCCTAGAAAAGCTATTGTAGATTCGTGATACCATTGTTGAATTAAAGTTAGCATGCTAAGTAAAAGTCCTATGAATGATATTTTTACAAGCATACTTTTGTTTTCTTTTTGTGATACTAGATCTAAAATTAATATAAATATTATATTAAAGATCAGAATCCCTTCCGGTAGAAAAGAATTAAGATTAAGAGAGGAAAACTGATGTTGAAAATACATAATAACCTTCTTTGAAATAATGTTAATTTTTTTTTATATTATTTAATCTTTTATACTATTTATTTAAATTACTATATAAATAGAATTATATTAAATAAATGAGATAAATACATATAGTTTCATTTTTCTTTTAAAAGAGTAAAATAAGACTGTATTTAGACTTTTTTTTATTTCCTAATAGATAATAAATATTTCCTAATAGATAATAAAGTTAAATAAAAATATCATTAAAGATATATAAGATATATATTGTAATACAAATAATACAAATGAAAATTGATCATACAATAATTACTATTATATCAGACTCTTTTTATTATTTTATTAGATTATTTACAAGTATTCTCTATGTTACTTATAATTGTAAAAATTGTAAAAAAAAAATAATTAGAAAATAGTATAAGATAATAATCAATAACTATTTAATTAACAATAAATGAAATGAGAAACTATTCTAATAATAAATAGAATAATACATAATTTAATTCATAATTTAATTATTAATCAAAAAAAATACCAATAAATAAAATAATGTCAAAAGTTTTTTAATATCTAAAATGTGCAAAAGCTCTATTTGCCTCTGCCATTCTATGTGTTTCTTCTTTCTTACGAATAGCTCCTCCTGTGTCTTTAGCAGCATCTAATAATTCATTAGCTAATTTAAAGACCATATTTTTGCCTGTACGTTTTCGTGAAGCAGTAAGTAACCATCTAATTGCTAATGAATGTCCTTTTTCTGGTTTTATCTCTACAGGGACTTGATAATTAGAACCACCTATTCTACGTGCTTTTATTGTAATTTTAGGAGTTGCTCGTACTACAGCTTGTCGAAGTATTAAAGATGGATTTTTTTTTGTTTTATGCTTAATTTCTTTCATTGCGTTGTATAAAATATGAGAAGCCAACGATTTCTTTCCATTCTTTAAGATTCGATTAACCATCATGTTGACTAAACGACTTCTGTAAATGGAGTCAGGTTTAGGAGAACGTTTTATGGGGATTTTTCTACGAGACATAATTCTGATAGATACTTATTGATGTTAAATAAATGAGAAACAAATAGAAACGATACAAATACAATAGCTCATATGAATAACAAATTCACAATAAAATTGAATTATTTATGAATTTATTAAATATAAGAATGAATAAATAAACATAGAGAATAAATCCACAATATCATTTTAATGATATTGTGGATTTAAATAGTATAAATAGTATATTTTAATCTTTTGTTTTTTTTATAATAAAATAGCGATTTACTAATTGATTATTCAAAGCTAACTTATAGATTTGTAAATAAAGATATTATTTGTGAATAAGAATTTCTTATTTTTTTATTTTTATATTTACTATTTACTATTCTTATTCTCATTAAAAACATTTCTATGCAGTATTTTGTATCTTTGATTGAATTTATTTAGGTCGTTTAGTTCCATATTTAGAACGACCTTGGCAACGATCTTTGACTCCTATTGTATCTAAAGTACCTCTTACTATATGGTATCGTACCCCTGGTAAGTCTTTGACTCTGCCACCACGTACTAAAACTACTGAGTGTTCTTGTAGGTTATGTCCAATTCCAGGAATATATGCAGTAACTTCAAAACTTGAGGTAAGACGTACTCTAGCTACTTTTCTTAATGCGGAGTTTGGCTTTTTAGGTGTAGTAGTGTTAAAGTTGGTAAATTAGTCGTCTAACCTACCACTTTACAAAACCGTACATGAAACTTTAATTTCATACGGCTTCTCGTGCAGATTGAAGTTTTTTCATTGATTAAATATATTTATTTAATTATTTATTATTATTCTAATATTGAATATTAATTTTAATTTAAACAAGTATCAATATAAACAATATAAATAAAATAAATTAAACTTTGAACATAGAAATTTATTCTCTATATATATTTATTCTGTCTATTATCTATGAATTATCAACTATTAGAGTTTGTTTATTAAAATGCATATTTAATAAAATATAATAATTTATAAATTTATAATGCATATAATAAATCTAATAATATAATAATATTATATTATAAAATATTAAATATTATATTATAAAATATTATATTATAAAAATAGAAATTATAAAAATAGAAGAATAATCTATATAATAGATATACATGCAGATATACATGCCTTATTTTAATCAATTAATTAGATTGAAATTAATTGATTAAAATAAAATATTGGACTGATTTCTTCGTCTATTATGTATAAACCAAACCTCTTTTATGCCTCACGAGTTAATGTTAGCTTATCCATACTATTAGGTAATATATATAACTTTTAGGTTGAAAAATGTTTTTTTCATTCTTTGTTATTTTTTTTATTTATTGAAATTACAGACTACCTATTT